TTTCCTTCCGCCTCCTCTTACCTATGAGACAATCATTTTATTCTTATTATATCGCCTTCTTTGGGTGATATAATCATGTTCTTCGCTAATGGAATTTCTCTATTATGGCTAATGGAATTGCTCTATTATGATTCTGGTGGCAAGAGAACCAAATTCATTTAAGGGGAATCTTTATTTAATAGAAAATAATACAAGTCCGAAGGCTTCTTCTCCGATCAGCTATGCAGCCAGAATTGCAGCAAATCGCTACAATCGGAGAAATTAGCATCTTGTAGTGAGAAAATGGGAAATTCAAACCACTTCTTCCTTTTGTGGAGATAGGTTTTTCAAGGTTAAGGGGAAAAGTACTGCGACCACCCAGGCTCCATCTATAGAAATCTTGTCCGGCCGCTTCGTTTTCCCCTTAACGGCCCGGGCGGAGTTCTTCCCCGGGGGGCATTACCGGGCACTGGGAAAAGATCAGCTCTCATCCTCGGATACAACATTTTTAGCAGTTAACTCTTATCTTGTGGTCCAAAATCAATCCACAATAAGAAAAAAGGGGACAAAAAACAGGGTGCGAGCCGACATACCATGGTACTCTTCGTCTTGGAGTCTGTCTACATTGATTTTTTTCATGTGATATAGACAACGCTGACAATAGATATTCAAGTTTTTATTCTATACAGGTGTAGAATAAATTGGGGCTGAATCTTTGTGTGGATTCCCTTAAGTACGCAACCCCTCTTTAGTAGCAATTAAACTGACTCTTGTGTCTGCCGTTAGGTAAAATAAAAGGTATGTGAAATTTAAATACAAATAGGAGAAACTGTGACAATTTATGACGCAAAAAGAAACTAGCTATGGATTTTTTCTTATAAAGAATAGGACGAGAAGTTGCACAAAATCCGGGTTCAATTATTCCGCGGTGCATTGTAGAATTAGATATACTAAAGAACGCCAAACAAAATGAATCTTTTCTATAGACAAAATGAATCTTTTCTATAGATTTAGGTTCACGCTAGTTATATAGAACAACAATATAGCGTGAATTTGAAAGCTAATGTACATTTTTATATAATTAAGAAAGCGGACTCCGTGATTTTCTTTTGCTTTCTACCACCGGAACTGATAAACTTTTATATTTGTTAAAAAAGATCATCTATATCCATACATTGGAATGGTATTTCGACTTACAGATATTTAGAGTAACTGGATTTTTGCTACCAAATATTTCTATTCCTGGCCACTTCAGTATTACTTATATTATTATGATTCCCGAAAGCCGTACCCATTGTGTTGTGACACTACTTATTTACATATTCTTTGACGGGAACCGCCGTGATCCGCCTCCTATACAGCGAGAACCTTACTAATGTAAGCCTTGCGAAGGTTAATCATCGAAAGACTTCGACAGAAAAAAAGGAGTCCTATATAATATATATGGATAGAAAATTCTGTCTAGAAAATTCGTCATTGTTTTAAGTTCTAACAATGACAACTGAAGAAATTGCTTTGAAAATGGATAGATCCAACTCCCCAAGGGACTTCAAAAGGCTCAGACTCCTCCTGCTCCCATAGGGACCATTGGCAACGTTTGGGACCATCGGCATAATGAATGGTACCAGCGGCATAATGGTATCATCGGCAAAGCAAAGTTTGGGACTATCGGCAAAGTTTGGGACTCCATTTGGAACCATCGGCATTTCTTTATTTAGGTTTCTTTTTTCGGCATCGGCATCCGTGATCTATTGAAAAAATTTTGATCTAAAGTTATAAACTTACAGAAGATGTTTGGGTTGCTAACTCAATGGTAGAGTATTCGGCTTTTAAGTGCGACTTAGGGGTTCAATAAACACAGGGAAAAAAATCTCTATACTGCTGACACAGTATAAAAAGCTACGGCTAACCTTAAGAGCAAACTCACAAGGGAATATAGCATGCCGGTTGAAACCACCAAGCAATTAATCATGGATATGATGAGTTTTTACATATTGTTTAGAAAGGGACAAATGTATGAATGTGCTTGATGTGAGCAAAGTAGTTTATGGAAAAGACATTAAAGATTGTCTAAATCACACAAAAACTAAAGTACCGAATCTTTATTTGACATTTTGTCAAATTCCTTGGAATTTTTTAGGAATTTAAAGACTAAAAAATAGTCAGCTAAAGGGAAGTATATAATACAAAAATGTGAATCCTATTAACTAAATGTGTTGAAAAGAATCACCCGTGTGCTGACTAAGTAGAAAGATCTATAGGTCAGGAGAGCAATCATTTGTAAGACATTGTTCATATTATATATATTCAATTTCTAATCTCTTATAATCAAGATTGCATTGTGTGTTCTAGAGAAATGAACATTAGGAGAATGTGAGTGTGAGAAACTCAAGCAACGTTTCATCCACAGAAGGATTAAACAAAGAAATTGTACATTCTGATTGGCACAGTTCTAAGTTATATCCATTTCTTTTGCAAGAAACTTTATACATGATGGGATCAAGAGACAATGCAGTCTATACACAAATTGAAAACAAGGAGATCCCTCAAGTGAGGGTTAGTTTTCTCAAAATCAAACGTATTGTAAATGCCATACGATATGAAGGATATGCTGAAAATAGTTGTCTTCCTCTGGACAGTCCACATAGAAAAATTGTTTCTAAACAAAGAAGAAAATCTTTGGACAACTTAATACTTCAGTCTATGACAATGGTGTTAGATTCGAATAATCAAAATTCGACAACGATTTCTTCCTCCTCCCAAAGGGACCATCGGCATAGAGACCATCGGCAAAATTTGGAAACATTGGCACAACGGGACCATCGGCATCGAAATGATATCTCTCATAAAAGATGGAATAGATATAATTCTGTACATTCAGCATTATTAGCTATTGAATATCAATGGCAAGCTTATGCATCTATTTTCGAAGGCAGATTTTCTGCTTTCTTGCACCCTGAGATATTAGTCCGTATTTTACGTTATCAGATGCAAGATGTGTCATTGATACATTTGCTTAGGCAACTATTACACCAGAACATCCTCAAGTTAGAACCTGTAAACGGTTACTTAAGACAATCTACTTCGAATAAATTAGCTATCTTATTATTGAACTGGTATACATTAGAATGCGAGAAATTTTTTCTATTGGAAGTGCCCACTTTTCTGCTGAATAATCAATCTTTGCATACAGTTACAAGTGATGATCGTAGTTGCTTGAAAAAAATGACCATATGGAATCCTCTTTTGATTTCTACGCAAAACATTTCCAAGCAACAATATAATGAAATAAATAACACCCTTTCTAACCAAAAGAAAAATTCTTCATTATATACAAGTAATTCCATTACTTATAAATACATACGTACAAAAAATATTTGGTTATTGAATATTCACGGGAAACAAGAACTTATGAACATTTTGCAAGAACGTTATATGAAATTTTTGCAAAATCGTCTAGGATGTATGTATAACTCTAACCAACTAAGATCTATTCTAGTAGACAATTCTTCTCTTCTTTTGGGACATATACTGCAATTCAAAGTAAAGCACATATTTGTTCGAATACACATAGATTGTTCTATCTTAAAAACTTCCTTGAAGATCAAGTCTATATCGATATTGAATCCATTATTTTTGGTTGTACGTATACTAGCAGCGTATCGCTTTTGTACTTACTTCGGGTATCCCATTAGTAAATCAGGATGGGCAACATGGTCTGATACTACGATTGTAGATCGATTTAAGCGCATACGAGATAGCCTTATAGGCTATTACAGTGGATCTGTAAATCACAAAGACTTATCACGTATACACCACATATTGCATTATTCATGTGCTAAAACCTTAGCTTGTAAACACAAAACGAATCTGCGAAAAATATGGACAAAATATGCTGATGGCCCCTTTGGGAGAAGTAACCTTTCGAGAAAATACAAATATAACAACAAGAGGATAGCTTTTCATATGCTAGGGAAAAGCAAAAATGTGGATGCACGAAGGAATGTAAGATGTTGGAATTTACACTTCAAGCAACCTGATCCTATTAGTATTTTGTTAGAAAATACATATCGTTTACCACAGTAGATAACTAAACCATAAGTTCAAGAATAGAGATTTCTTACTCCGATTCCCTCAGAAATTAATTTTCTCTTTCAAGATCACACAAAGAGAGCCGTGTGCAATGAAAGTTGCAAGTACGGTTCGGGAAGAGGTGGTTTTGTCTCATGATTCCATCAGAAATTCCACCGACTTTCATCCGACTAGTTCCGGGTTCGAGTCCCGGGCAACCCATCTTCAAATTAAGTCATTAGAGCCATATATCCTCAACCATATAGAAAGATGCATAGACTAAATACGTAGAACCTCTAATCTAAGATGAGCAAATCATCTAGGGGTATATGTGTTTAGTCTATACTAGATATATAAAAAGAATAAATATGATATCCTAAGATCTCTCTAAATATGTTCCGGGGGCGAGTTCCCCAAAGGTTACGACAATGAACATATATATATATGGGTTGACACCATCAAAATCTTTAGTGTATAATCAGTTATAGCCAGGATAGCTCAGTCGGTAGAGCAGTGGACTGAAAATCCTCGTGTCACCAGTTCAATCCTGGTTCCTGGCATTACGTCTCCCTCTGGGACCATCGGCAAGCAATATGCCAAAACTATGCCCGGCCATTGTATGAACTCTGTTAAGATAAAAGAGGTAAGACAATACGACGCCTGGAGCATAGTTTTGAATTATATATTTTCTATAGCCGCAAGAATTGCTTAGAATGTGAAATAAAGCTTATAGCCCCTACATTTCACATTCTAATACCACAAACCTTTTTAATATGCATCTTGTAGTTCATAAAAATCAGGCGTAATATAATCTTTACGAAGTGGCCAACCAAGCCAACTGTCTGGCATCAATATTCTTTTTAAATGAGGATGACTATCATATACGATTCCTAACATATCATAAGATTCTCTTTCTTGAAAATCAGCACTTTTCCAAATCCAAAAAGCTGAAGGAACCCTAGGATTCTCTCTAGGAACAAATAATTTGATACAAACTTCCTCAGGTTGATCTGCGCAATCTTGTACCTTTGTTAAATAATACACACTAGCTAAGGGACCTCCTGGAGCAACATCATAAGCACATTGTAAGCGCAAATAATTAAACCCATACACATATAATGCAACTGCTACTGAAGGCCAATCTTCAGGTCTAACTTCTACCATTTCGACTCCTTGGTAATCAAATCCAAGAGGTCTGTGAGCAAGTCCATGAGTAGCTAGCCAAGCAGATAATCGACCTTGCATTTGAGAAGAATTCTTTAAATAAGAATCTGACATATTAACCTTCCTCTTCTTTCAAAAATTATAAATTATTGCCGTATCTTTGGGGAGATGTTTTTCATATCTCTTTTTACCTATCTACAAGTTGAGTAGAAGAAGTTTTAAAAGAACTTTGTAATATGCGTTCTAACGGAAGTTCTAAAGAAGTATCAATTTCATTGCCGGGAGTTCTGCGAAGCGTTTTTTGATCATAATTGCCGGTATGAATAGCAGGTACGGGCTCTAAACGATGTGCCAAACTAAAGCATCGTTGACTTTGTTTAAAGCTCGCTTTCTCATGTGCACTTTCTTGTCCCACTTTCTTACGAAGTTTAATAACAGCATCTATAATAGCTTCTGGTTTAGGTGGACAACCAGGCAAATATACATCCACTGGAATTAATTTATCTACTCCTCGTACAGTACTATAAGAATCAGTGCTAAACATTCCCCCTGTAATAGTACAAGCTCCCATAGCAATTACATATTTTGGCTCAGGCATCTGTTCATACAACCTTACTAAAGAAGGTGCCATTTTCATAGTTACAGTACCCGCTGTGATAATTAGATCTGCTTGACGTGGACTAGATCTGGGAACCAATCCATACCTGTCAAAATCAAAGCGTGAACCTATTAATGAAGCAAACTCAATAAAACAACAACTTGTTCCATAAAGTAGAGGCCATAAGCTAGACAATCTAATCCAATTAGAAAAATCATGAAAAGTAGTAAGTATGACTGAATCAGATATATCTTGTCCACTAGGTGAAAATCCCATCGGATTAGTCACTAAGTTATCTGTTGAGTCCTCTGTATAGTTAAAAGAACTAAAACCTTGTGAATTTATGACCATTCTAGTGCTCCTTTACGCCATGCATAAACCAAACCAATAATAAGAATTACGACAAAAACTAAAACCTCTACAAAAGCTAAAATCCCCAAGTCATCAAAACTCATAGCCCATGGATACAAAAACACAGTCTCTACATCAAAAACAACAAAAACTAGAGCGAACATATAATAACGAATTTGGAACTGTATCCAAGATTCTCCCATGGGTTCTATACCTGATTCATAGCTAGTACGTTTTTCTGGAGTTTTACTCGTAGAAGGTGCTACCAGACTAGAAACAGTAATCGCAAGTACGGGAATTAAGCTAGCTATTAGCAAGAATACCCAAAAATATTCATATTTTGGAAGTGTATACATAGTAAAAATTTAAGAGAATAAATAGTAGATTTGTTCTAGAACCGTCGGTCATCTTATTTTATTTATTACATTTCCCAAGACACTATGGGAATACCATTACTTAGAAATAGAACCTACATTACATGATAATTTTGTTACAATTTGACATCATTTACAAACTTATTATACAGTCAATATACGATAGATACATATATTATTGACTATGATGTGACGAATGAATTCAACAATCACGTTAAATTAAAAATATGCGTCTTATTACAAAAGGACTTGTATTACAGTGTCACCATTGGGTAAGCTGTTGGTACATAGGGAACAGGAATTGGGGCTATACGGATTTGAACCGTAGACATTCTCGGTGTAAACGAGGTGCTCTACCGCTGAGCTATAGCCCCAACATATATTATAATGAAGGTTAGCATCATTGTCAATACATAAACATCTGGCCCTCCCATAGGGGGCATCAGCAAAGGGATCATCGGCATAACGAGATCATCGGCATAACGAGACTCCTCCCAAACCAAAGTTGGGAACCATCGGCACGGGACTCACAAAGTTTGGGACTCCCAAAGTTTAGTTTGTAACCATCGGCATCGGTATCAGCATAACAAGACCGCAGGGGACTCCCATTTATTTGATATTTGGGCCTCCTCCTCCCAAAGCCAAAGTTTGGGACAATCGGCATAACGGGGCGATCGGCAAAGCATCGGTATAACGGGACCATCGGCAAAGCAAAGTTTCGGACTCCGGAACCATCGACATCGGCACGGGAGCGCATCGTTTTTTCTTGTTTATTTGTCGACATCTATTGACCAACACTAGAAAGGAAGGTTAAAATATATCTTGACGCCTACTTAACTCAGCGGTTAGAGTATCGCTTTCATACGGCGAGAGTCATTGGTTCAATTCCAATAGTAGGCAATTTCTAAAGTATTTAAAACATTGATTCTATTGCCTTCTTGTTATACTTCTATAAGACAAGAAAACACGCATCTTCTACATCTTTTGTCAACCTTATAGTTTTAATATTACTTCTAATTGCTTGTCTACATTTTTGTACAAAAATGTAGACAAGCAATTAGAAATAATATTACGCCTACGATTAATTATAAGCTGATGCAGGATTAGCGTTAACAGCTTCTAATCTAGCTTTGGCTCTTTGAAATGCCAAATTAGCTTCAATAGTCTGCTTGCGACCTGTTGCTTTGTTTAAGTTGTCTTGAGTGGCTTCAAAGGTTTTTTGAGCTTCTTCCGGATCGATATCACTAGCTTTCTCTGCTTCATTAACTAAGATAGTCAATTGATTATTTTCAATCATGGCAAATCCTCCCATCAAAGCCATAGTTGACCATTGACTATTGATGCGTATCTTCATAATGCCAATATCTAATGCTGTTAGTAAAGGAGCGTGATTTGGTAGGATACCAATTTGTCCACTATTAGTTGATAAAATAATCTCTTGAGCTTCAGAATTCCAAACAATACGATTGGGGGCCATCACACGAAGATTTAATGTCATGGTTTTTATGCACTCTCCACTTGTATGGTTGCAGCCTTGGCAGTAGCCTCGTCAATATTACCAACCAGATAGAACGCTTGTTCTGGAAGGTGGTCTAATTCTCCAGATAGAATCATTTGAAAACCTTTAATGGTTTCTGCTAAACTCACGTATTTCCCTGGAGATCCTGTAAATACTTCTGCTACAAAGAAAGGTTGAGACAAGAATCGTTCAACTTTACGAGCTCTTGCTACTACTAGACGATCTTCTTCAGATAATTCATCTAATCCAAGAATCGCAATAATATCTTGCAATTCTTTATAACGTTGTAATGTTTGCTTAACACCCTGAGCAGTGTCGTAGTGTTCAGCACCAACAATCCATGGCTGTAACATGGTGGAAGTAGAATCCAGAGGATCAACAGCAGGATAAATACCTTTTGCTGCTAACCCACGAGAAAGTACGGTAGTTGCATCCAAGTGAGCAAAAGTAGTAGCTGGAGCTGGGTCAGTTAAGTCATCCGCAGGTACATAAACAGCTTGAATGGAAGTAATAGAACCCTCTTTAGTAGAAGTAATTCTTTCTTGTAAACCTCCCATTTCTGTACCAAGAGTAGGTTGATAACCAACCGCAGAAGGCATACGTCCTAATAAAGCAGATACTTCTGAACCTGCTTGTACAAAACGGAAAATGTTATCAATGAAAAGTAGTACGTCTTGTTTGTTAACATCTCGGAAGTATTCAGCCATAGTCAATGCAGTCAGACCTACACGCATTCTAGCTCCCGGAGGCTCATTCATCTGACCATACACCAAAGCTACTTTAGATTCTGAAAGATTTTCTTCATTAATAACCTTGGATTCTTTCATTTCCATGTATAGGTCATTTCCTTCGCGAGTACGTTCACCTACTCCACCGAAAACGGAAACGCCACCATGTGCTTTAGCAATATTATTGATCAATTCCATGATCAATACTGTTTTCCCTACACCAGCACCTCCAAATAGTCCAATTTTGCCTCCTCGGCGATATGGAGCTAATAAATCCACAACTTTAATACCAGTCTCAAAGATAGAAAGCTTGGTATCTAATTGAGTAAAGGCTGGAGCAGATCTATGAATTGGAGATGTAGCTGTTACGTTTACTGGTCCAAGTTCATCTACAGGTTCTCCAAGTACGTTAAAAATTCTACCTAAAGTAACTTCTCCAACAGGTACACTTAAAGGAGCTCCAGTATCAATTACTTCCATCCCTCTCATTAGACCATCAGTAGCACTCATCGCTACAGCTCTAACTCTATTGTCACCTAAAAGCTGTTGTACCTCGCAAGTTACATTGATTTCTTGCCCAGCTGGATTTTGTCCTTTAACTACCAAAGCATTATAAATATTAGGCATTTGACCAGGAGCAAATGCTGCGTCTAGAACGGGACCAATGATTTGAGTAATACGTCCTATATTCTTAGTAGTAGCTACCGAAGAGCTCTCGAGATAGGTAATATTCATGGGAAGCCTTTTGGCGAGATTGTTTATGTGTTAACTGATGATTAGGCATCTTGCATCAATTCAATCAATTAATAAATAAGATATATTTTTCTGATAATAGAAAAATGTATACTACATAAGGCATTATATCTCTACTTCAAACGTATCATGATGCGAGAACTTAGTCAAGTAATGGTATAAAGTCTTGACTACATTGTGGTCGTGCATAGTTGAAATATTCTTATAAAAATGTTGTATAAATGGTCAACGACAATGTAGAATAAGGTTGTAATGAACAATTAAGGTAAAATGTGCTGTTGTCCCTTTTATGTTAAATTGTTCAATAAGATTCTAGTTTTCGAGCAGACCTTGTGCTTCCAATAGCTATTAATTGACTTGTATGGAGAGACTTATGTCACCACAAACAGAGACTAAAGCTGGTGCTGGCTTTAAAGCAGGGGTAAAAGACTATCGCCTTACTTACTATACTCCTGATTATGAAACCAAGGAAACTGACATTCTAGCTGCATTCCGTATGACTCCTCAGCCAGGAGTTCCTCCAGAAGAAGCTGGCGCAGCGGTAGCAGCTGAATCATCCACCGGAACATGGACTACTGTTTGGACTGATGGTCTTACTAGCCTAGATCGTTACAAAGGTCGTTGCTATGATATCGAACCTGTAGCTGGCGAAGAAAACCAGTACATCGCATACGTAGCATACCCTCTAGATCTATTCGAAGAAGGCTCTGTTACTAACCTATTTACTTCCATTGTAGGTAACGTATTTGGATTTAAAGCTCTAAGAGCTTTGCGTCTAGAAGATTTACGCATTCCAGCTGCATACGCAAAAACTTTCCAAGGTCCTCCTCATGGTATTCAGGTAGAAAGAGACAAGATCAATAAGTACGGACGTCCTCTACTAGGTTGTACTATTAAGCCTAAGCTAGGTCTATCTGCTAAAAACTATGGTAGAGCTGTATATGAATGTTTGCGTGGTGGATTGGATTTCACCAAAGATGACGAGAACGTAAACTCCCAACCTTTCATGCGCTGGAGAGACCGTTTCTTGTTTGTAGCTGAAGCAATCTTCAAAGCTCAAGCCGAAACTGGAGAAATCAAAGGGCATTACCTAAATGCTACTGCAGGAACTTGTGAAGAAATGATGAAGAGAGCAGCATATGCTAAAGAATTGGGTGTACCAATTATTATGCATGACTATTTAACCGGTGGTTTTACTGCTAACACCAGTTTGTCTCATTATTGCCGAGACAATGGTCTTCTTCTACATATTCACCGTGCTATGCACGCAGTTATCGATAGACAAAAGAACCACGGTATCCACTTCCGTGTATTAGCTAAAGCTCTACGTCTATCTGGTGGAGACCATATCCACTCTGGAACTGTAGTTGGTAAACTAGAAGGTGAACGTCAAGTAACCCTTGGATTCGTAGATCTTCTTCGTGATGATTACATTGAAAAGGATCGTTCTCGTGGTATTTACTTTACTCAAGACTGGGTATCCCTTCCAGGTGTTTTCCCTGTAGCTTCTGGTGGTATTCACGTATGGCACATGCCTGCTTTGACTGAAATCTTTGGTGATGACTCTATCCTTCAATTTGGTGGTGGTACTTTAGGTCACCCATGGGGTAACGCACCTGGAGCTGTAGCAAACCGTGTAGCTTTAGAAGCGTGTGTACAAGCACGTAACGAAGGTCGTGATCTTGCTCGCGAAGGTAACGAAGTACTTCGTGAAGCTTGTAAATGGAGTCCTGAATTAGCAGCTGCTTGTGAAGTTTGGAAAGAAATCAAATTTGAATTTGATACCATTGATACTATTTAGTATTTTCTGTTTCACAAAAAAGTTTCTAACTTTTGAATAGCATGTGTGGAGTGTAGAAATACCCATTTCTATGCTCCACGCATAACTCTATGCTACACTTTTCTACAAGCAGATCTTTTTATAAATAAAAAGACAAATCTGTGTGCCCCTCTTTTTCTAGAATGTGAACAAAAAAATAGGTAATATAGACATATTAGACCAACTGGTGTTGTACTAAATGAGAATAATCAGGGTTCTTCTTTAAAAAGTTATAGAAAAGATAATTGGGTCATCAATACTATATACAAATAACAATCGGTTGGATTAAAAACCACCCATGCCGGTCGGTCCCTGTTTGCGGTCTCGTTGTGCCGATGGTCCCAAACTTTGCTTTGCCGATGGTCTCAAATACAAATCAATGGGAGGAGTCCTAAGTTACAACTTTGGGAGTCCCTACAACTTTCTTTGGGAGGAGGATGACTCCCTTTTTCTAATAAAAAAGAGAAGTTTTTCTCTGATTTATTAGGAATGTCCTTGATACTTATACAAATCAAGGACACTCCTATTCTAATGTATAGAATATGCACTTGTAAAAGAAATTCAATTTATTTTTATACAAAAAGACAAACAACTATACATTATAATTCTATTTTATTTAGACCTATATAATGCTATGTCCGGTGTAACATACAAGGTCGTTTTTATTCGATGCATAGAAGTGTGAATTGTATGAAAGTAAAATAGAATGATACAAATTAATCTCTCAAGCGTCCTGTAATTTTAAGCCAATTCTGTGCTTCAATATAATTATTTGGAGCTAATGCAATAGCTTGTTTCCAATAATTAGCAGCTTGATCAAACCAAGCTTCAGAAGTTTCAGAATCTCCTTGTTCAATGGCCTGTTCTCCTCGGTTAGGATAGGGAAAATATCCCCCCCTTACGAACCGTACTTGAGAGTTTCCTATCTCATACGGCTCTATCATATGCTCTGTTGTTTCATAAGAATAAATATAGATGATTCCACTTTGATATATCAATTTCTATCATCAAAGTAATTGAGTACAAATGTAAGAATGACCAGAATCACTTGATATACATATGAATAAAGACAACTCTTACTGACATAAGTTTACATTTGACCACGATTGTAATGAAAAACAATTATCATGATCAAGATATCTGTTCTCCTACTAATCAACACTTATTTCGTACCAATTGATTTTTGTTGAAAAGTAACTACTCTATTTGCTTCTATATTTTCTTTTCTATATAGCATTTCCACCAGGCCATAGCTATACAGAAAAAATGAAAATTCCTCTTTAGGATTTAGCTCTACGCCACTGCTTATTTAATAAGTCCCTTTCGTATTACAGTATAAAGGACCACCAGCAGAGAAAGATGCATATCGTTTCAGATCCAATTTCGATAACAGATCTTTATGACGCTTAAAATACCAATTCATTCGGCTTATCCATAGAGAAGATGGCTAACCCAGGCCTTGATACTGGACTATACAAGACATACTAGGGGGAAATAACAGCTATTAGATATCACAAATGATATACATGTTATACACTTTTGTATAGAATAAACACAGGGAGTATCTCCCAAAAATATCAAAATAAGTAGTCGCACGTAATGACAGATCACGGCCATATTATTCAAAGCTTGAGGCAAGGACGGATTTCTTTCAAGTGCCTGAAAATAATATTCAAGAGCTTTAGCGTGCTCTCCATTACTCGTATGAATTAACCCTATATTATACAATATGTAACTACGGTCATAGGGATCAATTTCCAAACGCATAGCTTCATAATAATTGAGCAAAGCTTCTGCATATTCTCCTTCTGATTGAGCTGACATTCGTTACGGTCGCCCATATATGCTATGCATGGGCTCCGATTCAAAACCGTACATGAGATACTCTTCTCATACGGCTCCTCCTACTTAGCTTATAAGTCAAATATATTTGTACTATATAGCTACCAGGGGCTAGCGCCTGCACCGAGACATCCCTAGCCATCCTTCTAGGCACAAGCTACAAGTAATACAAGTAGCCATTTCATGCCTATTTATTTGTTTTCAACACTTCGTATTATGATAACAAACTCTGACACTCTCCGATGGTTTTCTGGGTACCCATAAAATAGATGAGATGGATCCTATTCTCCTAACCATATATGATAAAGTATTAGCGATCCTAAATAAGATCACCTATACCAACTTTCACGAAAGGTTGTTCTTGTCAGTTTCTGCACGTAGCTTGCTATCAAATATACATGCCTGTTATACCTTGCATGGAGATAGGAAAGATCACACAATCGCTTTGAAGCAATAAAAATAGTGTTTTTATTTTTTAAAACTTACTTTGTATCTGCACATGCAATATAACAGAATCACCCTCTCTGCTTAATGTTACAAGCTAAAATACCGAACATAGAGGACTGTATCAACCCATGGGTACATGGCGGAGAGTATTACACTTGGGCTTACTCTCACTCAGTGTGAACTTCACGGATTCCAAAATCCCGTGTCTCAGTGAAATCGTACACTAAGTAACAAATCGCACCATCTCTATAATAGGTAAAAGCTTCTTTTTCTCTTTGTGTGGTAGGAATGATTCTCAATAATAAGTCTGCTACAATCGTAAAAGTTTTATCAATAAAGTTGTCATTCCTTTGAGATCTTGGCATTTTGATTTAGATAATATAAATATTTATTGGTCTTGTTTTCCTAAAACTAGTTTCACAAGCTTGATAATTATGAGTTGAAACACTCCTTGAAATTCATCAAGCCATCTGCATCGCAAAATGTTTTATTATAAATTAGATCAGGATACATGATCTTAACTCTATGCAAACATATAAGATAAGAGTGAAGGTCTAGTTTTGTTGATTCAATTAGGACAATGTGGTGTATACCATTGTCCACCAACAGATTGTACTTGAATTTTGTAAATAATGAAGACTCTTTCTATTGGAAACTCAATTTGGTCAACCATATAAATGATATAAGTAAATTAAAGAATAGAATCAAAGGTATACATCTTCTATTGATTGCAAGGAATTTTGTTGACTGCTTTCCCCAAGGGTTACGGCATTAAATATATTCCTTATTTTTTTCTTAATATATTGCCGAATAACTACTCAATTTTGTCTTAGGGTTCGATTTGAAAACTATTAGAAAAACATGATCGTAATTGCCGATGGTCCCGTTGTGCCGATGGTCCCAAACTTTCTTTGGGAGGAAAAGCCGATGCCGATCAATAAACCCAAAGAAATGCCGATGCGGTCCGGGAGAGAAACCGATGCCGATACCACTGGTGCCAAACTTTGGGAGTCCCACACGAGTCCCGTGCCGATGCGTGCCGATGGTCCCTCCCTATGGGAGGAGGAGTCCAAAACTTTGCCGATGCCGATGGTCCCGTTGTGCCGATGGTCCCAAACTTTCTTTGGGAGGAAGAGTCCTAACCTGTGGGAAGAGGAATTTTATGTATTGGGAATGTTGTTTTAATCCTAAGCAAATAAATTTTGTGATAACAAAGGTTTCTGAGTTGTATTATGTTCAAAAACTTCTTAAGGGTTGCTATGAGAGAGTTCCTCATATAGACTTCGTTAGCAACCTCTCAGGAAAGATGGCCGAGTGGTCGAAGGCGTAGCACTGGAAATGCTATGTAGGCTTTTGTCTACCGAGGGTTCGAATCCCTCTCTTTCCGTTTCCAAAAGAAAGATAATATATCTTTCTTTGTGTTTATATCTTCCAAAGATGAAGTCGAATATATATTCCATCTTCTTAGTAGAGTCTGCACAACAATAGAGTTATGAGTTCTCCTCCTCGGGACCTTCGGCATAACGGAACCATCGGTATAACGGGACTCCTCCTCCCAAAGTTTTGGATCATCGGCATCGGCACAGGACCATCGGTAAATAGATATTTACACTTGAATAAAAATCTCTTGCCTACAAATCTCATCAATAGAATTGATATATTCTTTTCCTCCCATAGGGGCCATCGACACGGGATCATCGGCCTTTAAGATTTTCTAATTTCTTTTCATGATCCAAAGACCTATGTATAAGACAGAAGTCGAACTCTGGTGACACCCTTAGAAAGAAAGGGATCACAAAATGGGAAATGTATTAAGCTTGACGTGAATAATATTCTACTACCAGAAGTTCATTAACTTTGATTCCAACAGATTTTCTATTGACCAGTTGATTTACTGATGCTTTGTATATTTTGGGATTGAATCGTAAATGACTAGGTAATTTGGATTGCTTAAAGTTACTTAAATTTTTCTCGACTAAAGCGCGAGATCTAGCACGCTCTGGAATTACAATAACATCTTGAGGTTTGCAACGATAACTCGGTATATCTACAACACGATCATTCACCATTACATGGCCATGATTTACTAATTGCCTAGCTGCAGGTATTGTAGGTGCCATACCTAAGCGGAAAACTGTATTATCTAAACGCATTTCTAGTAATTGTAATAGGACTTGACCTGTGGACCCTTTAGCTCTTCTAGCGATACGAACATATTTTAACAATTGACGTTCTGTGATACCATAATGAAAACGTAATTTTTGTTTTTCTTCTAAACGAATACGATATTCAGATTTATCCTTCCGTACAGATTGGGTATTTGCACGTGTATTATTAAGAACTGGAGAGGAAGTAAGACCTGGTAAGGGCGTATCCAGACGACGTACAATTTTGACACGAGGTCCTCGATAACGAGACATAATTGCTCCTTATGTTTTTTACAATAAAATTCATAGATATGAAATAGAAGAAATCAAGCAAATGTTTTACTTGATCTCGTGGTTCTTTTTTCTTGAATCTAGCACAAAAAAAAGCACAAATTGTTTACTTTATAATAAATAGTATCACATAATTGCATTTAAAGAAACATTATAACTCTTTGTATTAATCAATTAAGAAATTCTGTGGTAGGTATCTCCAGCTGGCTGCCTGTGGATTCTCTTGTGAAAACAAAAAATGAGATCGCACAAAAGAAAATTAAGAGAAGAAAAATAGAAAAAACACCCCCTTGAATTTTCAATGTTATAAATGATGATGATCATCATCATTTATGTCGTAAGATTTTGTTACATAAATTAAAATTGCTAAAAATGCCGATGGTCCCAAACTTTCTTTGGTAGTCCCTACAACTCTCTTTGGGCGTCCCAACCAAAGGGAGGGAATATGCCGATGGTGCTCTATTATCAACGATTGCACCATATATGCTTTGGAATATTATCAATAGCCTGCTATCGGAGTCGAACCGATGACCATCGCATTACAAGTGCGACGCTCTGGCCTCTGAGCTAAGCAGGCTGGATAAATGAAATACGATCTTCTCAATATAGTCAAAAAATAGTCAAAAATGGTTACTAAAGTGTTTTGTTGATTTCCTCCCAAAGTTGTTTGTATTGTAGGGACTCACAAAGTTTGGGGCCATCGGCATGGCATAACGGGATCATCGGCAAAACAAAGTGTGGGACCATCAGCAAAGCAAAGTTTGGGACATCAGCATAACGGGACTCCCAAAGTGGACTCCCATTTCTTTGGGACCATCGGCATCAGCATCAGCATTTTATGTACAATGCAATTATACATAAACAATAGTTTTTTAGCAATTGAATTTTTATGAAGAACTAAACAAAGATGTGCTGATGGTCCCTTTGGGAATAGACATTCTAGTTCCATAAAACTAGAATGTCTAACCCGTATATATGAAATTTTATAAGTTGGATACCAACAAAGGGGAAGTAGAAAAAAAAGATTCTTGGCCAAGGAGGATTCATGTATAGATATCGTAGGGGAGCGTGTATTTTCAAATGAGACTTGTATTTGATATAAGAAATATCATATAATAATTTATGTATTAAAAGTATGGGGGCATGGCGGAATTGGTAGACGCAACGGACTTAACAACAAATTGAGCCTTATTAAGGAAACTTAATAAGTGGAAGCTTTCAGATTCAGAGAAACCTAGGATGAATCATCAACAGGCAACCCTGAGCCAAATCCTATGAATCAAACAATAGGATAGGTGCAGAGACTCGATGGAAGCTATTCTAACGAGCGTGAATGTTCTTATGGATGTATCAACATAATGTTTATGGTTAGAATGTCAATCTGTAGTGTAGACAAATCGATATATAATAGCCCAAGTTTTTGGCAATCCAATATCGGTAGCTCGTGGTACCATTTGGAGACTCTTACAGATTTGAATCTATCCCTAAAAATTCCGATGGTCCCAAAGAAATGGAAGTCCCCTTTTGCCGATCGTCCCAAATAAATGGCAAATGAGAGGAATCCTAAGCTAGAACTTTGGGAGTTCAGTCCGGGAGATATGTATGTTGTTGTAAACAAAAGCTGCAAAGAATTCATTGGTCTAATACACTTCACAAGACGAGAATAAAGGTAGAGTCCATCCTACAAGCTTTTTAACAGCCACAATGAGAATTGTAGTAGGAAGAAAATCCGTAGATCGTTCAGATTGTGAGGGTTCAAGTCCCTCTGCCCCCATGTACTGTGCCTAAGAATTCTTACATTCTCTTAGCAAGAGAGTAGGTAAAAAAGCCGATGGTCCCGTGCCGATGGTCCCAAACTTTGGGAGGAGGAGGATAAGTTCTAAGAGAAAAACTATAACACATATTCTTTTATTTTGCTAATATACAAATAATCACTTTATCTAAGATTAATAACTTCACTTTACCCGGTAAAGAAATCCAAGTATGACGAGAAACTATATTGTTTGTCATATCACTTTGCTTAGAAGAAAATGAGAAAGATTTACTAAATATACAATATAATCGAATATGTTCAATATAATGAAAACTTAAGTCTCTTTGAATATACTGGTATAGAAATTTTCTTAAAATACGCCGTTGAAAAACTATAGGTAAAGAGGCGAATAACTCCATACTGATCCCGCTAGTAGGTATTTTGCTTTTGTACATATTTATATTGACTTCTATTTTCGAAAGTATGGAAGAACTAAGTCTTTCAAGATACACATTTTCAGCATGTACAATTTCTGACCATCTGGCTAATGCCTGATCAACACTAGGATTGTAATGCAACCTAATATAAGGAATAAGTCGATGCCGAATACGGTTCCTGCGCATTCGAACTGTCTGATTAGTTGGGTCTGGCCAACAAGGAAGGCGCCACGAATGTAGTAAAATTCTTATTTCTGTACGTGTAGTATCTAAAAGTGGACGAATGAGTTGTAATTTTGGAATGTGGTGATGATATAAAATCATTCCATCATTTTTTATATATTTAACATTCTTATAGCATACTCGTAGAGTAGTTATCCAACTTTTCCATGGAGTATACCGCATATTACTTAGTTGTCTTTTCCAACTCAACGATTGAATACCTTGCAACCCAGTCCCTCTAATTAGATGATACAGTAATGTTTCAATGCGATCACTAGCGCTATGAGCTGTTACCACAGCAGTATAGTCATGATCAACAGCAATTGTTTGAATCATCTGATATCTCCAGTTGCGTGCAATAGTTTCTTGTTTGACACATTGAATAGCGACAGATTGGTAGTAATCGATTTGCATACTTGCAGCTAACCTTGCTACATGTTTGGCTTGTAACTGAGAAGTCAAATTCCATCTATGATCACAGTGTACAATACCTAATTTCCACTGCCACTGCGTCTTCAAATGATATAACATCCTCATGAGACATATAGAATCTTGCCCACCAGAAACAGCAATTAAAACTCTCTGGAAGGGGCATAATAAAGTTCGTTCACTTATATTATTGTTAATCTTCCGTAATATTTTAATATCTTGAATTTTCTGCTTATGTTTCATTATTAATTTTATAGATTTTTCAATATCGCCGATACCGATGGTCCCTGTGGGAGTCCCTACAATTTTGTCGATGGTCCCGTTATGCCGATGGTTCCGTTATGCCGATGGTCCCAAACTTTGGGAGGAGGAGGAATCTTAAGCAACCTTTGGGAGTTCCTTTGAGAAATGTTCCCAATATCTTAAGAAATAATTTTCTCATCAATGGGAAAATATTTCTGTGTACATATAAATCTATACATTGTGCTATACTCTATATATTTTGCTATATAATGGAGAATTTTATGGTTTTATTATATGTCCTATAGATATCTCATATATTGATTCCAACATTCGCACCTAATTAACAGTATAGGCTTTCAATTAAAAAGAAGCATGTATCTTAGCAAACATCATGCCGATGCCGATGGTCCCAAAGAAATGGGAGTCCCAAACAAACTTTGGGAGGAGGAGAAGTCCTAAGCTACCACTTTGGGAGGAGGAAAAAATTGGTAATCTATAGAGATATGCAAAATTCCTTTTTGGTCAATTTGGAGCAAAAGAATATGTTCAATACTAGATTGTACAAACAATGCATTTTGTTTAGCCCTTTATCGGATTTGAACCGACGACTTACGCCTTACCATGGCGTCACTCTACCGCTGAGTTAAAAGGGCCTATATATAATATAACAGAGAAAGAATATGTTATAATAGGCCTAGATGTCAACCCCTACTGTATACAAAACATGAGTATAATAAAATGCCGATGCATGCCGATGGTCCCAAAGAAATGGGAGTCCGGAATTCAATGGAATGCGGTTTCGTTATGCCAATGGTACCGTCATGCCGATGTTTTGGCGATCCTTATGCCGATGGTCCCAAACTGTGGGAGGAGGAGTCCTAAGCTACAACTTTGGTTTGGGAGGGCAAGAACTTTTTGATGTCCTTTCCTGATTCCCTACATAAAAAGTCTCTCCTAATTTATTGATATTGTGATATTAATACTTAATAGAAAAGAATTTGTAAGAGATATGCTTATTCACTTGAGCGTGTAAGCTAGTCTATCTGCACTATACAACTATAAAAAAATAATGAATTATGGAATACAGAACAGGCATATATCTAGTTTTAGACTTAGGCATACCATACTCTTCTGAATCATGTAGATTTAAGCAAAATTTCTTTAATATACTTCAGGCAACTATTTTCGTGGCTGCTGAGTAAAACTTTAGCCTACCTAGAAAAAATTTGTATTATAATAATGTTTGTTTCTACATTCCCCCTAACATACCCTCCGCGTTGCGATTTCGATTTTTTTTAGCACTATTAGGATATAGTCCGTCCGGTATGTATATATAATATCCTTAATTAGCATTCAAGATAATGGTTCCAAAAACTCCTCCTCCTCCCAAACTTGGGGACCATCGCCCGGGATTCCCAAAGTTTGGGACCATCGGCATATTGTATTTTTGTCTTTTCGACGTAGATACAACAAGAATAGTGTAGGCAAAATTGAGGAAGTTAAGCGAAATATATTTGATTATCTCAATAAACAAAATTCTTTTTATGTATACTATTGACATACCATAGAGAATGGAGTAAGATATAAACAGCTCTTGGTTAAGCCCCCATCGTCTAGAGGCCTAGGACACCTCCCTTTCACGGAGGCGACGGGGATTCAAATTCCCCTGGGGGTAGCTTGGCATTCATGTTGAATTTTAAGCACTTATTTCATGTACCAAGGATATCCATAATTATGCCGACAAAGAAATCCCAACTTTTGCCGATGCGGTCCCTATCGGAATCCCTATTGTGCCGATCGTCTAAACTTTGGGAAGCGGAAGAGAAAGAGAAAATCGGAATAAGAACTTAACAAAGAGATCCCGCTGTCTTTGTTGCTATGTGTAACAAAATTACTATATGTAATGTAAAAAATGTATGCCTTGATTGACAAACCAATCTATAGTGTTATAGTCCAGGAGGCGTGATTGGATGTTGCCATCGGCATAGAGGGTCGATGACCGAGTGGTTAATGGTAACGGACTGTAAATCCGTCGGCAACGCCTGCGCTGGTTCGAATCCAGCTCGGCCCATATCAGCATTTGAATGTCTTTTTAGTGCCGTCAGTTCGACAAAGGCATCACATAGGCATGTTTAAATAAAAATTACTTGTATATTGTAGAAATGAATTATTACATAGAATACAATCTAGCCTTGATATATGGTTAAAAAAACAGCGGTAGAAAGAATAGAATTGATATATCAACAGTTTCCCATGTTCAATGCATGAGTGTTGTTAATTTTATATAGGGGAATATTATTTTATTGGGCTATTATATGTTTGGGCATAGATCTTGAAATATCTATAACAAAGCTTCTTCAAGCAAAGAACCTATCATAGTCAATATATGCTCTTGTCTCTATATTCTGTACAGTTGAGCATTGTGAGATATTCGAATTCTCATTAATTCTTTTTCAATCGCCTCCTCCTCCCAAAGTTTGGGCCCCTCCCCTCGGCATAACGGGAACTATCGGTAGAAGCAAACTAAATTATGGTTTGGAAAAATTAAGCAAGCCGCCTGTCAATGATAGTACAAACACAACCAATGTACAGACGGCTATCCAATAGAAGACTTGATCTTGAATTTCTTTAGCAATGTTTTACCAAATCCGAGAAAATCCAAGCATACAAAGAAATGTGAGAATTAAAGATTTCCTTTGCGAGCTGCTAATAGAGCAATAACTAAAGGACCGGAAAGAACTATGAAAGCCAACGCTGTTAGCTGTGCAACTACTTCTAAATTCATGCTGTTTTCACCTCTCGATTTCAATTAGATGTTACAAGCTCACTTACTTTTGATATAGAGCATTGTAGGTTAGCCACAGATATATTGTAGAATGAATCTGTGGATTGTGTAGTCTAACCTGCTTTTTTTTAGAGAATCTTTATTCTCAACTAGATTAAAGTCTAAAATGGAATAGTAGCCATGGGTTAACAAGATGCATACAATGAGGAGCAAGCTACCGTGGGAGCTAGGGCCCTACGCTACCGTGGGTTCGATGAAAAGAGTCACACTCTTGGTGAGTGTGAGCAAGAGAAGGATAAACAAAATGACACTAATGACACTAATTTCTGATAGCCAGATTGTTGTAGCTCTTGTAAGCGCTTTCGTAACAGGTATCTTAGCGTTGCGATTAGGAAAAGAATTGTATCGATAGATCTATACGAATTTGTTGTCCCTAGGGATACTACAATGGTCTATTGTGAGTATTTGCTTCAGGTGCGCCCATGGGGCGCCCTCGCTTGCACCTGTTGATTAGTTAGTAAGAAATAGAATGCCTGCTCAGAAAAGTATCATTAGCTTTTGCTACAAAATTACTTGATACAGCACAGGATTTTCCCATTGATCTTCTCAAGAATTTCAGTAGCACTTCTTTCGTCAAGCTTTCTCTTATTACTCCGTTCAATAGATAGTTTGCTATTTATTTCTGTAGAATATACATAGACTTAGTTGCATTCACATGTTAGACTAAGGTTCAGTAAATGAATGCTTTTGGAGAGATGGCTGAGTGGTCGAAAGCGACAGATTGCTAATCCGTTGTACGACACAAACGTACCGAGGGTTCGAATCCCTCTCTCTCCGTTTATAACAAAAACTATGATTTTTTCTTAGTGATTAGCAAAAATGAATCAGGTAATATGCCGATGCCGTCCGGGAGAGCAACCGATGGTCCCAAACAAACTTTGGGAGGAAAGTATTATTCTTTGCGGCCAGGATTACGGCTAGTATCGCTAGATAGAAAACCAAATAGAAACAGAGAAACAAAAAAGATCACCACTGTATAAACAAATAGTTTAAGGGTAAGCATAAGAAAGCCTCCAGAATCATTACTTGAACTAAGATAGAATTGGGGAAAATATGTGTTTACACTACTAAAATACTACTATACAAAGGCACTACAGCAATTTATTTTATGGAACTCACCAGTCATCTGGATTTTTCAAACTGGTACTGTAATTACCGATAGTCCCTGCCGATGGCCCTGAGCCGATGGTCCCAAACTTGGGAAGGAGGAGAAGTTGTTATACAGAAATCTATATATCTTACATAATTACAGATTCCTCCAGGACCTGACCATCAACCTGACTGACGGAGAAAGAGGGATTCGAACCCTCGTTAGCCAAAGCTAAAACGATTTTCGAGACCGTCACAATCAACCACTCTGCCATTTCTCCCTAATGCTAAGCAGTAGCTTAGATTGAAGAGTCGGTAAGAAGTTGTACTTGGTTGCTTGCGAAAATCCAGCCTTAGTTATGTATTATAGCAAATTGTATTTTACATATTCATTAGTATGAACCTAGGCTAAGCTATTTAATAAAGTGCAAATACAAAAGTAATAATTTTGCAAAATCAAATAATAGAAATTCCGATGCCGATGCCGATGGTCTCTTTGGGAGTCCCGTGCCCATGCTTTGGGAGGAGTCCGGGAGAAAAACCGATGGTCCCGTGCCGATGCTTTGGGAAATAAATTACCTTTGCCGATGGTCCCGTTATGCATGCGGTCCAAAACTTTGGGAGGAGGAGTCCAAATCTATGGAGATGAATACTCTTTATTTGATTTCAGATGAGAATTCTGATCTTGTCTAAGTAAACATAGTTATCGGTTAGTTGTGTTTCACAACTCACTCCTAAAAAACAATGCTCTTCAGAACCAATACTAGAATGCTTTAAGATATCCAAAAAGTATAACTGCTGGGACCACAGGAGGCTCTTTGGGAAGAGCCACTGAGGTCAGATTACACTGAATTTGATAGACATTCTAGTGAAAACTCCTGTAAGAGCAGTAGGTTATAGGCTTAACGAAAACTTACAGCTGCTTGCCAAACGAATGCCAACAACAGAAAAAACACAGGGATTACAGGCATTACATCCACAATGGGATCAAAGATAGCATATGCTTCAGGCAGCTTAGCCAATATAACAGTCCCATTTGCGCTTAGATTCAGTAAACTATCCATACATGCAGTGGACATGGTTAACATAAGTATTCTCCAATAGGTAACTGTAAGCGACATGAAGTTCCCAATAGGGCACTCCGTGAAGTAAATCTAACTCAATGGCACATCTTACTACAGCTTCTCTCAGCTTGGAAGAGGTAATAACACAACTCTTTTCTAAGTTCGGTTATATTTAACTTAATTCAATACCCCGATGCCGCTTGTCCCAAACTTTGCTTTGTCGATGGTCTCAAACTTTGGGAGTCCCTACAATTTTGGGAGTCCCGGCCGATGATCCCAAACTTTCACTTTGGGATTTGGGAGGAGTTCTAAGCTACAACTTTGGGAGGAGCAGAGGAGGAAATGTCATCTCACTTGACACATTGATTCTTCATAAGGTTAACTATGATTGATAGGACATCAGGCGTAGCCAAGTGGTAAGGCAATGGGTTTTGGCCCCACTATTCGGAGGTTCGAATCCTTCCGCCTGAGCAACCGGTAAAAGGGAATATGGTTCTATAGAGATGCACAATAACCCTGCATTTTTATTAGCTGGTTAGAAAAACAGCAGAGACAAAAACATATATTTCTCTAGAGGACTATTTCCCCAAAGGGTACGGCAAAGTCTGCCAATAAAAAAGAAATTGGCTAATTGGAAAAAGAATTTTCATTTCTATTACATGCTTTCTTATTGTACTTACTATTTCTAAGATAGCAACCTCTTAGGTTGTGGTGTACAATATTAACAGGTTATCCTATTTATTTCATCAGAGAGGATTTGATTCATGAAACTAGCTTATTGGATGTATGCTGGGCCAGCTCATATTGGTACTCTTCGTGTGGCAAGCTCTTTCAAGAATGTACATGCGATTATGCATGCTCCCTTGGGAGATGATTATTTCAATGTTATGCGCTCTATGCTAGAAAGAGAGAGAGATTTTACTCCTGTAACTGCTAGCATAGTCGATCGTCATGTATTAGCGCGTGGATCTCAAGAAAAAGTAGTAGAAAATATTACTCGTAAAGACAAAGAAGAGCGTCCAGATCTAATTGTACTAACTCCAACATGTACTTCCAGTATATTACAAGAAGACTTGCAAAACTTTGTAGATAGAGCATCCATGGCATCTCAATCCGATGTTATCCTAGCAGATGTTAATCATTATCGCGTTAACGAATTACAAGCAGCAGATCGTACTTTAGAACAAGTAGTGCGATATTACCTTGATAAAGCTCGTAGACAAGGTACTCTAAATCAGCCTATCACAGATGTGCCTTCTGTAAACATTATCGGTATATTTACTCTAGGTTTTCATAATCAACACGATTGCAGAGAATTAAAGCGACTTTTACAAGATTTGGGAATCCAAGTTAATGAGGTTATTCCAGAAGGCGGTTCTGTAGAAAATTTGCGCAATTTGCCAAAAGCGTGGTTGAATCTTGTGCCTTACCGCGAAGTAGGTCTTATGACCGCTTTGTATTTAGAAAAAGAATTTGGAATGCCTTATGTAGCAACCACCCCTATGGGCATAGTGGGTACAGCTGAATGTATACGCCAAATTCAAACACATATAAACAAATGGGCTCCTATATTAATGGGTACCGAAGTGGATTACGAGCCTTATATTGATCAACAAACACGATTTGTTTCTCAAGCTGCTTGGTTTTCACGCTCAATTGACTGTCAAAACTTAACTGGGAAAAAAGCTGTTGTATTTGGGGATACTACTCACGCAGCTGCTATGACCAAAATTTTGGCACGAGAAATGGGTGTATACGTGGTATGTGCAGGTACATATTGTAAACATGATGGAGACTGGTTTAGAGAACAAGTACAGGGATACTGTGATGAAGTTCTTATAACTGACGATCACACAGAAGTAGGCGACATGATCGCACGTGTAGAACCAGCAGCTATTTTTGGGAGCCAGATGGAACGACATATAGGCAAACGTCTGGATATCCCATGTGGCGTTATTTCTGCACCAGTACATATACAAAACTTTCCTCTTGGCTACCGACCATTCCTAGGATATGAAGGAACTAATCAAATAGCAGACTTAGTCTACAATTCCTTTACATTGGGTATGGAAGATCATCTTCTAGAGATCTTTGGTGGTCATGATACGAAAGAAGTTATTACTAAGTCCCTATCTACTGACAGTGATCTTGCTTGGGATCCAGAAAGTCAGGCTGAGTTAAGCAAAATTCCAGGTTTTGTAAGAGGCAAGATTAAGAGAAATACCGAGAAATTTGCACGACAAAATGGCATGACAAAAATTACTGTAGAAGTTATGTATGCAGCAAAAGAAGCCTTAAACGCGTAAAAACATAATTTTGCGACTTACCTTTATGCCTAAGGTGTGCTTATTGATGTTTCTTCCCCTCTTTAGATGTAGAAGGGGAAGAAACATCAATAAGCACACCTTGTCCAGAGGAGAAAAAAAAACTTATCATACAAACATGATTTGAGAAAAAAAATATCTACAGATCTGGTATATATACTATATATAAGACAGTTTCATAGCACGGAAGTAGTGATAACCTGCAGGTTACCACAATTATTTATTTTTAGAGAAACAACTATGGTAAAGCTTCGTTTAAAACGATATGGCAGAAAACAGCGTGTGACTTGAAATCAAAATGGGTTTTGTGGATTAAAAATATAGAGAAATCCACCATCTAATCTATAAGAGATGATCCAAGTTGTCAGCTTAAAACAGGAAACTGACTTCCTTCAAAATAAGGTCCACATGTAGGGAAATAAATGAACCTTATTATAAGGACAAATCTATGGTTACAAGAAAATAATATAATGAACTCTGTTAGCCTATTTTCTTAGCGATGAAATAAGTTGAAATTCACACTAATATCGCAAGAAAAATGCTAGAAAAGTTGACATATACGAATCTGTTGACAAAATAGTAGTGGTATAAAACTTGCTATGTTGTTTGGCTAAGTTAGAACTGGATATTAGCCCACCGGAGAACATTATAAACCTAAAGATTTCTTCATAGACCTATTTTTGAACAAGGCAAGTCCACTCTAATATGAATATCTAATATGAATATACGTGCAAGCAACAATGAAGTGGATAGAAGATAACTCAAGACACATAGGCCTAATGTTTATATGTAGTGATATACTACATATAGTCATCCAATAGACTATCACAGTAGAAATGAGATCTAGGTAGTGTTACTATAAGCATTGTAGATATAGCAAAGGGGAAAATCAAGAAGAACCTAAATCAGGCTTTTCTGATTTTGACATAAAGAGCAATGTAGTATTAAAAACTTCTACCTTGTTTATTTTCTTGTCATAACACTAGTCATCACTACCAGAGCCGTATGATGTGAGAACTTCATGTGCGGTTCCTGGGGGGGGAGCCATACAGAAAACTTACCTATCCCAATAACCTACTTACAGAATCATAGCAATTGATGTAAGATGCCGAAGAGAAGGGAAAGCACTTAAAGAAGTGGGTTTCTATGATCCTAGAAAAGACAAAACACAGTTAGATATTCCTACGATCTTAACCTTTTTAAGAAATGGTGCTCAACCTACAGATACAGTGAGTCACATATTACAGAGAGCAGGGGTTTTTGAACAAATACGCACGATTAGTTAAAAAGGAGGCGCCTGTGTTTGGATACATACAACTTTTATGGTACTATCCGTCTTTTTTTTTCTTTTTATACATATACGTTATAATCTTACAAAACAAATCACGGTCTGGATTCATTGAAATATTGCTTTCTAGTGTCAAAAAAATTAGAAAAAATCTTTTGAGAACAATGGATAACAAGAATCAAGCATAAGAGAATATCAATTGAATCTTCTATTTCAACTTGCTAACTAGTAGTCTAACTAACTCACACCTTGAAATGTTTCTTTTGAGTTGGACAACCTTATGCTCGTGACCCACACTTTTGGAGCAAACAAAACTCCACACCAAGATGCCGATGGTTCCTTTGGGAGATGTATGTTGAAACGACAACATTAAATTCAAGAGCGTTTAACAAAAGAGATTATTTTTTCTTTGTTTTGATTCTCTTGTTTTTATAAATAACCAAAAGCATTTTTCTGCTGCTTGTGCTCATCGATACATCAAGCAGCAGAAAATTATCTATTTCCTTTTTTGAGATTTTTCCTCCTCCCAAAGTTTGTTTGGGACCATCTTTTCTCTCCCGGACCGCATCAGCATGTATTCGTAAACAAGAGACAGAGAACTTTTATTCTTTAGTTTCTTCTTGTGCCTACAAAAATAGGGTAAAAGACTTACTATTACAATTTTTCAACTTAATATTCCAGTCTACAAAGTTGTTCTACAGCTTGTACTATTTGGGGTGGTTGAATTACTGTTAGTTCTTCTAAAGGACCGCTATAAGGGGTAGGTACATCTTGAGATGAAAGACATGCAATAGGAGCATCAAGATAGTCAAATAGGTGTTCCATAATAGCAGCTCTAAGTGAAGCACCAATACCTCCAGTTCTCATACATTCTTCCACTATCAAGACTTTATGAGTCTTACGTACTGATATACCAATAGTTCCCAAATCAAAAGGCTTAAGAGACACAATATCTATAATTTCAGGATCATATCCTTTGTAAACCAAACTCTTAGCTGCTTGCATCACATGATGTCTCATACGTGAATACGTAAGAATAGTTATATCTTTACCAGGACGAACTACTTCGGCTTTTTCTAAACAAACCAAATATTCTTCGTCTGGTACAACTTCCTTAAGATTGTATAAGAGAACATGTTCAAATAAAATCACTGGATTTTCACTTCTAATAGCTGACTTGATCAATCCTTTAGCATTAGTAGGAGTTGAACAAGCGACCATTTGTAGTCCTGGAACAGATTGAAAATAAGACTCCAGTCTTTGAGAATGTTCTGCGCCTAACTGTCTTCCGACTCCTCCAGGTCCACGAATTACAATAGGTATAGTAAAGTTTGCTCCGGAAGTGTAATGTAACATACCAGCATTATTGGCAATCTGATTAAAAGCCAACAACAAAAACCCCATATTCATTCCTTCCACTACAGGGCGCAAACCTGTCATGGCGGCACCTATGGCCATGCCAGTAAAACTGTTTTCTGCAATAGGTGTGTCTAATAGTCTCCAATCACCATATTTTTCGGCGAAGCCTTTGGTTACTTTGTAAGAACCTCCATAGTGACCTACATCTTCTCCCATAACTAATACCCTGGGATCTCTGTCCATCTCTTCTTGCAAGCCTTCACGAAGAGCTTCAAATAATAACATTTCTGCCATATTAAATTTCTATATTTTGATTATAAAGCAACTAGACATTTTAGATTTCTAAGAATCTATTTATCCCTTCTAAAGACCAAGGGATTTAACAAAATATTTTATGATTCTTCAATCTATGGAAAAGTATTGTTCAAACAAAAAAAACACGCAAAGTGATTTAATAATTAAATTGAATACAGGTAGATCTATGCGACAACAGATTGTTGATACCATAGTCTAAATACCAAAGAAATGCAAGAACATATTCTAATAAGATATTGTTTTTAGAAAAAATATTGTGTTCATTACAGAAGCAACTATATACCTAATAATACTCCCAAAAGCAGTTTTCCCTACAGGGAATATAATACCAAAAGATTCTTAATAAAAGCATAATGACGAATAGCAGAAAAAGTTTTCAAACCTCTAGTGAAACTGGCCATTTGCTTATATATATATATATATATATATCATGTAGTAATCACATACAGTTGCGCCATTACAGAGTAGATAGAAAATGACTCAAAGAAAATACAAGTCGCAATACCGATGGTCCCGTGCCGATGCTTTGGGAGGAGTTCCGTGCTGATGCGTGCCGATGGTCCCTATGGAAGGAGGAGTCCCGGCCGATGCCGATGGTCCCAAACTTTGCCGATAATCCCGTTATGCCGATGCTTTTCCGATGCTTTGGCCAGAAGAGGATAAGCTATAACTTTGGGAGGAGATGTAATTTTTAGTCATCTATTAGATTACAATAACTATCAATGCAACCAAGCCGTTGAAACTGTTATTCTGCCATGATATACATATAAAAACATCTGATGTTGTTACCTTTTCTTTATGGCTTATAGAAAAACATGCACCCATGATATCATAAAAAGGATGCCAAGATATTCTTCAACATCATGACTCTTGAAGAATATCTTTTTGTTATAAAAACGTATAGATTAAATCATAGACACTGTGAAATCACTAGAAACTTCCAGGTATTCAGGATATGCAAGACTATATCATACAAGCGCCCTTCTTCTTTTGAAGGGCGCTTGTATTTTTCACCAATGGCTACTCAGAATCCTTTTGGTAAAAATGTATCTAATGGTGTCCTTCCATAGATTCACCTATGTAAGCTGCTGCCAATGTAGCAAAAATCAATGCTTGGATGGCACTTGTAAACAATCCCAGAAACATCATAGGAACAGGAACTACTAAAGGTACCAAAGAAACCAGTACAGCCACTACCAATTCGTCTGCAAGTATGTTCCCAAATAAACGGAAGCTTAGTGAAAGAGGCTTGGTAAAGTCTTCCAATATGTTAATGGGAAGAAGAACTGGAGTAGGTTGAATATATTTACCAAAATAGCTCAACCCTCTCTTATGCAAACCCGCATAAAAATATGCTACTGAGGTTAAAAGAGCTAAAGCTACAGTTGTGTTGATATCATTTGTTGGTGCAGCCAACTCTCCGTGTGGGAGTTCAATAACTCTCCAAGGGAAAAGGGCACCAGACCAATTACACACAAAAATAAACAAGAACAGAGTCCCAATAAATGGTACCCATGAGCGATATTCTGCTTCTCCAATTTGTGTTCTAGCTAGATCTCTAATGAATTCTAACACGTATTCTACAAAATTTTGGGTACCATTAGGTACAGTCTCTAGTTTACGGGTACCTAAAAATGCTACTGCTAGTAGAATACCAATGACGATCCAAGATGTGATTAAGACTTGTGCATGGACTTGAAAATCACCTATTTGCCAATATAAATGTTGCCCAACCTCTACTCCAGAAATCTGATACAAAGCATTGAAACTGTCAATCGAAAGCCCTGTGGTATACATATTGCTTTGTTAATAATTTTGTTATAAGCTTGAAATAATTTCTTTGCGCCGTAACCTTTGGGGAAATGTCTTTTCCCAATTTGTAGCTTGATCTATTAGTTTGCTTGGTCTAAGGCAACGCTAACCATGAGTTCAGTCCCAATTGGTCTTGTGCAATAAATGCTCGTTCGAACGGATGGTTTGGAGAGGCCCGCTTGCCTCATGTCCTCCGGGCTTAGCGCATATACTAAATAGTATATATACCAACCGGATATAGACTATTTCCTCCCAAATTTTGGGACCATCGGCCGGGACTCCGAAACTTTAGGACTCCTCCTCTCAAAGCATCGCATCGGCAAAGTTTAGGACTCCTCCTCCCATAGGGACTATCGGCACGCATCGACACGGGACCATCGGCATCGGCGCGGGACTCCCAAAGTTTGGGACTACCAAAGTTCTAGGTTTGGACTCCTCCTCCCAAAGTTCCAGTTTGGGACGATCGGTATAACGGGACCATCGGCATCGGCATCGGCATCGACCTCGGTTTCTCTTCCGGACTCCTCCCAAAGTTGTAGGGACTCCCAAAGTTGGGGACCATCGGCATCGGCATCGGCATCAGCACGGGACCATCGGCATCGGCAATTAATTTGCAAAATATATATAATAGAATTCTTGACTAGAATCAATTCTTTCTATCTCGCCCTTGCCGAATTGCAGTAGTTAGTTTATCCAGTATCCATCGAATAGAAGATCGAGCATCATCGTTTGCTGGAATAGGCATGTCAGTGAGATCAGGATCACAATCAGTATCTACTAAACAGATAGTCGGAATGCCTAATTTGATACATTCTTGAATAGCTGTAGCTTCTTGTTGCTGATCGATAATGATCACTATGTCCGGCAATCGCGTCATATACTTGATCCCATCTAAATACTTTCGCAATTGAGTAAGTTGTCTTTTTATAACAGCCGCCTCTTTCTTGGGAAGTTGATTAATTATTCCCTCTCTTTCTTTTTCTTCAAGTTGTTTGAATCTAGTTAATCGGGTTTCTATTGTAGACCAATTAGTTAACATGCCACCCAACCATTTTTGGTTAACATAATGGCATCGAGCTCTTTTAGCAGCTGAAGCAACAAGATCCGCTGCTTGATATTTAGTACCAACTATAAGAAATTGTTTCCCATTATGGGCTGCATTAGCTACAAGATCACATGCTTCAGACAATAAACGTGCTGTTTTAAAAATATGGAGAATGTGAATACCTCTTCGTTTTGTAAAGATATAAGGTGCCATCTTGGGATTCCACTTGCGAGCTTGATGACCAAAATGAACGCCAGCTTCCATCATCTCCTCTAAACTGATATTCCACTGTCCTTGTCCTTCGTTCATAACAAAAATTCTATTGAATACTCAAGCGCTAACACGCACGTTGTTAATAAAAGATAGTATAACCTACCATTAACCTATGTGTTGCGTCTTATACATGGTTTCCCACTATTGAATGAAAATCGAATATTATAATAGTATATACTATATACTATTCCGTAAGTGTCTATCTATATTACATGAGAAGTTAATAAAACTTCAAGCAGAGACTTCTCCTCCTCCCAAAGGGACTATCTGCATAACATAACAGGACCATCGGCACGCATCAGCACGGGACTCCCAAAAATTGGGACTCCCAAAGTTTGGGACCATCGGTATCGGCAGGGACAATCGGGAAGTATGAGTAAAAAGACAAGATCGAACTAATCAATTCTTACTAGAAAGTAATTATGAAAATTTCTTTTACAGAGATAAAGACAACCTACTTGCATTGTAATGTTATGCTCTATCTGTGAGTTCCGGGGACGTTCCTGTCTACCGCGCCCATTCCGGAGGACCAATTGGTCCAACCGATAGAAAACCCTTTCACCTGACGTCCCTTAACTTGAGTTGGGAATCGGTGTTATCTAATAACCTTTTTTTTGTACCACTAGTACAAAAAATCATGACTTATAACAGAAAAGTAGAGACAGCTTGCCTTATTTTTTAGAACTCGGCGATTCTGGTTTGTTTTTTGGCTTCTTGGTAAAATTACTTTTTGATAGAATTCTATATTCTCGTGGTTTTTTTATAGAGACAAAATTCTTGATTACGTCTGGCAAAATAAGGGTTTTCGTTTCTTCATTAACTTTATGTTGCCTAACTTGTGTTAAATAATTATGTAGCCAATCTCGATTTCTGAGTAATGGTTTGTAAAGACAGAAGATGCGCTTATCTCTGGAAGCGAATACCCCATGTTTCCTCTTTTTTAAATACATCTGCTGATTCTTATAAAGCATAGCTTGTAAATCAACTTGTTCACAACCTGTACCAGCCGGTATCATGTTACTAAGTAATACATTTTCTTTCAACCCTTTGAGCCAGTCGATTCTACCTTGAATAGCAGATCTGCTAAGGACTGTAATAGTTCTTTCAAAACTAGCTTCTGATAAAAAACTATTGGTATTGAGAGAAGCTTTAGTAATACCTAGTAAGACTGGTTTACAAGGTAGGGGTTTATGAAGTACACGATTCATTCGTTCCGCTTTGGCAATCTCAATTAATTCCCCAGGGAAAAAGACTCCTATAGTATCATAAGGAAAAGAAGTTCTGATAACTGTTTTCGGTGAGAAAGCTGTAAGGTCAGTATTCTCCACAATTACCACTTTTGAACTCATTTGTCGTACAATAACTTCTACATGTTTATCAGAAATATAGACTCCTTGAGATAAATAGACTTTTTGAATTTGGTCTACAGTTTCCATTTGACTATATTCTAAAGCTTTGCGAGCTCTATTAAGAGATGCCTGAGATAACATCAGGTCCATCTGTGTGAGACTTCCAACATAATTACGCAGCTGTTCTTTGATACGTCCTACTAAATATTCAAAACGCATATGTAAATGAACAACCACTTGATTTCCTATACGAGCCTCTAAAAGTTGCTCCGCTTTTGGAAGTCCTTGAATAATATCACTGGCTTTGAGTCTTTCATACGCAAAGGTAATTAAAGTATCTCCTGCATGAATCGCCTGTTTGTGATAAGTATGCACTATAGTTCCTGCAGGAACTAAGTAAAGTTTGGCTAACCGGATGGTGATAGAATTTTCACATACAGACAATATGTGTCCTGACTCAGGAAATATCCCCCAAGGTAATTTGCTTACACCTTTACATATGGATTGTCCTAAATGAGATTTTTGTTTAGTACTTAATGGATTTAGGAGCCCCCAGGTAACCCAATTAATAAAACGAGCAGCCATTATCCATTTTCCCCTATTCTCAATACTTTGATCTTCATCAAGGGGCAAAGGCTTGTTTAAAAAGATAGTTCTGGAAACATCCCCTAGGCTATCTGCGTACACGGAGGATGAAGAAAATAATAGTTTCCCAAAGGGACCATTGGCATTTACTGTAGAAAAATGATGTTGTATCATACTAACAACATTCCTCAAATATGAAATACTAAATTCTTCAAATAAAGTATCAAAGCGTCCTATTAAACCTATATCCCCATGCCGATGGTCCCTTTGCCGATGCTCCCTATGGGAGGGGGAGTCAACACTTTGGAACAAGCGCAAAGTCGATAAATAAGATATAAAGCCAGTATATTGGCTTGGACTCATTGTCTTTTGGTTCTGCACAGAGAGTTTCCTAGCAATCCATTCAGCAAGTTCTAGATTAATGTTAATATATGAATATTGCCGATGGTCCCTTTGGGAATAGTCACTTGGTAAGATTTTTTGATCGATGCTTTGCATCGTCATATCGAATTGATCCACAGCAGACAAAGTGAGCATCCATGTATCTTGTTCGCTGATAAGATATACAAAACCAGTATGTTGACTAAAAATGTTTTCTGGAATTTTAGAGTTTGGGAAAACAAAGCGCTGCCGATATTGGGAAGGTGCAACTAGAGGGTCGTATTGAGTCAGAACATGAGTTTGTTTGCCTATGGGTAAGTCAGCTTGAATATAATCTTGTATTCTGTATAAGAAAGAGACATTAATACCTGAAAATTCACTCAATCGACCGGAAAAGATCCATATATAACTGGTCTTATCAACAATCGGACTTAAATAATTACGCAGAGAAGCAAACTCAAGCCATAAGCTCAAACGAGTTTGAAAACACCCGTGGGGCAGCTTACGTTGCTTTAAACAGTATGCGCGGAGACCTGTGTGTTCATAAAAAACTTCTCCCTCGATACCACAATATATATCTTTTTCTATTTTTTCCTTTAAGGGAGCTGTGCTCGCACGAACCTCTGCAATAATTTGTCTAGCTTGTACATATTGATGATTTCTTACAAGAAGTAGACTATATTGAGGGACATTTAATACGTGTCTTTTTTTTGTACCATCTTCTATTATGACTGACAATGCTTCGGGACATGTCCATGCAGGGCGTCCATGACGATTACGTGTAGGTTGAATTGTATCTGTGTAAAAACGCACCACGCCATTAAAAGGCGCTCGTACATGCTCTGCAACATCTCCAGTGAAAACACCTCCAGTATGGAAAGTACGCAAAGTTAATTGGGTCCCAGGCTCACCTATCGATTGTCCGGCAATAATACCTATCGCAGCCCCTAATTCTACTAAGTTCCCGCAACTTAAATCCCAACCATAACACATTTGACATGCTCTAGGCATACTCTTACAAGTTAAGGGAGATCGTACAAATATTTCGTTATGAGAAGCAACTAAACGATTCACTACATCGGGTGCAAGGTCTTGATTGCGAACGGCAATACAACGCTCACTTATATATACATCACGCGCAAGAATACGTCCTACCAGTCTATCTTGCAAAGATAACAAAGGAGTGGAGGTTTTACGATCTCGAATAGACCGTAGTCGTACACCTTCAAATGTTTCACAATCACGATTGCGTACAACTATATGTTGTACAACTTCTACCAGACGGCGTGTCAAATAACCTGCATCAGCAGTACGCACAGCAGTATCAACGACTCCTTTACGTGCACCATAACAAGATATAATATATTCTGTTAAAGATAAACCTTCTCTTAAATTACTTTGTATAGGTAGATCGATTATATTACCTTGCGGATTGGACATTAACCCTCGCATACCTACTAGTTGGTGCACTTGAGACACATTGCCTCTAGCGCCAGAAAAAGACATCATATGGACTGGATTCAGGGGGTCAGTAGTTCTAAAATGAGAACTCATTTCACGTTTTAAGTACTCACTGGTAGTATGCCAGGTCTCTACGACGTGACGTAGTTTTTCTACTGCATGAATAGATCCACGTCGATATTGTTCTTCAGATGTGTGTGTTTGATGCTCTGCATCCTGTATCAACCAAGTTTTCGAGGGAGTGGTTAATAAATCATCAATCCCTAAAGAAATGCCGGCTTGAGTGGCATGTCTAAATCCTAGAGTCTTAAGTTGATCCAAAATTTGCGCCGTACACTCGCTCCCTAAGTACGTCATCAGTCTGCCAATCAATTGCCTCATGGCACCTTTGTCCATCACTTGATTGTAGAAAATGATGTCGCCATACTCTGCTGTGAGCCGTGCCATAAGTAAACACCTCCATCACATTTTGAAAAGAAAACTTGATTTTAGAACAAATGCCGATGGTCCCTTTGGAAAAACCTTCAGTGTGTTTTCTAAACGGACCTAGATAACATCTGGATAATTCCTCTTTATATTATAGGGATGACAAGCACGGGATTGGAATGCTCAAAACCCTGCCATTGGCTATCCCGGAAGCCGAGTTGGCAATCCCTCCCATATGTTATGTATGTCCCCGTCAGGCTCATAGGATCCCGGGGCAATGGGTGCAAAGAAAAATCTGGGCCTCATGGCCATCGGAGAGGCATGGGTATAGGCGGTAGATACATTCCTATTGCTACTAGGGGCCACAGGAGCATGAGAGTTTTCTAAGGATAAGGATTAGTCTTGCTAGTTTTTTAGAGAAATGGTCACCACTATACTATGGTGTAGTATATTTGATGTGTTCTTGAATAGCCTGTTGAATTTGCTGATTAAATACAACACGACCTACGGTAGTCAAGATATATCTTCCTGTGGGCCCTTCTCTGCTACTGCGAATCTGAGCATGCTCATATATACTTCTTGCCTGACCAAGGGGATCATATTGCACTTCAATTGGACCTTCACGAGAGGAAATCACAGGGACATAATTTGGTTGCCATCGCAACCATAAAAATGAGAAAGGAGTAACCTTCGTTTGATGTAAAAATGTTAATACATCGTCATAATCATAGAAAACAGGAGGCTTATATGAAGAACTTGTTTGTAATGAATATTCACGATGGAGTTTACGAGTGCCATATATACCGAGAGACCCCTCTAAAGTTAAGACATATAATCCAAGAAGCATATCCTGACTTGGAACTGCGACTGCTCTTCCTGTAGCTGGAGAAAGAAGATTGGCTTGAGACCACATTAGTATACGCGCTTCAACTTGAGCTTCCCAAGACAAAGGCACATGAATGGCCATTTGGTCGCCATCAAAATCAGCATTAAATCCAGCACATACTAAAGGATGTAAGAGAATCGCGCGTTCCCTCACAAGAACAGGCTTGAAGGCCTGTATTCCTAATCGATGTAATGTAGGTGCTCGATTTAATACTACAAAACGATTTTCCACAACTGCTTGTAGAACCTTCCACACAATCGGTTGCTTATTTTGAATCATACTCTTTGCCGCTCTCAGGTTAGGGGCTAATTGTCTGGCAATTAATTCTCGAATCATAAAAGGTTGAAAGAGTTCTATAGCCATTTCTCGCGGCAAACCGCATTGATGCAAAGCTAATAAAGGACCTACTACTATAACCGATCGTCCAGAATAATCTACACGCTTACCGAGTAAATTTTCTCTAAACCTTCCTTTTTTCCCCTTAATTAAAGATGAAAACGATTTGTATACTCTTTTATTATTATCCCTAAAAGTGGATGCTCCCATCCCGTTGGCTAATAAAGCGTCAACAGCCCGCTGTAAGGATGCGCGCTGAAGGCGTGCAACCAAACCTGCGAGTACAATGGTGCCTTGGTATGAAAGCCACATTAATAATTCTTCATTTCTAAATAAAACTTTGCGGTAAAGTTCATTCAAGTCTGATGTAATTAATTGTCCTTCTCTAAGCTCAACAATAGGTCTTAAATCAGGAGGGAGAACTGGTAATACTGAAAGTACCATCCATTCTGGTTGAATTCTGGATTGTATAAGGTCCCTAACAATTTTAGTACATCTAATGATTAACCTTTTTTCTCTCTGAATATCTGCACTATGTTTCGTAGTTTGATACTTCCCAGAAGCTGGATGCCACATTTTCTCAGTTTGCTCAACTAATCTTTCCCATCTTTTTTGGAGATGTACTAATTTGCTCTGCAAATTTAAATTCATTAACATTCTTTGAATGCCATATCCGCCAGTAATAATTTCTCGACTTTCGCAGTCGCGATACCACCTAGATAGAAATAACCATAAGACTCTGAGCCAAGGAACATCAAATCTATTACAACTAAGCCTAGGTTCGAGGATAGGTTGGTATGCTAATCTTAACAAACGCTCACGTGCCAATACAATCTTGTGTGCTAATGTAGTAGAATCGCTCGATCGTGATATATATTTAGGTTGTAATATATGTTTACGTTTTAATAAGCGCTTCCGTGTTAGTATGCGCTTATATGTAATTTCATGGGCTCCTTGTGTTAGAGTTCCCAATAGTCTAATTTTCGAATATGTTCCAGGACCAATAAGAAAAGAATTGGGATAGATAAAGATCCGGACCTTGGATGCTTTCCCCCCCTCAGAACCGTACTTGAGGCTTTCGTATCATACGGCTCAGGTAGTATGTTTTATTTGATATGCTTACAAGCTTCTGATCTACCATTTACATAAAATTCACGATGGTCCCTTTGGGAAATGGAATTTCATCTCAATCCAATACCTTTTTAGATTAGATTTTATGCAGCAATCTATTTCCTCCTCCCATAACGGGACTCCTCCTAAAGAAAGTTTGGGACCATCGGCATCGGCATGGGACCATCGGCATGGGCCCATCGGCAGACAGATGTAATTGAAATGGAATGGGCTACTACCAATCGCTCAAGTCAGCCATATATATTGGCAATGAGTTAACAAACTACATGACAAAATACACGAAGAAGAAGGGTATGCGTCTTGAGCTATCTTTTCCCCCTTGAGTATCATCCTGATGAAAGAATCTATTAATTTTTTGAAACTCATGGTTTTTTTCTGGTCTGTAATCAAACGTCCTCTAAAAATCTATCCTTAGGCGTCTTCTTTACTCCGATGGTTATAATTCCAGATTGGCCAAATATTCGATGGATTTCGCTTAAATCAACCATATTGTACTATATTGTCATAAATTCGATATTTATGTGTTAACGGAGCCATGGAATCGGAAGACGACAAACCATAGACAGAATTCTTTGCAAACCAGGCTTGCATTGCTACGAAAACCTGGCTTAGAGAAATCGAGTTTTAAGTACTTAATCAGTTAGAGACTTATCGACTTGGGAGCACTTTAGTAATATGAAGTGGTAGAGGTCTATCTACATAGACGTAGTTACTTTTCAAGTCACACATCGCAATACACTAGACTCTCTACATCTTTGAGAGGCATTTCTAGTAAATGAGCAATATAACTAGGACGATTTTTTAAATACCATACATGAGTCACCGGAGATGCTAATTGGATGTATCCCATCCTATGCCTGCGTACTCGAGACTCAGTTAATTCAACACCACATTGTTCACAAAAACCGGGATGATCTGTATCATTAGACATACCTTGGTATTTCCCACAAGCACAAACTCCACTCTTGGTTGGACCAAAAATACGTTCACAAAACAAACCATCTCTTTCGGGCTTATGAGTTTTATAATGGATGGTGTGAGGTTTACTAACACGCCCTACTACTTCTCCATTGGGCAATACTCTTTCTGCCCAGCTACGAATTTGTTCAGGAGAAGCTAATCCTATACGAAGATATTGAGTTGTATCTGAATTAACCATAGGTATATTCTTTATTCCAGAAAAATTTCCCAAAGGGACCATCGGCACTTTTCCTCCTCCCATTTATTTTCTCACAGGGACGCCAAAAGGTTTAGATTTCTCCTCCTCCCAAAGCATCGGCACGGGAATCCCAAAGAACATTTGGGACTCCTCTTCCACCTCCCAAAGAAACCATTGGCATAACATAATGGGATCATCGGTGTCTCTCCCGGACCATCGGCATCGGCATCGGCATCGGCAACTGATTTATATGAAAGAAAATTCTCTTTGGAGAAGCTCATTTTACACATGCTAAGTATTCAGTGAATTGTCTTATAATGAAATACCTAAGAAACTAGCTTGAAAAAATATATTTTGTTAAAAAATGAAAAGGGTCGAACCCTTCGGGCCTTTTCCCAAAACATCGGCAAAGGGACCATCTTTTTCTCTCCCAAAGATTTGGCCTCCTCCTCCCAAAGTTTGGGACGGCATCGGCATCGACATATATCAGCTTACTTCATATTTGTTTTTTATCTAGAAGTAAGTTGTCCCCAGATACGATAGTATGCCCAATGTTTATTCCTAAGCAACGAAGTTCTCGAATGAGCAAACGGAAACTGTCTGGTGGGTCTATTGGTTTTGGAATCGGTTCTTTAGCTACAATCGCTCCAAGTACTTTAGAGCGTCCTATGACATGATCTGATTTAATGGTCAACATTTCTTGTAACATATATGCAGCACCAAATCCCTCGAATGCCCACACTTCCATTTCCCCTATTCTTTGTCCTCCTCTGTTAGATCTTCCTCGAAGTGGTTGTTGGGTTACCAAGGCATATGGACCACTGGCACGTGCATGGATCTTTTCATCTACCTGATGAATCAGTTTCATAATATAAGGCTTACCTACTGTAATAGGCTGATCAAAGATTTCGCCTGTTCTTCCATCAAATAAACAACTCTTGCCAGGGCTATTAGGTTCGAATAACCAGGGATAACCACTCGTTTCTCTAGCATGATAAAGTTCAGAGAAGACTAGTTTGCGCGATGCTTCCCGTTCGTATCTTTCATCAAAAGGCATAATTCGGTAATGTTTGTTTAACCAACTTCCAGCTAAACCTAGCAGACACTCAAAAAGTTGCCCTACATTCATTCGTGATGGGACTCCAAGTGGACTCAAGACCATATCAATAGGAGTACCATCTTGCATGTATGGCATATCTGCTTGAGGAAGGATTCGAGATACAACACCTTTGTTGCCATGTCGACCGGCGACTTTGTCACCTACCTGAATTTTTCGCTTTTGTAAGACATATACATGTATACTTGCTGTAAAATTACTTTGTTGTTCAACCCATCTGACATCTAGAACTCTTCCTCTGCCCCCTTGAGGTAATTTAAGACAACTCTCTCGAGTAGTAATAGCCTGAACACCAAATATGGCTTGTAATAATTTCCCTTCAGGGGAACGCAAAAGATGTTCTGATTCCAAAGGAGCAAGCTTCCCTACCAATACATCTCCTGCTTCTACCCATGCTCCTATTGATACAACACCACGGGAGTCGAGATGACGTAGAAGATGTTTGTCTAAGTGGGGAATATCCCGAGTCAGGATTTCAACTCCTTCACTAGTTTCTTGAACCGATATCTCATGTCTCTCAATATGTATAGATGTATACACATCTTCATGTACCAAACGGTCACTAATTAGCACAGCATCTTCAAAATTGTATCCTTCCCATGGCATATAGGCAACTAAAACATTTTTCCCTAATGCCAATTCTCCCCCGACTGTAGCTGCTCCATCTGCTAATAGCTGTCCCCTTCTTACGGGAGCTCCCATATTGACTATTGGCTTTTGATGAATGCAAGTGCCATTATTAGACCTTTCGTATCTAATAAGTTTACTACTAACCTTTTTTTTCTCTTTATTTAATAGAACAATTTCTTTCCCATCTACATATTGAACATGACCATCTTCTAAAGCAGTTAGAACAGTTCCAGAATCTAATCCGACATGAGACTCAATTCCTGTTCCTACTATGGGTTTCTCAGGTTTTATTAAAGGTACTGCTTGGCGTTGCATACTGGAACCCATAAGTGTACGGGTAGCATCATTATGTTCTAAAAAGGGAATCAATGATGCTCCTATAGCAAAATATTGTATAGGTAGTATGCTTCGAAGATTAATTTGATCCCATGACGTACTAATAAATTCTTGTTGATATTGAATGGACGTATTTCTTTCTTGCCATATTTGGCCTATTGCAAGTCGATTGTTAGTACCAATTCTAAGACGTTCGTCTATTCCTGCACTAACATAAATGGTATGTTGTTTGGTCAAAGGTCCACAAATTTTGTGTAAGGGATTTTCTATGATTCCTTGATAAGAAACACGCGCACAAGTTGATAAAGATGGAATCACCCCTGCGTTCATCCCCTCAGATGTCTCAATAGTACAAATCCGTCCATAATGACTAGGATGAATGTCTCGTGTTCGAAAACTAGCAGTTCTTCTAGTTAAACCACCTGGTCCCAAAAGACTTAATTTTCGTTTATGAGCCATTTCTGCTAGAGGGTTTGTTTGGTCTAGAAATTGTATTAATTCATGAGATCCAAAGAATTGATTGAACATATGAGTAAAGGGATGAGAGACCATAAGACTCCTAGGAGACAAAACACGTTTTGATGAAGCCGCTCTACGCATAGAACGTTTTACTTGTGCTTGTAGGTCAACGATCGATACTCTTAGGTGTTTGCGTAACATATCTGCTACAGAGTTGACATGCTTATTTTTTAAATGATCTATATCATCAATATGCCCCATTCCTGAACTAATTTTTACAAGCAAATCCGCTGCTGCAATTAAGTCTTGAGGCAATAAATACTGATTCTGTTCAGGAATAGATATATTAAGTCTTCTGTTAATATTTAAACGTCCAACCGATCCGAGCTGATAAATATTAGCGCACCAGTGTTGTATTTGTTCAGATATAATCAATGGATTAGGTTTAGGTTTAGACTTCTTAGGTCCTGGAAATTGCTTGTATAAATAAAGCAATTCCAATTCTCGTTCTCTTTTATGTTTCAATGCATCAAGTAATTCGTCTAATCTCTTAGTACGAGACTTTAGCCAATCAGGAATATCATTGATTTCTAATCCTAAAGCGACTAAGAGTAAGACAAGTGTTACTCTATGTCTATTGTTCACACGGACTGAGAGGCGGCCTTTTTTATCCATTTCTAGTCTTAATCTTTTATCTGAATCTAAACATAGAATAGTGGCCGTATACATTCCATCTCTATTAAGAGTATAATAAATGCCTGGATTTCTTAATATTTGATTTACAATAGTCCAAGATACGCCATTAATTACAAAAGTGCCGCGAGGGGTCATCAAAGGAAGACTGCCAAGGCACACAGTTTGAATTCTAGATTGCCCATCTTTTAGATGCGTAAGTTGAACTGGCACATACAAATCTGATGCATAGGTAGCAGATTTATAAACCGCTTCTCTTTCAGTCAAGATAGGCTCACTTAAAAGATATTTTTCAGTGAGTAGTTTAAATTCAATATCTTTAGCAGAATCTTTTATAATTGGGAATTTATTCAATTCTTCAAAAATACAATTTTCTAAAAAACGACGAAAACTTTCTATTTGAATTTGCAGGAAATCTGGCAAGACAAACATGTTCATATTCCTGTCTAAGTTAGACATTCAAGTTCCTCAAATTTCTCATTGGTGCTCCCCACATGCAGACTGGAATTAGAATTTAGAGGAGACCAGTAGCGATGCCGATGCCGATGCCGATGGTCCCGTTATGCCAATGCCGATGCCGATAATCCCACACTGTCCTTTGCCGATGCCGATGGTCCCAAAGAAATGGGAGTCCCAAACTTGAACTTTGGGAGGAGTCCTAAGCTACAACTTTGGGAGACGGAGACAAACTTTGAGAGGAGGAGTCCTATGCTACAACTTTGCGTTGTGAGTCCCAATTTTTTGGAATGGTACAACACATTAGGCTTGAAGAGAAGAAATGTCAAGAATTTATTGCCAATAATGATGGCCTCCTGTCTCCTAGCGGCAACCAGCGGCGTAACTGGAAATCCAAATAGAAAAGTTGTGAGAGTCATATTGTCATTTCCATAGAGAAAATAGAATAGAATTCGTGAAATACTCAAGGCAAATGCAATAACTCTATAATATGCCTAAAAAAACTAGATGCTTTATCCTTACAGCTCATATATACATCAAACTAGTTGCCATATATACAAATAGAAAGAGAAACCAATTGACTCTACTTAGCAAAACTGATATCATATAAATGCATAAATTCTATATGCATAAGGACAACTAGTAGAGCTATCTATCAACACATTTAGGCGACATGGCCAAGTGGTAAGGCAGTGGATTGCAAATCCTCGATCCCCAGTTCGAATCTGGGTGTCGCCTCAAAGAAAATTTTTATACCCTTAGGGCCTCTTCCTACGACAGTTTGGGACCATCGGCAAAGTGGTAGCTTAGGCTTTCTCCTCTTCCCAAAGTGTGGGCATCGGCATCGGCAAAATATCTACATAGATGTCGACACAATAGATGTCGAAAAAATAGATCAGATAAAAATCTAACTAATAGAGTTACATCCATGAACACCCTGTGGCCAGACCGATGGCCTCCTGATTACTCACAGGCACTAGAGGCGTAAGAGGCAAAAATATTGGTCCCTTCGGGCCTCTTCCCAAAGCATCGGCATAACAGGGCCGTCGGCACGGGACCATTGGGATTTCTTGAAAATAAAAATCTATATACGCTACAGGGACTGCCTTGGCTATCTTGATCTGACACTGCGGTGTCGGGGAAAGTCCCATTAGATGGCATCTGGTGCATAAGTCTTATATACAACTGCTAAGAGCCCACTTAGCGGTTGTACTACCATGCTCTCTCTTAATACAAAGCGTGATGCTCTATAGAATGTATAGTCTGACACGTTCTTTGTATTAAGATTCATCATGAATAGCACAACCTTACATTTAGTTTACTTTATTTTGTAATTGAGTGCAAGTTCTCTTCACTTATCTGATCTAATCAAAGTATACAAAACGGAATTCCCCTTCCGACCTCCTCCTCCCAAAGTTTGGGACTCCCCAAGGTTGCTTAGGCCTTTGCCTCCCAAAGTTTGTTTGGGACCATTGATTCCTCTCCCGGACCGCATCCGTATTTTGTTAGCGTAGAATTAAAATAGAAAAATCAGTTAATCCAGCCTTTGCTTTTCTTTTAATTTATAAGTTCCCGATTGTTAATTAGAAACTATAAAACAAGTAACCCTTGGCAGTTTAGAATGCCCCTGATATTATATTATTAGATACAGAAACACTTGAAGAGTACATAGAACAAGGGGTTTGTTATGGACATAATTAGCATTGGTTGGGTTTCTCTGATGGTAGTATTTACTTTTTCTCTATCACTAGTAGTCTGGGGAAGAAGCGGTTTGTAATAGGATTTTTCTGATAAAATAAATGTTACAGAGAAGTTATGAACTTCTGCTATTTTTCTTTCTCCTTGTTTGGGATTTCCCAAACGGGAGGATTATGACTATTGGTCTATGTATTGTATCCCGCAAAACATTGTTTGTAAGTATTCTACTTCAATGGTTTGGTTTGTAGGACACCACAGGCGAATTGAATCTCTCTATACGATTAACAAAGGTTGATGCAAAGAATACACACAAACAAATTATTCCAATTTGGACAATCTCAATAAAATGGGAAGACATAGTTGACCACATAGTTTGTTTTTCTTTGTCGAAAATGCCAATGCCAATGCCAATGCCGATACCGATACCGATACCCATGGTCCCTTTGGGAGTCCACAAAATTGGGAGTCCCGTTCTGCTGATGCCGATGGTCCCAAAGAAATGGGAGTCCATATGCCGATGGTCCCTATGCCAATGGTCCCAAACTGTGGGAGGAGGAGTCCAAAACTTTAGGGAAAAACAAACGGCACTAAATTGCATCATATCGATATCACATCATAAAGGTCTTTAGAAAGTTCTTAGATTTTTATTAGATATCTCCTCCCAAAGCATCGGCACGCGATTCCCAAAGCAAAGTTTGGGACTCCAAAAGTGACCATCAGCATCATTTGGAATAATCAATTGGCACAGTGTAATTGACTGTTTCCCAAGAAGCGCTTATTATATAAGGTAATAATAATTTTTTCTCTTGATAAAGGTTTTCTGTGATAATAGGAGAGTATATTTTGTTGAAATTCACTGGATCATCTAATAGAATCCTTTGTTGTTGTCCGCTTGTATTATCCACATTTTCTTTAGTTTTGTCATTAGCACCGCGAAGCCAAAGGCTTTCTCCAATAAAAAATAAGGCTGTTCCACTCGATAAAATTTGACACAGTAACAAGATAGGGTCTAATCGCCAACCTTGAAAAATGAGAATCCCACCACATAATAATCCAACTGAAGAAAAAAACAGATCGTAATATAGGGATAGGTTAGCATGATTTCCTTCACCCCCCTTAGAACTAAGCATGATACTTTAGTATTCTGTTAGCTCAATCAATAGCCCCAACAATATAATCTTATTTCGACTCATAACTTTTTATTGTTGACTTATTTTATTTATATAATGGCGGTCTAGTTATGCCGACAGTCCCTTTGGGAGGGAAAGCCTACTATTCCATATACTTTTACAACAGGAATAATATGGCAAATGCCGATGTCGATGGTACGGGAGAGAACCGGTGGTCCCTATGGGAGGAAGTGCTTGGCGATTGATTTTTATCCATTTTGGCTCTCTAGGCCCCTTTGTTAATAAAGAATACATAATTAATATATACGGCTTTATGGATAATCTCTTGTCGATGGTCTTTTTTATAACAAAATTACATAGTAATCAGATCAATTCTAGTCGACTTGTTTCTACTTATAGAGTGTATAAAAGTCCTTAGGTGCATTCTATACTTCATTGGTGGGTGTAATCTAATGTCTTCTAGAGGGAAACACTATACGACCAGTACTGTGCAGAATAATTCATACTCTCAGCGTTCAACAATCATTTTCCAAGAAAATGTTAGAAGATTTCGAAGTCTAAAAAGAATGTTAAAGTATACTCACCATAGACTTGTATCTACCTGGAAGAAAATTTTTCAAATTCATTACCAGTTAGTTCTCAAGCTTCATGCCCCCAAAGGGGCCATGTTGAGAATTTTGGACAAGTTTGTATTGCCTTAAGATGCATTAATACTCTTTAGTACATTTGAAGCCGCACCTCTAGATACATCAGGCTTATTTGTTCTGATAAGATACAAAAGAAGGCCTACTATAGATAAACCTAGACCTACAATTGTACTAGGCCCTAATTCCATATGAATCATATTGTTCTAGGATAACCTCCATAATATCAATTCTACATGGAACAATACATTAATTCTTGATTATATGTTCTGTTCCAGTTTGAATAGCAATCAAAGCACTATTTCATTAGAATATATAGAGCAAACTGATGTCTATAAATAGATGTAGAACCAAGTGAATATATGCCGATGCCGACAAAGAAACCCAAAGAAAGTAAATGCGGTCCCGTGCCGATGCCGATGGTCCCAAAGAAATTAAATGCGGTATCGTTATGCCTATGCGTTACCGATGGTCCCGTTATGCCGATGGGCCCTTTGGGAAGAGTCCCAAATAAACCCAAATAAAGAAATGCCGATGCGGTCCCGTGCCGATGGGCCCTATGGGGATGTCCCTTGCGGATGCTTTGGGAGGAGGAGGCCCGAAGGGAAGATGGTCCCAAAGAAAATAGAAAATAAATGGAAGAAGGATGTTTTCTATTTTTAAAAATAAAAAGATTCTTCTATCTTCTTGATTCTCTTGAAAGTCTTCCGTATGGAGTATCGAAGATGACAGTATGGGGAACATCACAGGAGTTGTGTATATGTGCATAGTTCTAATTCTTCCCTACATATCCTCTCAGAGGGTTGGATGAAAGCCTTATAAAAAGATCCTTTTTTCTATAATAAGATCCAGACATTTATTTACTAAGCATACTAACTAGCTAATAAGAAAATCTTGTAATATGATCTTCTACAATACAAAAATTGCGCCTCCTCCTCCCATAGGGACTATCGGCAAAGCAAAGTTTGGGACCATCAGCAAAGGGATGTATTCTGAATATATGTCTTGACTACAGGTTCTATATCTAGACTTTTTTTATTAGAAAACCAACAATTCATAGCAAGTCTGAATCTATGCCAGCACTCTCCTATAATAGAGAGAGTGCCATATTCGCCATCTGGATATCCTACCTGAGGAACTTCAGGTTTCTTCTGAGATGTTTGTGGATATACATCTATTTGTGTTTGTTTGGGACGGCTTTAATCACTTTGTTCACTCGCTGTTTTTACGTACAAGATGATTAAGAATGCGGTAGGAATAATAATGAATAAAGCGGTAGCAATTACTGCAAGTATGTTGACTTCCATAATCTTTAGAGATTTATGTGTAATAACTCGAGAATCTCATTCTTTAATAACGTAAATACAGTTACCTGATACAAGTTTCTACATGCAAACAAAATTAGAACTAATTTATATACAAGATTGCTCTAATCTGCTTTCAAGAAAAGAGGTCTATTTGATCAAAGAAGTACCACTACAATGTGTATACCTATAACCCACTCCAACACACACCTGTACCAAAGAAAGTATACCTAGAAAGATGAGCTATTTCTGCCTTGAAGAGGACTCGAACCTCCACGCTTCTCAGCACGAGATTTTGAGTCTCGCGTGTCTACCATTTCACCACCAAGGCCATAGTTAGTACAAGTGTATTCAATATAGTCAACCTATGGCAAGAATATATTCCTTCTCCCAAAGTTGTAGGGAGTCCTCCTCCCAAAGTATCGGCATAACGGGACCATCAGCACGGGACCATCAGCACGGGACCATCGGCATAATAGGGACTCCCAAGCAAAGTTTGGGACCATCGGCATTGGCATCGGCATTTATTTAGGTTTTATTTGTCGGCAATTTTCTCCCATTTATTTTATTTGATCGCCATAGAACCCTTTAGGCCTCCTCCTCCCATAAAGTAAATGGACTCCCAAAGGTACCATCGGCATCCGCACGGGATCATCTTTTTCTCCATCGGCAAGGGACCATATTTTCTTTATTTGGGACTCCCATTTGTTTGGGACCATCGGCATCGGCCTTGGCAAAGTCAACGACAAAAGTTTTCTTTGCAGATTCTAAGTGATCAATACTTCTTTTTTCTCTTAAGGGCCATGAAGTGCATGAATCATTGAAGGATCTGATTCCGATGGTCCCTGTGCCGATGGTCCCACGCAAACTTTGGGATGAGTCCTAAGCTGCAACTTTGGGCGAAAAAAAAGATGCTTTGCCGATGGTCCCAAAAATTGCCGATGATCCCCATTTTTGAGAGTCCCTTTACTTTATGGGGGGGGGGAGGCCAGAAGGGTTAGGAAACAAAATGATTTATTTTGCAAATAGCCAGTTTTTTATGACTTATTTTATATTTTCTAGATCTGAGAACTGAGTAGATATACTCTTAGACAGTATTTTGAATCAACATAGCATAAGAGTATAACACATATGCTTAATGACATAGTGAGAGGTGTTATTCTCTTATGCTATTTTGGGAAATTATTCTATAGCTATACTTTTATCAAACAAGAGGAAGAGAAGTGAATCAATTTGATATCGAACCAGATGAAACCTAATAATGAATATTAGATACTTGAATAGATATTCTATTTTCAAAACCAAATATGTCTCTTTTATTATCTTATTTACAATTTTTTACTAAATAATAACAAAACTGCTCACTGCCACAGCTTGCTGAGTCACCTCAATAATAGGATTGATGACAAAACCCAAAATTGTTGAAGCTACTACGCACAAAGCTACACCCATTTCAATGGAGCTTCGAGACATAAGAGAAGTAGACGGTACTATATAATCTCTCACATAACTAGACATTTCCTTCGCCTCTTTAGTCATCATTGCCTTAACTACTCTTAGATAATAATACAAGGAAATCACACTTGTAATAAGTCCTGCATAGACAAGCAAATACAAACCAGAGTTCCAACCACACCAAAACAAGTATAATTTCCCAAAGAATCCAGCTAAAGGAGGCATACCTGCTAATGAAAGAAGGCATATAGTTAGGCAAAAAGCTAACCATGGATCTTTTAGATACAATCCTGTATAATCACGTATTTGATCTGTACCAGTTCGTAGACCAAATATTATCACACAAGCAAAAGCTCCTAAATTCATAAAGGTATAAGTAATCAGATAGATTATCATACTTGCGTATGCATCAGACGTTCCAGCAACAATCCCAATAATTAAGTAGCCAGCTTGACTTATAGATGAATAAGCAAGCATACGCTTCATGCTTGTTTGTGTAGCTGCAATTAGGTTCCCAAAAATCATACTCAGTATAGCTATTATTTCCAGTATAATATGCCATTGGTCTTGAATAGCTGGAAACACAATACTTAACAATCGAGTAGCTAATGCTAAACCTGCAGCTTTAGAACCAACAGAAAGAAATGCAACGACTGGAGTTGGAGAGTTAAAGTAGAATAGAGAGATACTCTCTATCCTCTTGTTCAAAACCGTGCATGAAATTTTCACTTCACACGGCTTCTGGGTTATAAAATTACATAATGTCCAATTTTCTGATTTGCAAATAAATGCGTTTGCTACTCCGAGGGTTATTTATGGTTTCCGAACCATCGGCATTATGTATGTTTCCCCCCTTCGCGTGTGCATGTTCTTTTTCATTTTGTAATTACTAAATGAAAACATTTAGCTTCTCGAAGGATCCTTCGCCAGAGTTTCACAGAAATTTCTGGGTTAATTCGTTCCTGATAGACATTGATAGTGGATTCTGAGTGATCCTTCTCTAGTGGATGCCTTGGCAGTTACACTCTCAACCTTGAAAGAACCAAGATTGTACTGATAGCAGCTTGTCAAGAAAACCAATTTTTACGGTATCTTGTAGTCTTGAAATACAAAACCAACACTAGTGATTCGATTCTTTGTAAAAACTACCCATAACCACGTGTTTGCGAAAGTTGAGTCTTTAGACTCAAATACGCTTTTAGCTTTGCTTTGTCTGAGTATTTTTTTATATAATAATATTTAGACAGACAAAAGTTATACTGTCAATCCAAGTGCAGAACGGCAGGGCTTTTCATCCTGCATGTCTATCTAGTTGGTGTTATCCTTAATAAAACAGAAAATCGTACGTGAGATTTTCTTTCTATTCTTTTCTTTCATTTCTACATTTCGTCCTCCTCCCAAAGTAAAGTTTGGGACAATCGGCCGGGACTCCCAAAGTTGTAGGGACTCCTCCCAAAGAAAGTTTGGGACCATCGGCACAGGGACCATCGGCATCAGCATCGGCACGGGACCATCGGCCGGGACTCCCAAACTTGTAGGGACTCCCAAAGAAAGTTTGGGACCATCGGTATCGGCGCTTGAGCTTTTTTAGTTTTGAGATGAATCCAGAAAAGAATCTAAGGATAATCAAACGAATCGCACTCCTTCGTATACATCGGGTGTCCACTGATGAAATGGAACTGCGGAAATTTTAAAACCTATACCAACAAGAATACAAACCAAGGCAACCCAAATCCCAACAGGATAAGCTACTTGATTTGTTAGTCCATTGGCTATTTCAGGAAGTTGAAGCTGACCTCCCGAAAGACCATATAGCCATGAAAAGCCATACACAAGAATGGAAGAGCTAACTCCTCCCATAAGTAAATACTTCATAGCAGCTTCGTTAGAACGAACGTCTCTTTTAGCGTATCCAGCTAACAGGTAGGATGAAAGGCTTAAACATTCAAGTGAGACAAATATAGTAACAAGATCATTCGCAGCACATACAAACATTGCGCCTACAGTAGCAGTTAGTAAAAATATTAAAAATTCTGAGATAGCCATTCCGGAACGTCGAATATATTCTGTGGATAGCGGAATACAAAGTGTTGACGCAAAACAAATCAGGCAACGAAATGCTATACTAAAACCATCTACTTGAAAACTACCTAAAAAACTTGTAGAGACCGTTGGATCTTGAATGACTTGAATGAATAATATTGTAGTAGCTGACAGTAAACCTATTAAAGCTATATTAGATAACCAAGCATTTTTTTTAATTGTAACATCTACAATTAAAACAGCTAATAAAGAAAGGATCAACACACATTCAGGTAAAATAGTAATTAGATTGTATAACGAAAATAAACGATCAGTTTCCATAAGAGTATATTGTGTGATACTGTTTAATATCTCGCGCTACTTACATAAAATATGATAAAAAACTTCATCTATTCTTCATGTAAACCGTAAGCGTGGACTCAGGCCCCTATGGGCCCATGAAAAGTAGTAAACAAAGCAATGAGTTGATTCAAATCAAATTATGTGTTTTAGTATAGTGTAAATGCCGATGCCGATGGCGATGGCCCCGTACCGATGGTCCCGTGCCGATGGTCCCTATGGGAAGAGGGGGCCCTTTAGGGAAATTCTTTTATTAGAACACATGATTTTAGAAGATTCTTTGTAAGGAAATATTATAGAAAAACTGAGGATATTATAAATAATTAAACACACTCTCAATCCGATGTCGATACCGATGCCGATGGTCCCAAACTTTGCTTTGCCGATAGTCCCCTTATGCCGACGCTTTGGGAGGAGGATTCCTAAGCTCCACCTTTCTTTGGTAGGAAATGTTTATTATAACCTTTGAAATTCATTAGTATCTTTGTGGTTAATGAGATAAATACTACAAAAAAAACGATGGTCAGTTCGGTCCCTACCTATGGGAAAAGGAAATTAAAGATTCTCTCGTTAGTTGTGTTCATTCCTAGAGGTATCCGAAAACATAGAGATATGCATATACCCTTTCCATCCAAAGTTGGTTTGGAACTATCGGTTTCTCTACCGGACCATCGGCATCGGCACGGGACCATCGGCCATAAAAGACTGTAATTTTTAATAAAACATCTTCCCCTTTGCTAGAACTAGACGGTCTCACGTGACTCTCTCAAAGGATCCCGTTGGCCATAAGAATCGGCATTGGCATATATGATTAAGAATCCATAGAAAAAATCTAATTTGTGGAAATTTTTATTCAGATAGAATACACAGATCAAAAATTATCGAAAATGTGCAAAAGCCTTGTTTGCTTCTGCCATTCGATGAGTTTCTTCCCTTTTGCGAATAGCATTACCTGTCTGTCTAGCCGCATCCATCAATTCATAACTCAATTTAAAAGCCATGCTTCGTCCAGGTCTTTTGCGTGCAGCACTTAGTATCCATCGAATAGCAAGTGCCTTTCCTTGAGCTGGTTTAATCTCTACGGGAACTTGATAAGTAGATCCCCCTCTACGTCTTGCCTTTACAGCTACATTCGGGGTTGTACGACGAATGGCTTGGCGTACCACAGCAAGAGGATTCTTTTTAGTTTTTTGTTGAATTGTTTTCATAGCTTTATAGAGAATTCTATAGGCTACGCTTTTTTTACCGTTTTTTAAAATTCTATTAACAAGCATATTTACTAGCCTGTTTCGATATACTGGATCAGGTTTAGCTGGTCGTTTCTCAGCGGTGCTTCGACGTGACATAAATCACACCTATATTGAATTTTGTATTATATAAATGCCAATTATGAGATTATTTAGGGCGTTTTACTCCATATTGTGAGGTCGGTTAGAAATATGACAAACCTCCTCCCAAACCATACATCCAACTTTCAATGAATATGGCTTTCGATATCATTAAAAGCTAGGTCTAGTTTCTAGAATGAACTAACTAGAATTACCTATTTGAAATTTTTGGAAGAAAATTCTACTAGCACTTAATGATACTTGCTCACTGTAGAATATATTGAGCATCCGTTTCCTTGGCATTATAGCTATAGGAAATCTTGCATTTTGTATGTCTGGACAGATTGTCTCTTTAGGCTGATTGTATTAAATCTTCCTATGTCTATATGTAAATAGATGTACCAATTACCTTTTCCCCGTTCTAAGAAGGTAGGTAATATTTACTTCTTGATGAATCAAGGATGCTTAACAGGATGTAACAGCACTGGAGTGTGTTATATCAGCCGTGGAGTTCTAGCTTGAAGTTGTTTCGAAGTATTGAAATGCTTACTTACAAACTCCTTTTGTAGCATGCTGTGGTCCCCTGATGCTTTTGCTAATGGGTCAGCTACATACTTTATATGCCTGATACAAAAGGCAAAGTATTTTTTATATATTTGTATAATACAGTCCATAGACATCAAGATGCAACGCACTAGAACGGCCTTGATGACGGTCTTTAACTCCTACTGCGTCCAAAGTTCCTCTTACAATGTGATATCTAACCCCTGGCAAATCTTTGACCCTTCCACCTCTTACTAATATAACCGAATGTTCTTGTAAGTTATGGCCAATCCCAGGAATGTAGGCAGTCACTTCAAAACCAGAAGTAAGTCGAACTCTGGCTACTTTGCGTAGAGCGGAGTTTGGTTTTTTAGGGGTAGTAGTGGCAAAGTCGACAATTTAGTTACCTAAATCGTCACTCTACAAAACCGTACGTGAGATTATTACCTCATACGGCTCCTCGTGCTAATTGAATTATTTTTAGCTTGATATGTATATAGAGATATGACCGAATGCCGATGCGGATGGGCCCTTTGGGGGTCAGGGAAATTTAAACATATTCTCAAGTATAAGAATAATGCCGATGTCGATGGTCCCTTCGGGGTCCCTTTCCTTTGGGAGATGAAATTAGTTGAATTGTAATTTGATGAAATTTCCCACATGTCTCAATACCGATGCCGATGCCGATGGTCACCAACTTTGGGAGGTGAAGGACGGTAAAACCGGACTTAATATTGTATGCCACCTGCAATCCCTCAAAATATTGCAACTTGATGAAAAGATTTCTTGTCAAAATGCACAAAAATACAAACCATCTTCAAAGTTATGCCAGTAGCGTTTTTTGATCCATCTTGCTGGTTGCTGACTGTGCCGAGAAATGGCCCATAAATACAAACTTTGGTATAATATGTGGTTTAATTTTTTATATTCATCTTTCTTGAAAATATTTAGCAAAGATCTATCCCAGCATCTAATAATTTTATTGATTTTTTGAATTAAATGGGCTTGAATACTAATCTTGTTACATCGAATCACATCTTTTATTAGATTAATATATTTTTGTTGACAAAAAGGGGGCAGCTTGCTTTGTAGCTCCAAAAGATCTGTTGGCAATACTAGCTTCTTTCTATGAGAGGTTGTACTTTGTGCACGAAATTCAATTGGAGACTCTACAGAAGATAGCTTACTAGGTTCTCCGCTCAGTTTGAGAATGTTGTGAGTTATGTTACTTGGATTATACTGGTCGGATGAAGTATACCATATTTGACTTCTACAGGAATATAACTTTAGGATTAAAAAATCTTTACTTCCTAACAATAAAGAATGTGCAAAGTATTGAATTTCTATATTTTGCCAAGCCAGAAGACATTGTGATTTGGCAAGGTATAAACTATGGCGCTTAATGTATCGATTAAATTGTGCAATCCATAAACGCAAAAGCCAACGTACAAAAACGCTTTTTCCCAAAGTTTTGGACTCCTCCGAAAGGGACCATCGGCAAAACGGGACTCCCAACGGGAACATCGGGATCGGCGTAGCAGATTTTTTTGAGACCAAAAATTCTAGCTGTCTATGCTGAATTTCTTTTTTTGTTAATTGTCTAACTATATATTGTAGCTTATTAGTATTACATACAAAATCAACTATTTTGGCTAAAAACAAATAATTATAATCGCATGGTAACTGTATGTGCAAAAAATAAGAAGAATGCATCTTATGGTAAAGAACAGAGTCGTTTTTACTTTCTGTGTATACTGAAAGTAAAGTTTGCCAGTGTTCTTCTAGCATCTTCTTCAACAACCTGTGATTTGATAATATGAAATAATAGTCTGATAGTCCTGATACTGCCGATGGTCCCTTTAGGAAATTCATCGTAATATTCTCTAGATTGTTGATCATAATATGATATTTATTATTACTAAATTCATTCTATTTGATTTGGTGACTTATACCACTTTTGCTTAGGACACCAAATTGCTTTGAGTCTTCTATATACTTTTGCTCTACGGGTTCACGTTTGGAGGAAGAATAGAAAACCTTTAATTGCAATTTTCAATTAGGCCTTTCTCTTGTTGTCTGTGCTTTGTTTATACACGACTACAATTCTAGTTGTCCTATTTGTGAACGATTCTCAATTACACGGGTTAACGTCAGCTAATCCATGCAGTTATGCGATTCAATAGATCCCAGTAATAATAACTTTCGTGCTTTATATACTCTATGGAAATATTCTTATTCTTTTGCAACTGATTTCTAGCGAGAACATACGAAAATACATAGTGAATTCTATAAAACTATATATATGCGTTCCTAGATTGGATATAAAGATTTCATAACCAATATGCCAATTGCCGATGCCGATAGTCCGGGAGAGAAACTGATGGTCCCAACTTTGGGAGCAGGAACAACATCTTTATGTGAGAACTAAAATATTCTCACATTGATACCTGTTTTTCAAATTCCCGAGACAACTTTACTGATTGGCATCGGCACTATATAGTTGCTAATTTCTTTTTTCTAACGAATACTTCATAAGATTTCTGATTTCTTGTATTCATATGAATATTGTAATTTCTTACAAAATATATGGTCAATAAGTTAATAAATATATAAATATATAAATATATAAATATAGGTGCCGATGCCGATGGGTCCCACAGATTGCCGATTGTCCCTATGGGAGGAGGGCTAAGTTATGGGAAAAGAAACGGTATTGATTTTTGCACCTATTTCATGTATTTCCCTTTGTCTCTTTATTTAGAGTCTAAAGGAATAGGGACAATCAGATTTGAACTGATGACTTCCACCGTGTCAAGGTGACACTCTACCACTGAGTTATGCCCCTTTTGTGTTTTGACAGAAAATTTGACAACTTGATAAACATAGTAGATACCGATGCCGATCGTTCCACTTTTTGTTTTGCCGATGGATGGTCCCAATTTTTGTTTGGCCGATAGATGTCCAAAACTTTATTTGGGAGGAAGAGGAGTCTTAAGCTACAACTTTGGGAGGCTCGAAGGGAACATTTCGTATGCTAGTTCCACTATTGATTATTAGAAGTATTATATATGTTATATAAATACCACTTTGACTTGTCAACTGAAAATGCAATCAATAATTTGAAGGTTTGGTAATAGGTGGTCATTGAGAACTACTAGGATATAGAGAAAATATACAATCCTATCAAGTAGTATATAGAAGGATAGAGATATGTATTGCAACTTTCGCCAAAGAAAGTTGTAGCTTAGGACTCCTCCCAAAGTTTGTTGGGGCCCATCGGCAATTTTTGGTACCATCGGCGAAACAAAAATTGGGCCCATCGGCATCGGCACTACCTCATGAATTTCCCAAAGGGACTCCTTCCAAAGTTTGTTTTGTTGTAGGGACTCCCAAAGTTTGGACCCATCGGCATCGGCACTGTGACCATCGGTTTGACCTATAGTCAATGTATTCTATGTTAAGATGCATCCAGCAGGACTCGAACCCGCGAAATGCCCAATTATGAGTTGGGTGCTTTAACCACTCAGCCATGGATGCTACCTCTATATATGATTATATCCAAAAAAATATTCTAGTATATTGTAAGATATAGCATCTTTAGGAATATATTAGAGTCAAGTTAAGTATTGTCCATTAATTGTTTCTAGTATGTCATTTCCACTTGCTTAGGCCGGCGGTTGCATAATGACATATGCCTTTTTACTATCTATATTCGAATATTTCTATATTCTAATTTTTAGAAAAAGTTTTGAATATTTGAATTCTCCTTCTCCCAAAGGTTGGGACTCTCAAAGTTGTAGCTTAGGACTCCTCCCATTTATTTGTATTTAGGACCATCGGCAAAGCAAAGTTTGGGACCATCGGCATCGGTATAACGGGACTCCCACAGGGCCCATCAACATCGGCACAGAACCATCGGTACTGAAATAATATTTTCAAAAACAAAATGCCGTACCCTTTGGGGAAAGGATGACATTGCCATAAATACTTCTTAAATGTTAAACTACTAATACCATTAGTCTTATGCCTCAGTAGCTCAGCGGTAGAGCGGTCGGCTGTTAACCGATTGGTCGTAGGTTCAAGTCCTACCTGGGGCGTCTGGTTCTATCTAGTCTATAGATTCGATATACAGAAAATAACAATATATTTTTATATTCTGCATGTTTTTGCATTCTCTATGTAATATGTATATATGCTTCATGCTTCATGCTTTTTTCTAGTTTCCTATTGTATAAATAGAGTATCTAAAGACAAACGTTATGATATGCCGATGCCCATCCCGTGTCGATGGTCCCAAACTTTCTTTGAGAAGAATCCTAAGCTACAACTTTCTTGGGGAGAGAAAAAGATGGTCCCGTGCCGATACGGTCCGGGATAGAAACCGATGTCCCAAACAAACTTTGAGAGGAGGAGTCCAAATCTTTACGATTTTATATCTTGTATATTTTCTTGATATTTCTTTATCAACTAATAAACCTTTTCAAACAAAAGATTGTACTGTACAGTAAAGTAAGAGTATTGTAGAATAATTACAGCTTTAGCAAAGGAACCTACAACGTATTTATCCTATCAAAATATCAACATACATCAAAGAGTTTAGTAAGATAAACTAGAAGAATGAAACTCTTTTCCTCCCAAAGGTTGGGTTTATTTGTCGGCATAGAACTATCTCTTACCTCCCAAAGACACTTTGGGACGATCGGCATGGGCACGGGGCTAGTTTGGAACCATCGGCATAGGCATCGGCATCGGCTTTCCTCCCGAAGGGACCATCGGCACAACGGGACCATCGGCAATTTGTATATATCAGTTTGTTTTTTCAACCAAATCCATTACTAGCAAGCAATTGAGAAACATAACGATAGTTAATAATTTATTTGTTTGAAGAATTAATAGAATTTTCTGTGAAAATAAGGAAGCCAATAGATTATGATTGATCACATAAAAGCACCTGTTCTCAAGTTAAAGACAATTCGTCTTCTAGAAAAAAATCAATATACATTTGATGTAGACTTAAAAGCTACTAAGACTGAAGTCAAACGTTGGGTGGAAGGATTTTTTGGAGTAAAAGTCACAGGCATGAACAGTCACCGACCTCCACGCAAGTTGAAACGTATGGGGGCAACAGTAGGATACCCCGTTCGCTATAAGCGAATGATTGTAACATTACGTCCCGGCGATTCTATTCCATTATTTTAATCATCGCTAGGTTATTCTCTAATTATATTATTATTATGGGCATTCGTTCGTATAGAGCTTACACACCAGGTACACGAAATAGATCAGTTTCCAAGTTCGATGACATTATTTCAATTAGGCCCGAAAGAAGCTTAACCTCAGGACAACATCGTCATAAGGGACGCAATAATCGAGGAATTATCACTAGCCGTCATAGGGGGGGGGGGCACAAACGCCTTTATCGCCACATTGATTTTCGACGCAATAAACAAGGAATTTCTGGAATAGTAAAAACTATTGAGTACGATCCTAATAGAAAGGCACGAATCTGTCTGACTTATTATTCTGATGGTGAAAAAAGGTATATCCTTCATCCTCGTGGAATAGCCATTGGAGATCAAATATCCTCAGGACCAGATGCACCTATTGTTCCAGGTAACGCTTTGCCTTTAACTAACATGCCATTAGGAACAATGATTCATAATGTAGAGCTCCATCCTGGTAAAGGCGGGCAAATCGCTAGAGCAGCTGGTGCAGTTGCACAAATTGTAGCAAAAGAAGGACGCTTAGCTACTCTTCGTATGCCATCAGGCGAATTCCGCTTGGTATCTCAAGAATGTTTAGCTACCGTAGGCCAAGTTGGTAACGTAGATGCTAACAATCAAAGCTTAGGTAAGGCTGGGTCTAAACGATGGTTAGGAAGACGTCCTAAAGTTAGGGGGGTAGTTATGAATGCAGCGGATCACCCTCATGGAGGTGGTGAAGGGCGAGCTCCGATTGGTCGTAAAAGACCATTAACTCCTTGGGGGCGTCCTACACTTGGTAGAAGAAGTCGACCACGTCATAAGTATAGCGAATCCCTAATCCTACGTCGTAGGAAACATGCATAATATACATCGTAAATAATCATAGCGCATAGCGCATCAGAGGATAATTAATTTGCAATGGCACGTTCACTAAAAAAAGGTCCTTTTATCGCGGATCATTTGCTGAAAAAAGTTGAGAGTCTAAATGCCCAAGGAGAAAAACGAGTGATTGTCACCTGGTCTCGCGCATCTACTATTGTCCCCGGGATGATTGGTCACACTATTGCTGTTCATAATGGAAGAGAACATCTACCTATATATATTACAGATCTTATGGTTGGTCATAGATTGGGAGAATTTGCTCCTACTCGTACATTTCGAGGACATGCCAAGAGTGACAAGAAATCTCGCCGTTAATAGGAGGTAGCCCATGACTGAAGTGAATAATTCAAATTTACAAGTACGAGCTTTTGCTAAAAGCGTTCGTATGTCACCCCATAAAGTCCGCAAAGTGGTTGATCAAATTCGTGGTCGATCATATGAACAAGCACTTATGTTATTAGAATTCATGCCTTATAGGGCTTGTTATCCCATTTTACAAGTTGTATGCTCTGCGGCCGCTAACGCCAATCATAATTTAGGTTTGAGTAAGGCTAATTTATTTATAAGTGAAATTATGGTAGATAAAGGGCCGGTATTGAAAAGATTCCGTCCTAGAGCTCAAGGGCGTGGGTATCCAATACGTAAGCCGACTTGTTCGATCACTGTAGTGGTCAAAAATCGTGTCTAAATTGCCGATGCCGATAGTCCCGTTATGCCGATGGTCCCTTTAACTTTGGGAGGAGTCCTCCACTACAACTTTCTTTGGGAAAGTTGTTATCAATCGAATATATTATTCTAAAATCCAGTTCATTATTTATACAAAAGGAAAGGATGCATGGGACAAAAGATTCATCCACTTGGTTTTCGTCTTGGTGTTACACAGAATCACTTGTCTAATTGGTGTGCACAGCCCAAACGATACTCAGAACTTATCCAGGAAGATGAGAGAATGCGTAAGTGTATTAAGGAATATGTACGTAAGCATGTACGTACGTTTGAAAGCTATGGGGGTATTGCACGTATTGAAATTCAGCGCAAAACTGATGAAATAAAAGTCGAGATACACACAGGATTTCCTAATTTATTTGTAGAAAGGCTTGGGCCTCGTCTTAAAGAAATTAGACGTGATATGCAAAATACACTCATAAACTCTAAGCATCTTAAATTTATCACAGCATTAGCAGAAGTAGAAAAACCTTATGCAGAAGCAACTATCTTAGCAGAATACATTGCTGTACAACTAGAACGAAGAGTTGCCTTTAGAAAAACAATCAAGCGAGCTATTCAACTTGCTAAAGATAAAGGAAATGTTAAAGGTATTAAGATACAAATTGCAGGAAGACTGAATGGAGCTGAAATCGCTCGTAGTGAATGGGCTCGCGAAGGTCGCGTACCTTTGCAAACTTTACGCGCACAGATCGATTATTGTCACTATCCAGCACATACTATCTATGGAGTTTTAGGTATTAGGGTATGGATTTTTAAAGATGAATAATCCATGTCTATATACACACTTTGTGTCAAGTCTGCGGAATGTGGAATTAAGACATAGTCATAAATTAATGTTTGTAAAATCTGTTGGTGATATAATATTTCCTCCTCCCCAAGTTTGGACCGCATTTATTTGGGACCATCTTCCCTTCGGGCCTACCATAACGGGACTCCTTCCAAAGTTGGGGACCGTCGGCACGGGACTCCCAAAGTTTGGGATCATCGGCATCGGCACGGGACCGCATCGGCATTGCTTTGGGTTTGTTTGTCGGCATTTTCCACATTTTCACTCATATAAATTTTATTTTACGCATTGATTCACAAAATATAACATATGTCTTGGCTGTGCCTTGAGAAATAGTTGTTTATAATCCTATCACATATTGATTTTATAGTAGGCTGTTATGCTTAGTGTGCGACTCGTTAAGATTGGCGTACATATTTTTTGGCAGGGTTTCCCCTGCCAAAGAGACCATCGGTTTCTCTATCGGTTTTATACAATTGACAAATATGCTATGCACCAATCTATCTCCCAAATGGTGAGATACCTCATGATTTCTTTTTTGAGATGACACAAAAAATTTACTAAAACGTGTAATTTGTAACAAATTCCCCACAATGCAATTTGTGTAGCGGGAATACACACAATATGCAATAGTTTTCATAGTAATATTGTTATTTGTATCGCGCATGGTCAGTTATCTAACTCTTGTTTAGGCAGTTGGAAATCAGCAAGGAGTTTTTTTGAATAGTTACACTTCTTATTTTCTTAATAATAAGCTGAAGACTAGGCAACACTAAGTAAAGTACTGGTCTTGTCATTATAAATAGCTTTGCTGCAGAAAGAGGACCTAAACGCATTTTTGAATTCATGAGAACGATGGAACCTATGAAGTTGCTACTTATGTATAAAATTTGTATCAAATTTTTAATGAGATGCATTCATAAGGTAGGATTGCGAAAGAAGCCAGCACAACATGCTTTTAGTCGCCCCTTAGGGTAGTCAGAATCTTGAAGGCTTTTGATGTTAATATTTTGAGACTAGACTAAATGAGCAGATATTCGCACGTGAAATTGAGTGGTCGACTAATTCCGAAAGATGATAATGATTACTATAGAAATTCCAATTTTTGTAATGCCGATGGTTCCTTTGGGAGGAGTCCTAAGCTACAACTTTGGGAGTTCCGTTATGGGAAATGGGCAAGGTATCACAAAAATTGAAAAATCCTAAACAATCTAGACAAAGAAAGAACTAGTAAAAGTAGACTAATGATCTGCATTTCTTTGAGTCTTTCTTATCCATACCTCATGTATTATCATTTTTTCACGAGAAGCCGGATGAAGAGAAATTTTCATGTCCAGTTTTGTAGTAGAGATGTCCAACAATAGCATCGACTATAACCCTAGAAGAACTAAATTCCGCAAGCAACACAGAGGTAGAATGAAAGGATTGGCTACACGCGGTAATCGCGTTTGTTTTGGTAGATTCGGTCTTCAAGCACTGGAACCCTCTTGGATTACGTCTCGACAAATTGAAGCAGGACGTCGCGCTATAACTCGATATGCCCGACGTGGAGGCAAATTATGGATTAGAATTTTTCCTGACAAACCGATTACAATGCGCCCTGCAGAAACTCGAATGGGATCTGGAAAAGGTGCTCCAGAATATTGGGTAGCAGTTGTGAAACCAGGGAGAATATTATATGAAATGAGTGGAGTATCAGAAACCGTTGCACGCTCAGCTATGAGAATAGCTTCATATAAGATGCCCATCAAGACTCAATTTGTAGTAGCAAACACTTTACAGAATGCATAATGCTTTTTTGGCTCAAGTAGAGTTTGCTTCCTATCTAATGTTTAAGAAAAATACAAGTTTGACATATCCCAAAGATTTGGACTCCTCCTTCCAAAGTTTGTTTGAGACCATCGGGGTCTCTCCCGGACCATCGCCATCAGTTTCTCCATCGGCAGTTTGGGACCATCGGCATCGGTGGAATAGCTACATTTCCCATAGGGAGTATCGGGATTTTTTTCTATTTTCTAGACAGTCTTGTATTTTTTGAATGACCAAATATCTCACTAAAAAATATTTTTATAAGAGAGACTAAAACTTAATTAGTGATACATTTCCTACCAAAGTTTGGGACCCTCGGCATAACGGGACTCCCATTTCTTGGGGACCATCGGCATAGAAATACATATTTTCTAGAATGAGGCTTGTCCTCATCTTTTTTGTTCGTTATACCCCCATATATTTATTTTTTACATTATGTGGGGGGTTATATTATAGAAGGAGACTACTAAAATCATGATTCAACCTCAATCATATTTGAATGTAGCGGATAATAGTGGAGCCCGTAGGCTTATGTGTATTCGCGTATTAGGGTCAAGTAATCGTAAGTATGCTAATATTGGTGACATGATTATTGCAGTAGTTAAAGAAGCTGTACCTAATATGCCACTAAAGAAATCAGAAGTTGTTAGAGCTGTTATAGTTCGGACTTGTAAAGGTCTCAAACGTGACAACGGGATGATACTTCGTTTTGATGACAACGCAGCAGTAGTTGTAAACCAAGAAGGTAATCCAAGGGGAACACGAGTCTTTGGACCAGTAGCTAGAGAATTAAGAGAATTTAATTTTACAAAAATAGTCTCTTTGGCACCTGAAGTTTTATGAGATTATTGGACATTTGTTGAACCTTTCTGCCAGTTTCTTCTATAAAATAATATTGTATTTTTTGGCAGATTCAGTTTTTCTTATTGGTGTTTTGAGACATTGTCTAAAGCACTGATATTCTCATACTACAATGTACTTGAGTTTGCAGTATTCTTTTCTTTTGATAGATTGTACGCCAAACTCAACCTGATAGAAATTCCAGTATACATATGTATTTTCTGATACAGATACCAAGTTATTAGTTCTTTGATCTTTATATGCGCCGAAAAGGCATAGCCAAGCCGGTTAATATTATTTTCAGTGCACAACACAAATAAGGAGTCACCGTGAGCAACGATACTATAGCTAACATGATTACGTGCATACGTAATGCTAATTTAAGAAAAACCAAAACTGTAGAAGTAATAGCAACTAATACAACTCGCAGTATTGGGAAAATACTATTAAAGGAAGGATTCATAGAAGAACTTAGAGAACGTCAAGAAGGTATAAGACGTTTGTTAGTTATTACCCTAAGATATCAAGGTCGCAGACGCAAACCTTATATTACGACAGTGCGACGTATTAGTAAGCCTGGACTGAGAGTATATTCTAATCATACAGACATCCCAAGGGTATTAGGAGGAATGGGTATTGTTATTCTGTCAACTTCTCAAGGTATTCTTCTTGACCGAGAAGCACGTGAAAAACAAATCGGAGGAGAAATATTGTGCTATGTTTGGTAACATTCATACCATCTACACACAAAATTTATTAAAACTCATAGAAGGAACTTTTTATGAGTCTTATAAAACTTATCAAAAGGTCTTTCTATGACTGTGGTTTTATACAACTATAGCCAGTCATAAATAGAGGAAATCCATGAGGAAGCAGAATTTAATCGAAATGGAAGGAGTAGTTACAGAGTCTCTTCCCAATGCTATGTTTCGAGTCTGCTTAGATAATGGGTGCCAAGTGCTGGCTCATATTTCGGGCAAGATTCGTAAAAATTATATACGCATATTATTGGGAGATAGGGTCAAAGTGGAGTTAAGTCCATATGACTTGACCAAAGGACGTATTACCTATAGGCTTCGTACCAGATCTCCTAATGGATAACTTTGCTACAAGAACTTGTTTTATGTGTTATTTTGACAAATTTATAACATTCTTAATTGCCGATGGTCCCGTTGTGCGGTCCCCGGAAATGCCGATGCCGATGGTCCCAAACTTTGCTTTGCCGATGGTCCCAAATACAACTAAATGGGAGGAGTCCTAAGCTATAACTTTGGGAGGAGGAGTCCAACCCTGTGGTAGGAAATGCCGACAATCCCTTTGGAAAACCACAAATATAGAATCCTGAATTACTTGATACTCAGGAATATATTTGATATTGATATTATTCTTATTCTTATTCTTATTCTTATTCTTATAATAGAAAAAATATAGAACACTTTGTGGAGATTATAAAAATATGAAAGTACGAGCTTCAGTTCGCAAAATTTGTGAAAATTGTCGCCTCATTCGCAGGCGAGGCAGAGTCATGGTAGTGTGCTCAAATCCTAAACATAAGCAACGCCAAGGATAATACATTCATCACTTTTTTTTGAGATTATATTGCTCTAATCAATTGGTTACAAAGTTGGTAACCTTATCTTTTTGTTATATGGAAAGATCCTTATGTAGGTACTCTCCATAAGAATTTCTTAGGGAGTATTCGTATCCGTATCTAGAGACACAGATTCTTTGAACTTCTTTGATGAATCATGAATTAAGCAAAATTTCTAATCAATTATAACTAAGCGAATATTATGGCAAAACCATCTAAAAAAATAAGTCTTCGTAAGGGGAAAAAACGAGCTCCTAAGGGAGTCATCCATGTACAAGCCACCTTTAACAATACGATTGTTACGGTAACAGATATAAGAGGGCAAACCATGTCTTGGTCTTCTGCTGGATCCTGTGGGTTTAAAGGCGCAAAGAAAAGTACACCTTTTGCAGCTCAGACTGCTGCTGAAAATGCTATTTCTTTATTAATGGATCAAGGCATGAGGCAAGCCGAAGTTATGATTAGTGGACCTGGACCAGGAAGAGATACTGCATTGAGAGCTATTCGTAACAGTGGTATCGCATTAAGTTTTGTCCGAGATGTAACCCCTATGCCACATAATGGTTGTAGACCTTCTAGTCAACGTCGCGTTTAATAATTTATTTTATAGAAAGAGAAACGAGAACATGGAAAAAAATAGTAGCACCATACGTATTTATCCTGAATGGAAATGTGTAGATGATGAGCAAGAAAGCAATCGCCGTTTACATTATAGTCGTTTTGCTTTATCTCCATTACTAGTTGATCAAGCTATGACTATAGGAGTAGCTATGCGGCGAGCCTTGTTATCAGAAGTGGAAGGCATTTGTATTACATCAGCTAAAATTGTAGGCACTATTCATGAATATTCTACTCTAGAAGGAGTTCGGGAATCTATCGATGAGATTTTAATGAATCTCAGACAGATAGTCCTTAAAGGTGAAGCAACACAACAAGAAAGTGCTTCTCTTTTTGCACAAGGTCCAGGTGTAGTGACTGCTGGACATATAAATTTGCCATCTTCTATCCGCGTTGTAGATCCTGACCAATATATAGCTACATTAAGTAAGGATACTCAATTATGTATTGAACTGGTGATTAGTCAAGGGAAAGGAAATCAAATTAATGACTACATAAACAATGAAGAAGGTTTTTTTCGCATCGATGCTAGATTTACTCCAGTTCAAAAAGCTAATTTCAGTATTTACTCTCTAGGAGAAGGAAGACAACAGTTATTATTATTAGAAATTTGGACCAATAGGACCTTAACTCCAGAAGAAGCATTGTATCAAGCTCATAATAGTCTACTGAATCTATTTTATACAATTACACCACCCATTCCATCTAAAAACGTATCAAAAAACAACAAGCCGGCATGCATAGAGAAAAATACAGTCTATAATGATATTAATACTTCAGATCAATCAGGTCATGTGTTGAATGCATCTGTAGATACCATACTATCAATTGATAGACCTATGGAAGATGTGATGAATACAAAGAATATATCTATTGATCAATTAGAATTATCTCCTAGAATATACAATTGTTTGAAGAGAGCTAACATAGACACACTATCAGATCTAGCGTCTTATACTCAAGAAGATCTTCTTAAGATTAAAAACTTTGGGAAGAAATCAGTAGAACAAGTGGTAACTGTTTTACAAGAACGTTTTGGGCTAAAATTGTCTACAAAAAAATAACAATTTCTTAAAACGCAATTTCAAATTTTTGTTGGGATATAGGTCTAGAAATCTTGCCTTTCCCAAACAGACATACTTTTATCAGAATAGTGTCTAGAGATAATTCCTATGTGTTATTTACTTGAACTTAGTATTCTTTAGTCTCTGTGTATGGTTCATCATTGATGTTTCCCTTCTTATCCATTCAATCAAGGTGATCTCTTCCTCCCATTTATTTTCTCACAGGGACTCCCAAAAACTTAGACTCCTCCCAAAGTTGTAGGGATTCCCAAAGTTGTCGCGTAGGACTCCTCCCAAAGTTTCGGACCATCGGCATAACGAAACCATCGGCAAAGCAAAGTTTGGGCCCATCGGCAAAGCAAAGTTTGGGACCCTCGGTATCTGCACGGGATCAATTGCATAACGATACCGCATTTTGCACCATCGGTTTCTCTCCCGGACCATCGGCACAGGACTATCGGCATAACGGGACCATCGGCAAAGCAATTTTTTGGACCATCGGCATCGGCATCGGTATTTACTTTCTATAGATCCAAATTTTGTTTTGAATCAAAAATGCTCCATATCTTTTCTTTGGTGAGAAAACAGAAGACTTCTTTATGAAATGAAAATACCATAATTTTTCTAGGAAACCCCAAGAATGGTCTACAATCTTTTCTTTGTCTAATATAAAAAGAAAGATCTTCCTATTTTCAGCCAACCATTTTGTATACACAGCCTAATAAATAGAAAATGTGCATACTAGGCTCTTCTAAAGAGCCTAGTATGCACAACAACAATAGAAAAAGTCTACCCGCTTAGATTAGAAAAGCCCTAGGGTTAGAGATTTATCAATAGGTAAAGCCGCTCCAATACCCAACCAAATAGCCACTACAGTTCCAATAAGAAACACAGTAGTAGCAACTGGACGTCGGAATGGATTTTGAAATTTATTTACATTTTCTAAGAAAGGAACTGTCAATAGGCCCGCAGGTACAGCAGCCATTAACAAAACTCCTAATAGTTTATTAGGAACTGTACGCAAGATTTGGAATACAGGGAAGAAATACCATTCAGGTAAAATCTCTAGAGGAGTAGCAAAAGGGTTAGCAGGCTCTCCAATCATAGAGGGTTCTAAAACTGCTAAGCCAACATTGCAGGCAATTGTGCCCAGAATACATACTGGGAACATATACAACAGATCATTAGGCCAAGCTGGCTCTCCATAGTAGTGATGGCCCATACCCTTAGCTAGTTTCGCTCGTAGTACAGGATCAGTCAAATCAGGTTTCTTGATTACTCCCATAATCTAAACTCCTTTTATGTAAAAAAAACTGTGTCGATACTATAAACAAGTAGACTGTTAAGAACGATACAGCAAACGAATCCATGATATATGTAGATTACATACTTCATGGCAATACGCCCCTGGATGTGAAGAAAAAATGTCAAACCGTTGTCTTAAGCCACAGCTGGAAATTTCACATACTCGTTTATAGCGGACCAGAAATACCTTGTTTTCTAATCATCAGGAAGTGCATCAACATAACAACAGCTGTTAAAAGAGGTAATACAAATGTATGCAAGCTATAAAAACGAGTTAAGGTAGACTGACCTACGCTGACACTTCCACGAAGCAATTCCACTAAGGGAGCGCCCACTACTGGAATAGCGTCAGGGACTCCAGTAACAATCTTAACAGCCCAATAACCAACTTGATCCCAAGGTAAAGAGTAGCCAGTTACACCAAAAGAAACAGTTAATACTGCCAGAAGAACTCCTGTGACCCAAGTCAGTTCACGAGGTTTTTTGAAACCTCCAGTTAAATAGACACGGAATATGTGCAAAATCATGGTCATTACCATCATGCTAGCGGACCATCTATGTACTGATCGAACTAACCAACCAAAGTTCACTTCTGTCATAATGTATTGCACAGAAGCAAAAGCTTCTGTTACAGTAGGACGATAGTAGAAGGTCATAGCAAAGCCTGTAGCTACCTGAATGATAAAACATGTAAAAGTGATTCCTCCTAAGCAATAGAAAATATTGACATGAGGTGGCACATATTTGTCGGTAACATCATCAGCAATCGCCTGAATTTCCAAACGTTCTTCAAACCAATCGTATACCTTATTGAGATAGGTAAGCTCAACGAAACTTCCCCCTCAAAGAACCGCATATGAGAATTTCACCTCATACGGCTCAAATGGCGTAGACACTGATAGCTAGTTATGGAAAAGGTTGGTTAAGATGCGATGGGCCCCATCTCTCTCCTAGCTCGTGAGGCTAAATCCAACCCATGTACACAACTCACTATATTGGTACCAATCACCACCTTTAACTCAAGTATGCTTCTATTTTAGAGTTCATGTCTCTTCATCAAGGAGACACATAAATACTTGATGCTTTATGAGTAATCTTATACCCAAGCCATTTGGATATACCAACTAACATGAGATCATAGTTTCTATTGGAATGTTGAAACTAATACAATGGAGATGTTTTTTGCTAAGAAAATGCTTCTTACAAAAGTTGGTATAGTTCTGAATTCTGATATTCTATTCTTATATCTTGCTTGGAATTGCCCGGTTTCATGCCTTAATAAATTTCTATAAACATTAGGTCTCTGCTAAACTCCGATGATCAGTAATGAAACTCCTGCAAGTAAGCTTAGGTGGGCGTACTTTGATATCTCATAACTTTAATGCTTTTTGCAAGAAACAAACCAATATAATACATTAGAACCAATTGTATGGGAGTCATGCTCTTTGGTTAGATCTCCTCAAAATAAGCACTGTCTGTTCACGAAGCCGATACAGATTTGTTATTTGACCATAGTTCTAGTTTCTTACGTACCATTCTTTCTCTAAATTTGATGATGTGTACATATAGCAATCTCACGCTTCAAGTTCATGGAGACAGAACTCGTGAGTTAACAACGTCTTTCGTATAGATGCAAGACGATGAAGAAGAATCATATTACGAAGGCAGATTCTACGGGTCGCACACCCATAATGCAGACATTCTCCAGTTACATAATTGCGCAGTTGAACTCCCAACAAAATGAAAAGAATTTTAGTGAAACCCTATTTTTTGTGAACCACTTGGTAATCTAAGTAGACAGACATAATTGTGGTATTCGTGGATTGCATAGGCATCATATATTATTGGTTTCTATTTTAGTTAATATGAATAAGAAGACCATTTAAGTATACGTACACTTGAATGGTCTTCTCGTCAGAAAGTAATTCCCTTAAACTCAACTAAAAAGCATCAGTTTGTGAGAAATTGGAGTCTTAACTTACTATTGCCAACTTACTGGGATACCATCTAAAACTACGGAAGCATTGTATAATTCTAGAATGATAACCAAAAATACAGCAAATAAGGACATAAATACACCCATAAGTACAGTTGTACCCCATCCTGGAGCTACTTTACCATATTCGGAATTAAGTGGCTTTAATATGTCACCAACAGCGGTTCGTCTGCCCTTGGTATTAGAATCTTTAATGATCTGTGTGGCCATAAATCTTATTACTCATTGGTTGAGATTTGTTGACTTTGTGTACTATCATAGTGGAAACCAAACATTCTCATTCTTGAGGAATTACCTGAAAATGGAAACAGCAACCTTGGTAGTTATATTTATATCTTGTATGCTCGTAAGTTTTACTGGTTATGCCCTGTATACAGCTTTTGGACAGCCTTCGAAAGAACTTCGAGATCCATTTGAGGAACACGAAGACTAATCTTGTAGGCCTTTCCCAAAATCCACAGGAACACGGGGAGGGCCATCATTGATTCATATTGTTTGTAAACACAATACAGGATGATCCTTGTATTACTATAGCAAAAGCCAAACAAGACATAAAAGAAAACTACAAGGTCCAGTCTAATATAGGCCTATTTCTTTCCTTTTACAGGCACCTTTGGTGGCTCTCGGAAAAAGATTGCAAAGAATATAATGCCTAGAGTACCTACCAACAGAAAAGTGTAAACCAGGGCTTCCATAAATATGATTTGTAGTAAAATGTGTGAAAAATAGCTTTCGTGCTAATCGATTTTGTTTGAATCGTGTTGTTGATTCATTGAGAAATTCTATTAGAAAATCAAACCAACTGAGGGTACATACTCATAATTAGACAGCTTGTCTCTTTGTAGATGGGTCTCCAAGTTTTTGGAAAAGACCAAATTCTACTTGAGCTTCAAGATCAGGATCAATTCCAGAGAATACGTCTCTAAATAGAGTTCTAGAACCATGCCAAATATGGCCAAAGAAGAATAGGAATGCAAAGTTAGCGTGTCCAAAAGTAAACCATCCTCTTGGGCTACTACGGAATACTCCATCAGATTTAAGAGTAGCACGGTCAAATTCGATAATTTCACCTAATTGCGCACGTCTTGCATATTTTTTGACAGTAGCAGGATCACTAAAACTTACACCGTCTAGTTCTCCACCGTAGAATGCTACACTTACACCTACTTGCTCAATACTGTATTTAGATTCTGCTCTACGGAAAGGAACGTCTGCACGAACTACTCCGTCTTTGTCTAACAAAACTACAGGGAAGGTTTCAAAGAAAGTTGGCATGCGGCGTACAAACAACTCATTGCCTTCTTTATCTGTAAATACAGCGTGTCCTAGCCAACCTACTGCAATACCATCTCCATTGTCCATAGCACCTGCACGGAATAATCCTCCTTTAGCAGGGTTATTTCCAATATAATCGTAGAATGCTAGTTTCTCAGGGATCTTAGACCAAGCTTCTGATAAACTTAGGCCTTCAGCTTGGCTAGCACCAACGCGTCTTTCAATTTCCTCTTGGAAATAGTTTTGATCCCATTGATAACGAGTAGGTCCAAATAGCTCGATAGGAGTTGCTGCACTACCATACCACATTGTTCCAGCCACTACAAAAGCTGCCCAAAATACTGCTGCAATACTACTGGATAGCACAGTTTCGATGTTCCCCATACGTAATCCCTTATAAAGACGTTGAGGAGGACGCACGCTTAGGTGGAACAATCCTGCAAGAATTCCTAAGATACCTGCTGCAATGTGGTGTGATGCAATTCCGCCTGGGTTGAAAGGATCAAATCCTTCAGCACCCCAAGCTGGAGCTACAGGCTCTACATTACCAGTAAGTCCATATGGATCAGAAACCCAAATACCAGGACCGAATAAACCGGTTACATGGAATGCACCGAAAGCAAAGCACAGTACTCCAGACAAGAAAAGGTGAATTCCAAAAATCTTAGGTAAATCCAAGGAAGGCTTGCCAGTTCTTTCATCACGGAATAGTTCCAGATCCCAGTAAACCCAGTGCCAAATTGCTGCCAGGAACAACAATCCAGAAAGAATAATATGTGTAGCTGCTACGCCTTCGTAACTCCATAGACCAGCATCGCTAACGGTTTCTCCAGTGATGCTCCAACCTCCCCATGATTTTGTAACTCCTAATCGAGTCATGAAAGGGATTACGAACATGCCTTGTCTCCACATTGGATCAAGAACAGGGTCAGAAGGATCAAAAATTGCTAGTTCATACAAAGCCATAGAACCAGCCCATCCTGAAACCAGAGCGGTGTGCATCAAATGCACAGCAATCAAACGACCGGGATCATTTAAAACAACTGTATGTACACGATACCAAGGTAAACCCATGGGTAACACCTCTTTCTCAGAGAGAATTAGACATTCTGTGACTCTCTTGCACTAAGACGACCTATTGCGTTTACTATGCCTTTGTTAACATCCCAAGATATATTTCCCTATAGTTATTATTTCTAAACGCAATTATTACTTATGGTCCCTTGTTATTGATATAACCATCTTTATTGTAACATTTTTTGTTTGTGATCACAACAGAGAAAATAGTTTCAATTCAAAAAATTCTAGCCCTGTGCCGATGGTCCTTTTGGGAGGGAAAATACGAAAACTGGCCGATGGGCCCGTTGTGCGGTCCTTTTGGGAGGGGAAAAAGCCGATGCCGATGCCGTCCGGTAAAGAAACCCAAATAAATGCCGATGCCGTCCGGGAGAGAAACCGATGGTCCCAAACTTTGCTTTGCCGATCGTCCTGTTATGTCAATGGTCCCTTTGGGAGGAGGAGGCCCAACGGGAATCGGGAAATAGTTCTGTACTGTACCGACAAATAATCCCAAAGTTTGGAAGGAAAACCTTTAGTTACCTTATTAAGGGAAATCTTAGATCTATGAACAAAATCACCCCATCTCCTCCTCCCAAGCTTTGGGATTATTTCTCGGCATAACGGGACTCCCAAGGGGGCCATCGGCATCGGCATGGGACCATCGGTATTGGGCGATTTGTATCACGAGAGGTTAGAGATGCACCATATTAAACTTCAACCCGTAAGTAAGGCAAAAAGCTCCCAGTTCATACTTTCATGAAAATGCTAAACAGTTTTCCGATGCCGATGCGGATTGTCCCTATGCCGATAGCCCCTTTGGGAGGAGGAGGAGGAAAAGAATTGTCTTTGTAAAAAGTTTAAGAAAAAAAATCAAACCACTGTTGATGACATTGTCTTAAGCTGACTAGTAATTTTGGAAATAGAAAAAGTATAGTTAGAGATTCTCCAACTCACAACTCAGAGGTAAGGACTATAGTTTATACATAACACTTTGTGATAGCTAAAAAATAGGGGAAGTCTTATTGTCTTTCCTCAAATCTAGTATACTATGGGAGAGCCGTGATGCGCCGAAAGTTGGACCTCCGTGCCGTAGGAGATAGTGGTTACCAATGGTCATCTTCCGTAGTCTGAATTTGACTGCTTAAAAACTGAGCTCTTAGAATTAAATAAGCTATAGAAATAACTATTGTTGTACTCAAAGTTTGTATACATGATTGCAGTGATATTCACTCCTTTGTTTCACAGAACGGAAAGATTTCTTGTATACATAGAAAACATCAACAGGTGTAAGCATAAGGAGTAAGGATGATCCTAGTGTGTCAAAACAAAATGGGGAGCATATATTTTCATTAGTAAATTAACATTATGCCTATTGGTGTTCCAAGAGTCCCTTTTCGCCTTCCCGGAGAAGAAGAAGCGGTTTGGGTCGACGTATATAATCGATTGTATCGTGAAAGATTGCTTTTTTTAGGTCAGAATGTAGATGATGAAATTGCTAATCAGTTGATTGGGATCATGATGTATCTGAATGGAGAAGATGAGACTAAGGATATGTATATGTACATCAATTCTCCTGGTGGAGCGGTGCTAGCAGGAATTTCAGTATATGATGCTATGCAATTTGTAGTCCCAGATGTTCATACTATTTGTATGGGCTTAGCTGCTTCAATGGGATCTTTTATATTAACTGGAGGAGAAATTACTAAACGTATAGCTTTACCTCACGCTAGAGTTATGATTCACCAGCCTGCTAGTTCTTATTACGATGGACAAGCAGGTGAATGTATGATGGAAGCGGAAGAGGTGCTTAAACTACGAGATTGTATTACTAGAGTTTATGTACAACGAACTGGGAAACCAGCATGGGTCATTTCCGAAGATATGGAAAGAGATGTGTTTATGTCTGCGAAAGAAGCTCAAGCATATGGGATTGTAGACTTGGTAGCAGCAGATAATGATTCTACGCCAGATGTTCTATAATAAGATAAAATATTTAATAAGATAAAATATTTAATAAGATAAAATATTTCTGGTTCTATTCTAGGTAGCATCCATTATTCAATTGACGAATAGATATTGATTTCACTAATAGATTCATTAGTAGAATTTCCAAAAGCGATTTTTGTGTATCGTATAAACAGAATGTGGTTAAGATGGATCTCAACTGAACATTTCTGTCCATTCAAATTATGCCTACAATTCAACAACTTATTAGAAATAGCAGACAACCTGCAGAAAATAGAACCAAGTCTCCAGCCCTTCGAGGTTGCCCTCAGAGAAGAGGGGTATGTACTAGAGTGTATGTGTGATTTGTTCAGATCTAAACCACTACAAGCCTAGAATCGACATGACAGAAGAATCTAGTTGCTTTAAGGGTGTCAATCTGACACCTGTTTTGTTTCGTGAAATAGGTGGAACTCATAAATCTCCTTGGTGTAAATCCAATCATCTAAGTGCAAGATGGAATGCACTTTCCCCACGGTAGTGACTGGTTATCAATCCGTGAAGCGGGAAATATGAACAAAGATAGTGCACATAGACAATATGCTGTGTTCATTGCAATAACGGATTCATAAGGTTAGCTGTTCAGCCAACCCTCGTAATAAAACACTGCTTTGAGTTTGTAAGTATATATATAAGATTCCTCCCAAAGTTTGGGACCATCGGCATTTATTTGTCGGCATGTACTTACATCTCAATATAAGCAAGCTCAAGATCGAATCTAGTACAAGTGATCGATTGCACTCTTATCTGATTTATCTCAGAGGAATAACAGCTTCAGTGTACAGAGGGAACCTTGCCGTCAAAGGAAGATCTATGGGAACAAAGTAATCTATAAATGCTCTCAGCACAAGGTTTCACCCCTTGTATTCTGAGTAGTTACCGTAGCTCATGCATTTATAGAAAGGAAGGTTACAGAAGCCAATGCCATTATGATCCTTTTCCCTACACTAGACCTATATACTTATACAACATAACCTTTCACAAGGAAGCATTATGTCTTTGTATATCATATTAAAGATGTACAACGTCATATTCCTCCCAAAGGTTGGGACTCCCAAAGTTGGGAACCATCGGCATTTATTTGGTTTATTTGTCGGCATGTTGTAAATATTTTTTATTATATAAACACAGTAGAATGACAAGAGTTAAACGTGGATACGTAGCTAGAAAACGCCGTAATCGTATTCTTGAGTGTGCATCCGGATTTCGACGTGCCCATTCAAGGTTATTTCGACCTGCAAAACAGCAAGTCATGAAAGCTTTAGTTTCCTCTAAGCGAGACCGGGGTAGACGCAAAAGAGACTTTAGAAAATTATGGATTACTCGTATTAATGCTGCAGTACGACAGCAGGGTCTTTCCTATAGTCGATTTATTAATCAACTTTACAAATCCAAAATATCACTTAATCGCAAGATGATTGCACAAATTGCTGTTTTAGACAAGGATGGTTTTAACGGTTTATTAAATAGTTTTTAGTACAATCCTTTCTATTCTATTTTTGTTCTACTACAAACAAGTTGTCTCTATAAAAAAAGCTCTTGCTAGTTGCCGCAGTCTAACAAGAGCTTTTTTTATAGAGTTTCTCGTCAGGAAATTTCATTTGATATTGATCATTCCTAGTAATCAACTCACGGAAAAAAATTTTTATTTGATTAATAAGGGGGACTCCATTTCTTGGAACCCCTAAAGCAAGATGATTAATGAAGGACATAAGAAAATAACATCACTTTCTTTGTTAGATCGATATTTCTGTGTCCTATTTTCTAATCTAAGAAGACGCGAATAAAGATAGCAATTTTTTAGAATACATTTCAGGGACTCCCTAAACCTGCCGAAGGTGGCATCAGTCTTTTTTAACTCGATATTAACTATTCAATTGTGTCAATAATTAACTTTCGTTGTTCAGAAAAGGCAAGAGCGCTAATATACGGGCTGCTTTAATAGCCCTGGTCATAGCACGCTGTTGTTTAGATGTTAGTCGATTTACACGTCTAGACAAAATTTTTCCTTGCTCACTAATAAACTTGCGCAATAAACCAACGTTTTTGTAATCAATACTCTCTCCCGGTTTAATGGGTGTCTTCTTACGACGTCGGGAAGAGCGTTTGGGTCTGCTAACGAACTTTTTCATGGTTCTCTCCTATTTTATTTCTTAATTTCTTTATGAAGAGTATGTATGCCACAATGAGGACAGAATTTCTTTAACTCCAATCTATTGGGAGTGTTACGACGATTTTTTTTAGTAGTATACCTAGATACGCCAGGAAAACGCTTATTCCTGTTCTGCGCACAATTTGTACATTCTAAAGTTACAGTAACTCTTACGTCTTTGCTTTTGGCCATGAATTGATTACCTCTGCCACAATTATTAATAGTGCATATTACGATTGGCAATGTCGTAATATAATTATTTTAAAAAACTATTTAATGCATTGCATTTTTCTGAAATAAAGTTCTTGAGATACAGGCTCATGTGTCTTACTTTCTAAGACTGGATTCCAATCAATTGTAAGTTTGCATGGCAGTGCAAATTTCTGTATGTCAATGCCGATGGTCCCAAACTTTGGGAGTCCCTACAACAAAACAAACTTTAGGAACTAGAACTCATGGAATTTTTCCATAAGTGTCCAATCAAAATAAACTAAGTGAAATGCCGATGGTCCCAAAGAAATGGGAGCCCCTACAACACAACTTTGGTTTGGGAGGAGCCCTGTATTAAATTGAGAATACTAAATAGTGTACGCCACAAATACTTATGTTAAAATACCAAACATCTGGCATCTAGATTTCCGACTCCTCTAATGGAGTCGGTTAAACACTTGTCTTTATTAAGGATTTGCCTTAAAACAATTTGGAAGTTGGCGGATTTCTCCTGTCAATTTCTTTTTGAATTCATATTTCGCTTTGGCCGTGCATTACACAAACAGTAAAATGACTAGCAAATACCAAAAACTCATGAACATCGATAGAACTCACACAAAATCATTTCCTCCCAAAGTTTGGGACCATCGGCACGGGACTATCGGCAATTTGATGAAACTATATAATTTCTCAAAGACACATAATTGAATTGCCTGTGAAAAATTCATCATCAATATACCGATGCTGATGCCGATTGTCCCTGTGCGGATGGTCCCAAACTTTGCGGTCCCTTTGGGAGGAGGAGTCCTAAGCTACAACTTTGGAAGTCCCTATGTGCCTTGCAGATGGTCCCGTGCCGATGCCGATGGTCCCTATGGGAGTCCCGTTATGGGAGAAGGAAAAGATCCTTTATGATTTACTATGTTAAGTCATTTCACGGGAAAGAAATAAGGATGTTCTTTTAACTAATTTGTGGATGCAAATAAATCGTCCTTTGTTCAGACTATAAGAATAGTAATCTTCTTAGTATTCTTATACAAATGGAAGTACCAATGCATCTGGGAAAAAACGATTAATCTCTATTAACAAGCCAGCTAATATTCCAAACCATAATGTAGCCAATACAGGGGCTGTAGACAGGTAGGTTTTGAAATCTTGCATAACAGAATCTCCTCTTTCTTAATATATGCATCTTTGGCTTCAATAAGCCTATCAGTTATATCCTATGCTATCTTCATGTTATAACTACATAGCAAGTATACACTAATTCAAGGTGGTATTTACTCACAAGCATAGAGCACATCCAAGTAATTTAATACCATATTGTTAGAATATCAAAGAATTGATTGCTTCTAGATTAGATATTCTATTTTTTACTGTCATCTTTGAATTTGGCAAGTTTGCATCCATCACTCATAACACCATATTAATCTTACTTAATTATATGTGTGAAAGAGAAGTCATTTACGACCTTTTCATGAAAATATCTCCAAGAGAGACTGTGGCATTTCTTAAGTGAAATTTCCTCCCAAAGTTTGAGACCATCGGAACAATACAATGGGACTCCCTTTGGTCCCCCCTTGGTTGGGACTCCCAAAGTTTGGGACCATCGGCATCGGGATTTCCCCAAGATCCACACAGATTCATAATAAAAAAATTCTGCCGATGCCGATGGTCCGGTAAAGAAACCGATGGTCCTATGGGAGGAAAGGAACACCTACAATAGCAATCTGATGATCATACTATATGGCTATTGAAAAGCAAAAAATACATACAATATGCCGATGCCAACAAATAAACCCAAATAAATGCGGTCTCGTGCCGATGGTCCCAAACTTTGGGAGGAGGAGTCCCGGCCGATGGTCCCTTTACCGATGGTCCCTATGGGGGGGAGATGTTGTCTAGAAATAAGTATATTAAGATGTAATAATTCATTTTTATCTTGCCTGCGTCTCTATCTTGTAGTGGGTATATAGATTACAGTATTCAAGTCTGGTGGTATTAAATCACAGCATCAATATAGTCAACTAAATTCCGTCAATATATGCCTTTTTGTTTTAAGCAAACCAAGAGGCGAAGTTAAACTCTATTCACTACCATGGGGGTTTACTTAGAATATACTAGGCAAATTTTCTCGATATAGAATATAATGAATGGTGTAAAAATAGGGGATGTAGCGCAGCTTGGTAGCGCGTTTGTTTTGGGTACAAAATGCCGCAGGTTCGAATCCTGTCATCCCCACCTTCAGTTATTTACAAGACAAGAATAGGGCACTCCGACGTTCTGAAAATGAGTTAAGAAAGCTCATAAACTTCCCGATGCCGATGGTCCCAAACTTTCACCTTTGGCAGGAGTCCTAAGCTACAACTTTCTTTGGGAGGAGTCCCGTTATGGGAAAGAATATATTACATGATGTTTTTGCCGATGTCATGTATGCGCTCTTAGTTCAGTTGGTAGAACGCAGGTCTCCAAAACCTGATGTCGTAGGTTCAAGTCCTACAGGGCGTGTTACTATCTAGATTTGAGAAAAAGTTCAATAAGCTTTCAGCCAACTTTTTATTTGCATTGTTTATTGTATGGCATAGTAATCTAGTTTAGATATATCTAGTTTAGATATATCATGAATTGAATCATTTTCATCAATTTCTGTAATAGATTGTTTTTTGTTGACCTAATGTATTGTTAGCTGTTCTCTATTGGCGAATTCATGGTGTCTTGCACGTAGTGAGTGTCAACTTTTCAAAATAGAAGAGCAGCCATGGCTGCTCAATTTGAGCAGCCATAGCATCATAGATCTAGTTGATCACCACGTCGATATTGAAGGTATGCAGTAACAAATAATCCAGCCAAGGTTATAGGAATCATGCCTAGCACGATTCCAGACAATAAAGGCTCAACCATAAATAGTGACTCCTTGTTTTTCTGTGAATTCTTATTGTATAAAATCCCTAAACCAAACAAAACCTTCTTATCATATATACGCTAAGCCCATCTAAGAAAGAATGATGCTGGAGCGTATATGATAGGTTTATGTGGGTATTAACATTGTGCAACCTTCTAAATCAGTTGGATCTTAGTAAGCCCAACAAAAAGTACTATTGTGAATAGCAAAGTAGCTAATAATAGACCAAAGTAGCTAATAATAGTGAGCATAAGAGAATCCTAATAACAATATCAGGTTTAGTATACTTACACATTACAAAATTCTCTACGTAGGAAGAATCAAATGTGTATATGGAAGATCTGTGGGCATGAATACTATTTAATTCTTTTAAGATAAAAAGTTTTTCTACTAGAAGGTTCCCAGGATATCTATATATAATATATAGTACCGTCGGTTTGACGAAAGATTGCAGGAACTCTTGCATAGATATAATATATCCAAAATATAGAACTTCAAATCTTTTGAAGATACTTACTTTCCTCCCAAACCAAAGAAAGTTGGGGACCATCGGTTTCTCTCCCGGACCGCATCGGCATTTCTTTTCTTTGGGGTTCTTTGTCGGCATAGGTATTTTTCATAGAATTTTTTAATATATTAGCAATAAGTATGGGGAAATGCTCGTTGTTTCTTTTTTACACATCATCTTTTCACCAAGGTGTTGTGAATATTCAAAAGTATGTATATTGTATACACTTTTCCCCATTTATTTTCTGGCAGGGACTCCTCCCAAAGTTGGGGACCATCGGTATAGGGACTCCTCTCAAAGCATCGGCACGGGAATCCCCAAATTGGGACTCCCCAAGTTTAGGACTATCGGCATCGGCATCGGTTTCTCTCCCGGACCACATCGGCATTTCTTTGGGTTTCTTTGTCGGCATCGGCATATTTCCTTTCCCAAAAAATTTTTTCTATTTCAAAAAGTTACAGCACATTTCCTCCCAAACTTTGGGACCATCGGCCCCGGACCATCGGCATAAAACTATTTTAGATAATCACATTGCTGATAGTCCGGGGCACCGGGAAATAATTGCCGATGGTCCCTTTGGGAAGTGTATAACAGACAGATTGAACTTCTCAAATCTACTCTATGTCATCTTATATGATAGTAAAAGGAATTTAGAAGCATAATGTTTGCTAGCTGGAAAATCTATTGCTTACTAGGAGGTATATGATGGAGAAAAAGTCTGATTCACTTTGGATAGAACCTGTAGTAGGTTCTAGAAGAATTAGTAATTTCATATGGGCTTCCATAGTTTTGTTAGGTGCATTAGGATTTATTTTAGTTGGATTATCTAGTTATCTTGGTAAAGATATAGTCCCTTTTTTAGCATCTCAGTCCATTGCATTTACACCTCAAGGTTTAGTTATGTCTTTTTATGGCATTGGTGGTTTTTTCTTAAGTATATACCTTTGGTGTGCGATTATTTGGGGGGTAGGTAGCGGATATAACGAATTTGATCGTCGTGAAGGGGTTATATCCATTTTTCGATGGGGCTTTCCTGGAACGAATCGTCGCATTCGTATTCGTTGCTTAGTTGAAGATGTGCAGGCTATACGTTTAGAAGTCAACGAAAACTTAGGTTCTCGTCGTGTAATTTCAATTAGATTGAAAGGACAACAAGACGTCCCTTTAACTCAGATGGGGGAATCTTTAACTTTAAGCCAGATGGAAGAAAAAGCCGCACAGTTAGCGCGTTTCCTTCGTGTACCAATAGAAGGTCTTTAATTTCACATGATCATAGTTCTATGTTAAAATATGCAATCACTTAGTAGCATAGAACTATGATAATATTTTCGCTTCCCAAAGATTTGGACTCCTCCTCCCACCGAAAGTTTGGGACCATCGGTTTTTCTCCCGGACCATCGTCAAAGTTGTAGGGACTCCCACACTTTCTTTGGGACCATTGGCATCGGCATATTACATCTTGATTCATGTTTTTTTTAAATGCTTGTACAATTAATATTGGCTTTAATCTGGTATCATTTGTCTATTATTCTATCTTAATAGACAAATCAATTTTTATATAACAGAATAATACCTTTGGGTTAATGATTAAGCCTGTATAATAAAAATATAACTAGCTATTTCTTATGCAATTTTACGATTCACAAATTTGTCGATGGCTTTTTAGTACTCCAAATCGTGCCCTGGAAAGAGCATATGAAGCAAGTAAAAGAGTTCGTAATGTTCAGAAGGACTATTTGTCTTATAAAAATTCCATAGGGACTTCCTCTAGACGTTCCTGGTATAATGTAGCTATCTATATAGATAGTGTATTAAATCAATCTGCTTCTCAAATATATTGGGGTTTAGTAGAATTTAAAGTAAGCAGATATTTGTGTAATCTGATCCAAAGATTCACCAATAAGAATATTAAGGATCCAGGGAAATTTCAAAACAAAAGTGGATTACAAAACCAACCATATGATTTAGAAAGTAAAAATACTTCATATAGAATACAAAAAGAAGATCTGTCGATTCCTAGAAAGTTCGAGAAAAAAACATTAGGGATTGTATTGCCAAAACTGTCGCTTTCTCAGACAAGAGAGCAAGATAATTGGTACCATTTGGTTTCACAACAAGAATATTTTAATAACCAAATATATTCGTATGCTCTAGATTCAACCAATCCACAAATAGAATTGGAAAATATCAATAGGAAACTTGCATGGATTGAAGCTGTTTTGGCCGACTTAGATTTGTTGAAAAATGAATGTTGGGCTTTCTATACTTTAATGGCTCAGTATAGTACCAAAGTCGGCGATTTTTATCTTGCCCCTTGGGGATTTAAAGCGAAAGATATACCTTCTGAATCCTTAGGCCTTGTACCTCGATCTATTACTCGTACTCTTTCTAGATTTCAAACAGAATTAGAGGGACGTTCGGCATCATTGGTACTCCCAGAGTTTCGTTTAGCTAAGTACCAAGCAGTTGCTTCTTTGCAATATATGGTCTTTCTTATATTATGCCCCTGGTTAGTATCTAGCACGTGTAAAATATTGTTTCTAGAATCTTGGATTGAAAATTGGTGGAACACAGCTCAATCTCAAGTCTTCTTAAGTTTTTCACAAGAAGAAAAAGCATTAAGAAGACTTCAAGAAGTAGAAGAATTACTTTGGCTAGATATTATAATGGCTGATTCTTCAGCGAGGCAGCCTCAAGATCTTTCTGCACAAATTCATCAAAAGACTATTGATTTAGTAGAAACATATAATCAAGAAAGTATTCATACAGTCTTAAATCTATTTACAAACTTAATCTCCCTTATGGTAGTCATATCTTTGTTAATTTGGGGGAAAAAGAGGCTGGCAATACTCAATTCGTGGGTACAAGAAGTTTTTTATAGTTTAAGTGATACTATGAAAGCGTTTTTAATTCTTCTATTAACAGACCTGTGTATTGGCTTCCATTCTCCTCATGGATGGGAAATTTTTATAGGTTTTGTATTAGAACATCTTGGTTTTTCCCACAACAAGCATGTTATTTCATGTTTTGTATCTACTTTCCCCGTTATATTGGATACAGTATTCAAATATTGGATTTTCCGTCACTTAAATCGCATTTCTCCCTCAATTGTGGTTAGTTATCATACAATGAATGAATAAAATCCTACCCCGATGCCGATGCTGACAAAGAAACCCAAAGAAATGCCGATGGTCCCTTTCCTTTGGGAGGAGTCCTAAACTGTGGGAGGCAATTAAATTACTTTGAGAATTTCGATAGCGCATGCCGATCGTCCCACAGCTTCTTTGAGAGTCCCTCCACCAAAGGGGGAATATCGGTTTCTTGTATATACAAAAAAATCATAGCAAAGCAAAAAAACAGGGCGGAGGCATGATTTGAACATGCGACCTCAAGGTTATGAGCCTCGCGAGCTGGCCAGACTGCTCCACTCCGCCTTAATTCCATTATAATACATCTATGCTTTGTCGTCAAGCCACTTCAATACCGTCGACAAATAAAGATAAGCAAAGTGGATTTAAAGATAAGAATATTGGAGTTCATTTTGGATTCAATAAAATAATTGAACAACTTACTCATTGTTTTCTAGAGGAAAACGTTTAATATGCCATGAAGAAAATCCTGAAAACGGTTCAAAAATTTTTAAAAAAGAAACTGTGTGAAAGTAAATAGAGGGACATTACGCCGACAAATAAACCCCAAAGAAATGCCGATGGTCCCAAAGAAATGCCGATGCGGTCCCGTGCCGATGCTCTCAACCTTTGGGACCCTATGGAGATGGCCCCGTTACGCCGATGGTCCAAACTTTGGGAGTTTCGTTGTGCCGATGATCCCAAACTTGAGGAGGCCTAAGCACCCAAAGGGAGTCCCGTTGTGCCAATGTTCCCAAACTTTGGGAGTAGGAGGAAACTGGATAAAGTTCATTACAAGATCTCTCTACATATTTACAATATACTGGTCTTAGAATGTATTTATAGATGCAAGGTGAACTATAATATAGTGAAATTTCTTAACTATATTTTTACTAAAAGAATAAGTATTACATACAATTGTTCTAATGAATTATGTATCGTATAACAGTGAAGTAAGTCTGTATTGTGTTAGGCCAGATTGTAGGTAATGAATTTGGATATTGTTAATCTTTGACATATCTTATAAGATTAGTAGACATTGCTCAATCTGGTACAATCTTTCCTTACTATTGATACTTAAAACAATTTACTAATATTGTTCAAGTTAGGACTTGCCTAATTAACAAGACTCAGGTAGAAAGAGAAGTGCCAAAAGGCAAGAAGAAAAGAGAAGCGAACCAGTTCTTGATGCAATATCCTACATAGCAGATCTCTCTCTCGATTGAAAAGGGGGGAGCCTTATTAGCTATGAACTCTCATAAATCATATGATTTATGTATAGATATTTGCATATATTCCCGTTATGCCGATGGTCCCAAACTTTGGGAAATGCATTGAGATGCGGAAATAGGTAGAGCAATGGTGCTTCATAATGACCTACATAGTTGGATGGGAGAACATTTATGACTATAGCCATTGGAAAGTCCTCCAAACAGCCTCAAGGTCTGTTTGACAGCATGGATGACTGGCTAAGAAGAGACCGTTTTGTATTTGTGGGTTGGTCTGGTCTTTTGTTATTTCCTTGTGCATACTTTGCATTGGGTGGTTGGTTAACCGGGACTACCTTTGTAACTTCCTGGTATACCCACGGTCTAGCTAGTTCTTATCTAGAAGGTTGCAATTTCCTAACCGCTGCTGTTTCCACTCCTGCTAACAGCATGGCACACTCTTTGTTGTTACTATGGGGACCTGAAGCTCAGGGAGACTTCACCCGTTGGTGTCAACTAGGTGGTTTGTGGACATTTGTAGCATTTCACGGTGCTTTTGGTCTAATCGGATTTATGTTGCGTCAGTTTGAGATTGCTAGATCTGTAGGATTACGTCCTTACAACGCAATTGCATTTACTGGCCCAATTTCTATTTTTGTATCCGTATTCTTGATCTATCCTTTAGGACAATCTGGATGGTTCTTTGCACCTAGTTTCGGTGTAGCAGCTATTTTCCGATTCATTTTGTTCTTCCAAGGATTCCACAACTGGACTTTAAACCCATTCCACATGATGGGAGTAGCTGGTGTGTTAGGTGCCGCATTGCTTTGCGCAATTCATGGTGCTACAGTAGAGAATACTCTATTTGAAGACGGAGATGGTGCAAACACTTTCCGTGCATTCAACCCAACTCAGTCTGAAGAAACTTACTCCATGGTTACTGCGAACCGATTCTGGTCTCAAATTTTTGGGGTTGCTTTCTCCAACAAACGATGGCTACACTTCTTTATGTTGTTTGTACCTGTTACTGGATTGTGGATGAGTGCTGTTGGAGTAGTAGGTCTTGCTCTGAATCTACGAGCATATGACTTCGTTTCCCAAGAAATTCGTGCAGCAGAAGACCCTGAGTTTGAAACTTTCTATACTAAGAATATCCTTCTAAATGAAGGTATCCGTGCTTGGATGGCGGCTCAAGATCAGCCTCATGAAAACCTTGTATTCCCCGAGGAGGTTCTACCCCGTGGAAACGCTCTTTAATGGAACTTTGGCTGTAGGTGGTCGTGATCAAGAGACCACCGGTTTTGCTTGGTGGGCTGGTAATGCTCGACTAATCAATCTATCTGGTAAGCTATTAGGTGCTCACGTAGCTCATGCAGGATTGATCGTCTTCTGGGCAGGAGCTATGAACCTGTTCGAAGTAGCTCACTTCGTGCCAGAGAAACCCATGTATGAACAGGGGCTAATCTTGTTACCTCACTTGGCTACCCTAGGTTGGGGTGTAGGACCAGGTGGAGAAGTTGTTGACACCTTCCCTTACTTTGTGTCTGGAGTTCTTCATCTTATTTCTTCCGCTGTATTAGGATTCGGAGGTGTATATCATGCACTTATCGGTCCAGAAACCTTGGAAGAATCATTCCCTTTCTTTGGCTATGTATGGAAAGATAAGAACAAGATGACTACTATTTTGGGTATTCACTTGATTCTTCTAGGCTTAGGTGCTTTCCTACTAGTTTTTAAGGCTTTGTGGTTTGGTGGTGTATATGATACTTGGGCACCAGGCGGTGGAGATGTTCGAAAGATTACCAATCCAACTCTTGATCCTAGTGTTGTTTTTGGATATCTATTGAAATCTCCATTTGGTGGAGACGGTTGGATTGTAAGTGTAGACAACTTAGAAGATGTTATTGGTGGCCATGTTTGGATAGGCTTTATTTGTGTCTTTGGTGGCATTTGGCATATCTTAACAAAACCTTTTGCTTGGGCTCGCCGTGCTTTTGTTTGGTCTGGTGAAGCTTATCTTTCTTATAGCTTAGCAGCTATCTCTCTAATGGGATTCACTGCTTGCTGCTTCGTGTGGTTTAACAATACTGCTTATCCAAGTGAATTTTATGGCCCTACTGGACCTGAGGCTTCTCAAGCTCAAGCTTTCACCTTCTTAGTGAGAGACCAACGTTTAGGCGCTAATATCGGATCTGCTCAAGGCCCTACAGGGCTAGGGAAATACCTGATGAGATCTCCTACTGGAGAAATCATTTTTGGTGGAGAAACTATGCGTTTTTGGGATCTTCGAGCTCCATGGTTAGAGCCTCTAAGAGGACCTAATGGTCTTGACCTTGCTAAATTGAAAAAAGATATTCAACCTTGGCAAGAAAGACGTTCTGCTGAGTATATGACTCACGCTCCTTTAGGTTCTTTGAACTCTGTAGGTGGGGTAGCTACAGAAATTAATGCGGTTAACTATGTTTCTCCTCGTAGTTGGCTTTCTACTTCTCACTTTGTATTAGGTTTCTTCTTCTTTGTTGCCCATCTTTGGCATGCAGGAAGAGCACGTGCTGCTGCAGCTGGTTTTGAAAAAGGAATTGATAGAGAGACAGAACCTGTTCTATTTATGAATCCGCTTAACTAGTTTATGATATAGACGTGGAATCTTTTTGATTGCCTTCAACAAAGTTTCTGTTTGGTATTGTATATAAATGCGGGGGTGCAAAGCGCCCTTGCAGAACAAGACTATCTTCTATGTTTCTATAGCATGCTTTTCTATATACATTTTAGAAATGTACTCCATTTTTATTTAGTATTATAAGTTGTATCCCCATTTATGGAGTCGTATAATGATATTGATTTACTATCTATTCTTAGTTAGAAGTGAATTTTGAATTTTCTCAATTTGTTGCATACATAACATAGCGATTCCTTCTGTTTTCCCTATCAGTATTGTATGACTACACTTATGGGATGTTGGTTCTTTCGACAGAAAGTAATCAATAAATGTCTTATGCCGATGGTCCTTACAACTTTGGGATTCCAGAGTCCCAAATAAAACTAAAACAATGGGAATCCAGAGTCCCGTTATGCCGATGGTCCCGTTATGCCGATGGTCCCTTTGGGAGTCCCTTGATGGGAAGAGGAAATGTAGCTAAGGATTATGAGAATCACATCATCAGTAGTATTTGTATGATAACGTAAGGTATAGAAAAAAACGGGGATTCACAGATTTACAAGCTTACAGAAAAGAAATATTTTCCAAAAACATATTCCCAAAATTTTTTGGGAATATGTTTTCGACTCCCTTTGGTGTAGCTTAGGACTCCTCTTTCCAAAGTTTGGGACGATCGGCAAAGTTTTAGGGACCATCGGCATCGGCGTAGCAGTCTTTCTTTCTTTTTTAGCTTGAGCGCAATTGCGCTTAGCAAGCTTACAATTCTAAATCTAGTAACAAACAACAAGAAACTCTAGAGTTGTCTAAAAAATTTCATGAGGCACTTCAGCTTATATATTAATTAATGACGAAGTAGAACATGAAAAAGCAGAACGTAATCGGTAAGAGAAAAAGTGAAAACGTACTTTATCAGAAAATCGAATCGACAAGTCCTAATGTCTATAAGCATAAAGATTACTATAACCTTACGTGTTTACGACTTTGATAGAATTTCAATTACTATTCTTAAGAAACAATTACCTATTTTATTGACTAGAGGAGAAACTCTAATTCAAGTAAAAAGACTCCTAAATATATTTTGTATAAGAGCACAGGAAAAGATATAGAGACGAATTCTATTTCTATTAAGAACCATGCGATTCAATAGTTTACATACTCTTAGCCATAGATAGACTCAAACATAGAACATTTTAGCAATATGCTTGTCCTAAAACTATGCCATGGCCGATGGTCCTATACCGATGCGGATGCCGATGGTCCCTTTGGGAGTCCTAAGCTACAACTTTGGGAGGCGGGGGTTATATTATGGAGAAATGCATATTTGCATATGCACTCATATCATAGTTGAAATCATGGATTGATTCTAAATAATGACAAAACTTGTTGACATGACAATAAAGAGTTCATATTATTAGTGATGAGATAACAAAATAAGAGAGAAATAGCATATTGCTTAGGTTTTGCAATAAAACATTAATTGTTTTGTGTTTTATTATTTCACATACGTTGATGGCATTCTCTACAAAAAAAATAGACTTGCCCGCTGTAACTGGATTTTCATCAAGAACGTTGTAAAAACTTACAACTATGAAGATCCTTATATTCTTCTTGGTTTTGCCATTTTCCTTTTTCTGTTACACGCAAAGAGTGCATATTCCAATTAGAAAGTATGGCGTAAAGTTGCCAAGAGGTCTGAGGAGTAACATAGTCGTGATGCTCTCCACAACCTAACTTGTTGTTGCTATATCTAGTACAACAGTCCTTGTTATGAGATTGAGCAGTATGGCATATCCAATTTCTTAAAACGTTTGGAGTATTATAGCCATGACAATTCTGTTTCAACTAGCTGTATTTGCCTTAATTGTTCTTTCCTTTCTTTTGGTGATTGGTGTGCCTGTAGTGCTTGCCTCACCAGATGGTTGGTCAACCAGCAAGAATACAGTTTTTTCCGGGGCTTCTCTATGGATCGGTTTGGTGTTCCTAGTGGGCATCTTGAATTCCTTTATCTCATAGTTTCTTGATAGATCCCGGATCTTTGTTGAAAACATTGGCTTCGGGGAACACTACCATTTACATTTGGTAGTGTTCACAATTTACTATTTAGTCATATTCCACCAAATTTTTTCTTTGATGTAAGTAATACATATGGTGGTTTTATTTGTTATATTTTTAGTAATGCAATTTACAACCATTGTATATGTATACAAACTAATATATTGTATATTATTAGAAAGAATAACGAGACTGAGTCTCGCGTCCCAAAAACTATACCAATATATGTTATAGGTAGACAATATATGTATACGATCTTGTCAGTGGCGAACATCTTTTTCCCTTTATGAATGGGCTTGTAGCTCAATGGATTAGAGCATATGGTTCCGAACTATAAGGCCAAGGGTTCGAATCCCTTCTTGCCCATTGTGGACATAGAATCTTGTATGCTTCTATGATTTGCAAGAAATGTCTGTCTTTATTGGTTAGGGAAAGGATAAAGTCTTTTCTTCTTACCAACCGTAAACATGGAGTTTATTTGCTTATTTTATAAAGTGCTGTGTTTTTATCTTACCCAATATATATTTGATAGGAAAAACAATATACATTGTTATATGTCATTGTTTTTCCTATCAAATGCAAATGGTTAGATTGTCCTCCTCCCAAAAGTGTAGCTTAGGACTCCTCCTCCCAAACCAAAGAAAGTTTCGGACTCCCCAAGTTTGGGCCCATCGGCATCGGCATAACGGGACTTTTCACAAAGTTCTAAGGACTCCCAAAGTTTGGGACCATCGGCATCGGCACTCCCAAAGTTTGGGACCATCAGCAAAGTTTGGGACCATCAGCAAAGTTTGGGACCATCAGCAAAGTTTGGGACCATCAGCAAAGTTTGGGACCATCAGCATTTCTTTATTTGGGTTTCTTTGTCGGCATTAGAAAATATTTTGTCTATGTCAAACCATCCAATTTGAACCTAAATAAGTATTTGCTTTGGAATAGCTTGCTATTGCAAATAAGATATATATATAACGCTTAATATATTCGACATGGGCTATGCTTATGAGAGTATTGACTATGCTTATCCTAGGGAGGCTTGTTTATATGTCATTAGTTGATTGGTTTGAAGAAAAACGTAGACTTAAATTACTTACAACTCCAAAGCCAAAGTATCCTGAATCCGATCCTAGTGAAGGATTATGGACACAATGCGATAATTGTGAAAGCATGCTATATGTAAGATTTTTAAAACAAAATCAACGTATTTGTGAAGAATGTGGATATCATCTCGAGATGAATAGTACCGAAAGGATTGAACTTCTGATTGATCCTGGTACGTGGGAACCCATGGACGAAGATATGCTTCCTTGTGATGTCTTAGACTTTTTTGATCAACAATCATATAAAGATCGCATAGAAGAAAACCAAATCCGTACAGGGCTGACTGATGCTGTGCAAACTGGTATCGGAGAACTCAATGGGACTCCTATTGCATTAGGAGTGATGGATTTTCAATTTATGGGAGGAAGTATGGGGTCAGTGGTTGGTGAAAAGCTTACCCGATTAATTGAATATGCTACCCAGCATCAGTTACCACTTATAATTGTATGTGCTTCTGGAGGAGCACGTATGCAGGAAGGGACCCTGAGTTTAATGCAAATGGCAAAAATTGCTTCTGTTTTACAAATTCATCAGATTCAACAAAAATTACTTTATATATCTATTCTAACTTATCCAACTACAGGAGGTGTCACTGCTAGCTTTGGTATGTTGGGTGATATCATTATCGCTGAACCGAAAGCATATATTGCTTTTGCTGGTAAACGGGTTATTGAACAGACTTTGCGTCAAGAAGTCCCTGACGGATTTCAAGTAGCTGAATCATTATTAGATCATGGTTTGTTAGACTTAATTGTTCCGAGGGCTATTTTGAAAGGGGTATTAGGAGAGTTGTTTGAACTTTATAAGTCGGCCCCTTGTCAAAGTACGAAAAAAAATCCAATAACATGTTAAATTATGACTAATTTCTCATAGATTGTGTATTGCATCAATTTGTTATATAATCGTCTGTTAGACGCTGTCAGTATAGATAGCGTCTATTTAATAGAATCATATGATTTCTATTCTCAATTTGATATCCATTTCATCTCGCCTAAATAGTTATATCACTATAACTATTTCTTTGTAGTGTACTTTTTTTGTATGGCTATGAGATGAATAAAAGGCTTCTAGGTCGACTAATTTCTTTTGGAAATTAGACATAGATTCATATCTTAGATATTCAAAATTTGCTTTGTGATAAATTATGATACAAAGCATGTATTAAATGAGGGAACAAATCCATGGCCGCTTCCTATCTACCTTCTATTTTGGTTCCTTTAGTAGGTTTAGTTTTTCCAGCTGTAGCTTTTGCTTCTCTGTTCTTATACATTGAACAAGACCAAATCGGATAATGAGCTCTATATTGGGAACACTGGTTGACTAAAAAGAACTTATTAGGTTGTGAGATCTCCTCTCCTGGATTTGAAGGAATGAGGAGATCTTTTTTTTGGATTGCTATGTTCACATATAGTTTAGTTTAGTTTAGTTTAGTTTAGTTTAGTTTAGTTTAGTTTAGTTTGCCGACAAATAAAACCCAAATAAATGCCGATGCTTTGGGAGTCCCTTGCCCATGCCGATGGTCCGGGGAAAAGCCGATGATGGTCCCTTTCCTTTGGGAGGAGGAGTCTAAACCTTTAGATTGTCTGGCATTCACAGACGTTAGATCACATGAGAATAGTTTCAACATTTTCTATTTGACGTAGTTTATAATAGACTGTAGTTATTAAAAAGATAAAAAGATTCTCTTGATGTAAGATTTCTAGCTGGCAATTATGTATGAGTTGCGTATAGCCTGTTTTTCTAAAATAATATTAACTTACAATGGGACAAAGTGCCTTGCTGTGCAAAAGGTATCTTGGTTATACTTACTTAGCATCTTTTGCAAATACTCTTAGTATAATACCACCTGATAAGACAAAATAGAAAAGAGTCTAAACAGCTCAATTTCTTTCCTAATTATATCACTTGTCTTGTCTTTACACACGGAGCTAACCATGTCTGGGAATACGGGAGAGCGCCCCTTTGCAGATATTATTACGAGTATTCGTTACTGGGTGATCCATAGCATTACAATCCCTTCGCTGTTTATAGCGGGTTGGTTGTTCGTTAGCACAGGTCTGGCTTATGACGTATTCGGTAGTCCTCGCCCTAACGAATACTTTACAGAGACTCGTCAAGACGTTCCTTTGATTACTGGACGTTTTAACTCTCTAGAGCAACTAGACGAATTTACCAGATCGCTATAGGAGATATTAAATGACTATCGATAGAACTTATCCCATCTTTACGGTTAGATGGCTGGCTGTTCATGGGCTAGCTGTGCCTACAGTTTTCTTCTTGGGCTCTATCTCAGCAATGCAGTTCATTCAAAGGTAAGCTCTTTATAAAGCGCACAATTATGACACAACCAAACCCGAACAAGCAAAACGTCGAGTTAAACCGTACTAGTCTATTTTGGGGACTGCTGCTAATTTTCGTGCTTGCAGTACTCTTTTCTAGCTACTTCTTTAACTAGTAATAATAGTTGGCTATTGCCTCATTTGGAAATTCCCTCTTTAGTTAGTTTTTTGCTTGCGGCTGTAATGATCTTTAGCCAAGACCTCCAATGCAGATTTGAAGGGAGTAGAACAGATGTCTAACGTTGGAACTACAGGAAGAATTCCGTTGTGGTTGGTAGGGACAGTAGCAGGCATTGCTGTCATCACTCTACTGGGCCTTTTTTTTTACGGCTCTTATTCTGGTTTGGGTTCATCCCTTTAAGGTTCGGGTACATAACCAGGGACTCAATTAACTAGCTGGAATGAAATGTATTGATCTTGTGTCTACTCAATAGAAGGGACTTCTTCAAGAATATTCCCCAAAGGAAATTTCTTTCCCTTTGGGGAATTCATCTTACAAACTACATGTTCAGCAGAATAGGAAAGCAATTTATCTGTGCATCAGCTGCATAAGCAATGTACTTACATCTTTTTCTGATTTAGATATTCGCATAAAACTACGTGATACATGCAACATTCGTTGGTTAGATGCCAGTTTAGATACTAAGGGATACCATCTAGTGGCTTTCCATATTTTACGAAATCGTAAAATTTTTAAAAGCAGAAAACAATCATCATGGTTGACAAATCTTATGTTAGTAGGAAATAAAGTTGTGGGAACATTCTGAGCAATGTTGTTTGTCTCTAAATTTCCCCCTATTCTTTCCAACATTTGCAAAAGATTTTGGTCTATTTCATGCAAAGACTTCAAGAAACTGTTTTCTTGTCTTTTCCCACAGTTTAGGACTCCTTCTCCCATAGGAACCATCGTCATAGGGACCATCGGCATAGGGACCATTGGCACGCGACTCCCAAAGGGACCATCGGCATCGGCATATGTATGAAGAAAACCAGATGGTGCATTGCTTAAGTTCAATGTGTGATTGATGTTATTGGAAATATGGAAACTTTGATTTTGTGATTGGTAGTGGTGGTAATCCTCTTGCTTACTTTCCAGCTGCATGTTGGTCGAAAAGTTCTTATAGGTATCATGCAAGCAAAAATCATGCTTAATATCACTATTCTTTTTCGACATATAGAAATGAACATGAGCTGCATGATTGAAGTATTGCTTGACCTGCCGTGACATCAGGTTACAGGCAGATGCCACTTGAGCATCTCCCCAGTACTCTGCTGTTTGTGCCAGAACAGGAATGAAATAACAGTGTTCAAAACTCTCAATGTTTAAGCACTCCATGATTACATTATGTAAATGGAGAGGCCTTATATCTAAGCTCATTTCTTAGGACCAATACGATCTATAGAAAATAATCGAGCGCTTCCTGTGGTTGTCCACATCAATTCTTAATTTGCTTAGAAATTCATCTCAGCAAGTTGTACTTTTTCAAACTGTTTCTTCTTAAGAACTAGGAAAATCTGTGCCAAAGTTACGGACGCAAAGAATACAAGAAGTCCTTGAATTCTTGATGCATTTTGAAGTACTATGGAAGTTTCTGCTTGTCCAAATCCACCTATATTTGGATTATTGGTCAGTGGTTGATCTATCTTAATGGATTCTCCTTCTGAAACAATTAATTCTGGTCCTGGAGGAACAACATCAACCACTTCGCGTCCATCTGGTGTAGTAATAGTTACTTGATACCCACCCTTCTTGATATTGGTACGAGTAATTTTTGTTATTTGTCCTTCGGTAGAAGCGCTAAACACGGTATTATTACTCTTACTTCCATCAGGATAAAGTTGTCCACGTCCTCTGTTTCCGCCTAAATAGATTGGATATTTTAAGAAAGCCGCTTGTTTGTTAGTAGCTGGATCGGGAGATAGTATAGGGAATACCATCTCACTATATTTACTTCCAGGAACAGGACCTACTACAAGAATATTTTTCTTGTCTGCACTGTAAGGCTGAAAGTAAAGATTATTAATCTTTTCTTTCATTTCTGGAGGAATACGATCATCAGGTGCTAATTCAAATCCTTCCGGTAAGATTAATACAGCGCCTACATTTATGTTGCCTTTTTTACCATTAGCTAGTACCTGTTTCACTTGGGTATCATATGGAATCTTGACAACTGCTTCAAATACAGTATTTGGAAGAACTGCTTGTGGAACTTCGATATCCACCGCTTTTTTTGCCAAATGGCAATTAGCACATACAATGCGTCCAGTCGCTTCTCGGGGACTTTCATAGTTTTGCTGTGCAAATATCGGATATGCTTCCGAATTTAATGGCCAAACCATTGGCAAAGTCATAACTATGATTGAGATTGATAGTCCCACCCATCTTCGTATCCAATTACAAGCATCTCTTTTTTGCATGGTCTGATTTATTTGTCTTCAAAAATTTCTAGGTAGAAGCAGCTAAATTACTTGCTGCTATCCATAACTCTGATACTATGGTAACTGTAAATTGGGAAAAACTAAAGTCTTTTTCAATTTCTTTTATAGAAATAAACAAATGTACATTACTTAGTTTATGGATTGATGTGAAAATGATTTCTATTTTTTTAAGAATAATGTATATGTTAGATTGCATTAAGATCTAGTTAGAATCAAAAATTCCATTAATAATAAAAAACTAGGTTGACATATGGGAATATCTGTGTAATAATAGAACATAACAAGCTTACAAGCAGCTTGAGTCATATTTTATTACTTTATTAACCAATATCTACCATGACCGCTACTTTAGAAAGACGCGAAAGCGCAAGCCTATGGGGTCGCTTCTGCGACTGGATTACCAGCACCGAAAACCGCCTTTACATCGGTTGGTTCGGCGTATTGATGATCCCTCTTCTTCTAACTGCAACTTCTGTATTCATCATTGGTTTCATCGCAGCTCCTCCAGTAGATATCGATGGTATCCGTGAGCCTGTATCTGGTTCTCTTCTATACGGAAACAACATCATCTCTGGTGCTATCGTTCCTACTTCTGCAGCAATCGGTATGCACTTCTACCCTATCTGGGAAGCTGCTTCCGTTGATGAATGGCTATACAATGGTGGTCCTTACGAACTAATCGTTTTTCATTTCCTTCTTGGTGTAGCTTGCTACATGGGTCGTGAATGGGAACTTAGCTTCCGTCTAGGTATGCGCCCTTGGATCGCTGTTGCATACTCTGCTCCTGTTGCAGCTGCTACCGCAGTATTCCTAATCTACCCAATCGGACAAGGAAGTTTCTCTGATGGTATGCCTCTAGGTATCTCTGGTACTTTCAACTTCATGATTGTGTTCCAAGCTGAGCACAACATCCTTATGCACCCATTCCACATGCTAGGTGTGGCTGGTGTTTTCGGCGGCTCTCTATTCAGCGCAATGCATGGTTCCTTGGTTACCTCCAGCTTGATCCGTGAAACCACCGAAAACGAATCCGCTAACGCTGGTTACAAGTTCGGTCAAGAAGTAGAAACTTACAACATTGTTGCAGCTCACGGGTATTTTGGCCGCCTAATCTTCCAATACGCTAGCTTCAACAACTCTCGTTCTCTACACTTCTTCTTGGCTGCTTGGCCTGTAGTAGGTATCTGGTTTACTGCTTTGGGTATCAGCACCATGGCATTCAACCTAAACGGTTTCAACTTCAACCAATCCGTAGTTGATAGCCAAGGTCGTGTAATCAACACCTGGGCTGACATCATCAACCGCGCTAACCTAGGTATGGAAGTGATGCACGAGCGTAACGCTCACAACTTCCCTCTAGACTTGGCATCTGTTGAAGCTCCTTTCGTTGGCTAAACAGTCTTGTTTTAGAGGCAAGCTGCATGTATAACAACTATGCGCAGTACCACTGCGCATAGTTGTTGTATTTACTATATAAAAATTTAAAAAGCACTTAGCTTAAATTTGAAATTTCAGACTCGCTTACCATAAGCAAAGACATTATGGTCTATATAGAATAGGTAATTTATGATGTAGACTGAGTAGAAAATAATGAAAGACCGATGCCGGCCGATGCCGATGGCCCCGTTATGCCGATGGTCCCAAAATTGGCTTTGCCGATGGTCCCGTTATACCGATGGTCCCCAACAAACTTTGGGAGGAAGAGGCCTAAGCAAACTTTCACTTTCTTTGAGAGTCTCAAATAAATGGGACTCCCGGCCGATAGTCCCTTTAGTAGGAAAATCAAAGATATGCCGAGAAGCATTTCATTGGTTTAGTCCTTGTTGATCATGGCCATCTTACTACTATTTACCTGACAGATAATCAATTACTTTGTGACCTGATAGATAATCAAGTAATTGGAATCCTCGATCTTCCCTTTGGGACTCCTCCCTCAGGGATCGCACCGGACCATCTTTTTATCGCCCAAAGTTGTAGGAGCTCCTCCTCCCAAAGGGACTGCCAAGTTCCAAAGGGACTATCGGCACAATAGGGACTCTTGCTATTTTAATTTTATTGGAGGCAATTGACATCGGCATTTCCCAAAGGGCCCTCCAGGGGCTCCTGCCATAGTGACCGTCGGGAAAGGGATCGTCGGGAAAGGGACCATCGGCATCGGCATCGGGATATCTTTCTTCATTCACATAGTCCATTAAGCACTAAAAAGATGTGTCATAATATATTCAGGAGTCTGCCCTGGGTCACTTCTGCATCATAGTTGTTCTAGTTACAGACTTAATAAAGTGGGTACGAATTCTAAAATATTGCCCTCTCAGAAGCTGACTCATGATTTTGGGCAGGTGTTTCCTGTGTCTCGTCTGAAGAGAGGAGAATCTCAATGACTATTCGTTCACCGGAACCAGAAGTCAAGATTGTGGTAGACAATGATCCTGTCAAGACCTCTTTTGAAAAATGGGCTAAGCCGGGTCATTTCTCTCGTGCGCTAGCAAAAGGTCCTACTACCACCACCTGGATTTGGAACCTGCATGCTGATGTTCACGACTTTGATAGCCACACCAGTGATCTAGAAGAAATTTCTCGTAAGGTTTTTAGTGCTCACTTTGGTCAATTAGCTGTCATATTTATTTGGTTAAGCGGAATGTATTTTCATGGTGCACGCTTTTCTAATTATGAAGCATGGCTAAGTGATCCAACTCACATCAAGCCTAGTGCCCAAGTTGTTTGGCCAATTGTAGGTCAAGAAATTTTGAACGGGGACGTAGGTGGCGGATTCCAGGGGATTCAAATTACCTCTGGTTTGTTCCAAATGTGGCGTTCTTCCGGAATAACTACTGAACTAGAGTTGTATTCAACCGCAATAGGTGGTTTAGTGATGGCAGCCTTGATGTTTATCGCTGGTTGGTTCCACTATCACAAAGCAGCGCCTAAATTGGCTTGGTTTCAAGATGCAGAATCTATGATGAACCACCACTTAGGAGGTCTAATTGGTTTAGGATCTCTAGGTTGGGCTGGACACCAAATTCATGTATCTTTACCTATCAATCAGTTGTTAGACGCAGGTGTTGACCCTAAGGAAATTCCTTTGCCTCACGAATTCATATTTAACAGAGACTTATTAGCTCAGCTATACCCTAGTTTTGCTAAAGGTTTAACTCCTTTCTTTACCTTAAACTGGGCGGAGTATTCTGATTTTATCACTTTTCGTGGCGGTCTAAATCCAGTTACAGGCGGTCTATGGTTAACTGATACAGTTCACCATCACATCGCTATTGCAGTCCTTTTCCTAGTAGCAGGACATATGTATAGAACTAACTGGGGAATTGGTCACAGCATGAAAGAGATGTTGGAAGCTCACAAAGGCCCTATGACTGGTGAAGGTCACAAAGGACTTTATGAAATTTTGACCACTTCTTGGCATGCTCAGCTAGCATTAAACCTAGCTACTTTTGGATCTTTGACCATTATCGTAGCACATCATATGTATGCTATGCCTCCTTATCCATATTTAGCAACTGACTATGGTACTCAGTTATCCCTATTTACCCACCACATGTGGATTGGTGGATTTTGTGTGGTAGGAGCTGGTGCTCATGCAGCTATTTATTTGGTAAGGGATTATGATCCAACTACTCAGTATAACAATCTATTAGATCGTGTTCTACGTCATAGAGATGCAATTATTTCTCACCTTAACTGGGTATGTATCTTCCTAGGATTCCATAGTTTTGGTTTGTATATTCACAACGATACTATGAGTGCCTTGGGTCGTCCTCAAGATATGTTCTCTGACACAGCTATTCAACTTCAGCCTGTGTTTGCTCAATGGGTTCAAAACACTCACGCTGCAGCACCTGGTTTCACTGCACCTAATGCAGCTGCGGCTACTAGTGTAACCTGGGGAGGTAGTGAATTGGTAGCAGTAGGTGGGAAAGTAGCAATGTCTCCTATTCCATTAGGAACAGCTGACTTCCTAGTGCATCATATTCATGCATTTACCATTCACGTTACTGTCTTGATTCTATTGAAGGGAGTTCTGTTTGCTCGTAGTTCTCGATTAATCCCAGATAAGGCTAACTTAGGATTCCGTTTCCCTTGTGATGGTCCAGGACGTGGTGGAACTTGCCAAGTTTCTGCTTGGGACCATGTATTCTTGGGTCTATTCTGGATGTATAACTCCATATCTGTAGTAATTTTCCATTTTAGCTGGAAAATGCAATCAGATGTTTGGGGAACTGTAAGCAGCCAAGGAGTATCTCATATTACTGGAGGCAACTTTGCTCAAAGTGCGACCACAATTAACGGATGGTTGCGTGATTTCCTATGGGCGCAAGCGTCTCAGGTAATTCAATCTTATGGATCTTCTCTATCTGCATACGGTTTAGTTTTCTTAGGTGCCCACTTTGTATGGGCGTTTAGCTTGATGTTCTTGTTTAGTGGCCGTGGTTACTGGCAAGAATTAATTGAATCCATTCTATGGGCTCATAACAAGCTGAAAGTTGCTCCTGCTATCCAGCCTCGAGCTCTGAGTATTACTCAAGGGCGTGCTGTAGGAGTAGCTCATTACCTTCTGGGTGGGATTGCCACAACATGGGCATTCTTCCTAGCAAGAATTATTTCAGTAGGATAATGGCTAGGAGGGTTTTAAAGCATTATGGCATCAAGATTTCCAAAGTTTAGCCAGGGCCTATCCCAAGACCCAACCACTCGCCGTATTTGGTTTGGCATTGCTACTGCACACGACTTCGAGAGTCATGATGATATCACCGAAGAACGTTTGTATCAGAAGATCTTTGCTTCTCATTTTGGTCAGTTAGCAATTATCTTCTTGTGGACCTCCGGAAATTTGTTTCACGTAGCATGGCAGGGCAATTTTGAAGCGTGGTCTCAAGACCCTTTGCATGTTCGTCCTATCGCACATGCGATCTGGGATCCTCATTTTGGACAACCAGCAGTAGAAGCTTATACTCGAGGAGGCGCTTCTGGGCCTGTAAATATTTCCTATTCTGGCGTATACCAATGGTGGTACACAATTGGTATCCGTACTAACCAAGAGCTTTACACAGGAGCACTTTTCCTATTAGGACTAGCTGCTGTTGCTTTAGTAGGTGGATGGCTACATCTACAACCTAAGTGGAAGCCTAGTGTATCTTGGTTCAAAAATGCTGAGTCTCGTTTAAACCACCATTTATCTGGTTTATTTGGAGTGAGTTCTTTAGCTTGGGCTGGTCACATCGTTCACGTAGCTATTCCTGAAGCTAGAGGACAGCATGTAGGATGGGATAATTTCTTAACTACTGCTCCGCACCCGCAAGGATTGGCACCTTTCTTTGCTGGTCAATGGAGTGTTTATGCGCAAGATGCAGACTCAAGCAGTCATTTATTTGGGACTGCTGAAGGAGCTGGAACTGCGATCTTAACCTTCTTAGGCGGATTTCATCCACAGACACAAAGTCTTTGGTTAAGTGATATTGCTCACCACCATCTAGCAATTGCTGTAATATTCATCGTTGCTGGACACATGTATCGTACCAACTTTGGAATTGGTCATAGCATGAAAGAGATTCTGGAAGCACACGTTGCTCCATCTGGTCGTATGGGCGGCGGTCACCAAGGTCTATTTGACACAGTTAATAATTCTCTTCATTTCCAGTTGGGACTAGCATTAGCTTGTTTAGGCGTTATCACTTCTTTGGTAGCTCAACATACCTATTCTTTGCCTCCTTATGCATTCCTTGCTCAAGATTTCACTACTCAAGCAGCACTTTATACCCATCATCAGTATATCGCTGGCTTTATCATGACAGGAGCATTTGCTCATGGTGCAATTTTCTTTATTAGAGATTACAACCCAGAGCAAAACAAAGGTAATGTATTGGCTAGAATGTTAGAGCATAAAGAAGCCATTATTTCTCACCTAAGTTGGGCTAGCTTATTCTTAGGCTTCCACACACTTGGTCTATACGTACATAATGACGTTGTACTTGCTTTTGGTACTCCAGAAAAACAAATACTAATTGAACCTGTATTTGCTCAGTGGATTCAATCTACTCATGGTAAGTCATTGTATGGATTTGATGTATTGCTTTCATCTAGTTCTAGCATTGCTTTAAGTGCAGGAAAGAGTTTGTGGTTACCAGGCTGGTTAGATGCTATTAACAACAATAGTAATTCTTTGTTCTTGACTATTGGCCCAGGCGACTTCTTAGTTCACCACGCAATTGCTCTAGGTTTGCATACAACTACCTTGATTCTTGTGAAAGGGGCTTTAGATGCTCGTGGATCCAAATTAATGCCTGATAAGAAAGAATTTGGATTTAGTTTCCCTTGTGATGGTCCAGGTAGAGGTGGAACTTGCGATATTTCTGCTTATGATGCTGTCTATCTAGCTGTCTTCTGGATGTTAAATACTATTGGATGGGTAACTTTCTACTGGCATTGGAAACACTTGGCATTATGGCAAGGTAATGCAGCTCAGTTTAATGAGTCTTCTACTTACTTGATGGGATGGCTTAGAGATTATCTATGGCTGAACTCATCTCAGCTAATTAATGGATACAACCCATTCGGTATGAACAGTTTGTCTGTATGGGCTTGGATGTTCTTATTTGGACACCTTGTTTGGGCTACAGGTTTCATGTTCTTGATTTCTTGGCGTGGTTATTGGCAAGAATTGATCGAAACATTAGCTTGGGCTCACGAACGTACTCCATTAGCTAACCTTGTACGTTGGAAAGATAAACCTGTAGCTCTTTCTATTGTACAAGCTAGATTAGTAGGATTAGCTCATTTCGGTGTAGGTTATGTATTTACCTATGCTGCTTTCCTAATTGCCTCTACTTCAGGGAAATTCGGTTAAGTTAGTGATTGACGCATAGTGAGTACTATTATCTTATTTGTTTCTTACCATCTGATTAGATGGTAAGAAAAGAATAAGAAAGTACTTCCCACCCTAACAGTTGTAGTGCAGGGTGGAAAAGGGTTTTATATATAAGCGTTTTTACTTTTTATTTAATAAATATTATGGCTAAAAAAAGTATGATTGAAAGAGATAGGAAGCGCAAAATATTAGCATCTAAATATTATGAGCTCCGTCAAGAATTGAAAGAACAAATTAAAGCAGTTTCATCAATTGATGAAAAATGTCAATTGCACAGAGAATTACAAGCTTTGCCACGCAATAGTGCCCCTAATAGAATTACTCGACGTTGTTTTGTAACAGGAAGACCGAAAGCTGTTTATCGTGACTTTGGGCTATCCAGACATGTCTTACGTGAAATGGCACATGCTTGTTTATTGCCTGGTGTAACTAAAGCAAGTTGGTAAAGAATCTATGGGGTATTATTCTCCTATAGATTCGATCTTTGTTATATTGAATTCCTAATCAAACATGCCGATGCTGATGGTCCCAAACTTTGCTTTGCCGATGGTCCCGTTATGCCTATGGGCCCAAACTTGAACTTTCGGAGGAGGATTCTAAACCTTTGGGAATAGCATTTGATTATGACTGCATTTCTCGATGGTCCCGTGCCGATGGTCCCAAACTTTGGGAGTCCCTACAACTTTGGGAGGAGTCATTATGCCGATGCTTTGGGAGGAGGAGGAGGAAAAGTCAAAATTAGAAAAATTCTGTTCTGATAATAAGAATCTATATAGACATATAACTTATTATTCTTGACAACTTGAAAACATAGATTATAATCGGTTTTAGAAGAAAAATTTGAAATGAAATGGGGAATATGAAACTAAAATTAGTTCATATATGCCGATAGTGCGGATGCCGATGCCGATGGTCCCTTTCCGTGCCGATGCCGATGGTCCCTACAACTTTGGGAGTCACTATGCCGATGGTCTCTTTGGGATGAGCAAACTATCTTGTGTGTTCAATCAAAAATTCATCATCGCACTAATTTCCTTATTTCCCTATCAAACAACCTAATTTGCCGATGGTCCCGTGCCGATGCTTTGGGAGGAAATGATTTGTTCTATTGCCTCTGATTCATGGTCATTTAATGTATGATCGAATGGGAAAAGCAATATTGTATATAATTTCTTTTTGAATCAATACTCAATCATTTTTCCATAGTTTTTTACAAGAATGAAAATCCAATTTTGTTTGACATTACAATCTTTAGTATCTGTCTTTGTATGGGAATGTGGTATTTAGTTTTGAAAAACAAACTTCTTACTATTCCTCCTCCCAAAGTTTGGGACCATCGGCATAGGGACTCCCATCCCAACCAAAGGGACTCCCACAGTTGTGTTGTAGGGACTCCTCCTGCCAAACGGCCCATCGGCATTAGCATCGGCACGGGACTATCGGTAAATATATCATACAAACGTTGAATTTATATGTATCATTTATTTTTTAGAGACAGGCTAAGTTGTAACCACCTTACTTGAATTGGTAGAACATAGTTCTACATGGTATCATAAGATAAACGTTTGTCGACATTTCTGTTTGGTGCTACTATCACGCCAAAGAGACATCATGAGTTACTAATTGCTGGAATGTTTGTACATTTAGGCATGCAAGGGGAGACTTGTGTAATACACGGCTTCCTTGGTCTTATTTGAAGGAGAAAGTAATGAACCCTTTGATCTCTGCTGCTTCCGTGATCGCTGCTGGGTTGGCTGTAGGTCTAGCTTCCATTGGTCCTGGTATTGGACAAGGAACTGCTGCTGGACAGGCTGTAGAAGGTATTGCAAGACAACCAGAAGCCGAAGGTAAGATCCGAGGCACTTTGTTACTTAGTTTGGCTTTCATGGAAGCTTTAACTATCTATGGACTAGTTGTAGCTTTGGCTCTTCTATTTGCAAATCCTTTTGTATAGTTCTCTATATCAAGATTTTAGCTTGTCTATCAAATAAAGTTTGGTATGACTGCTGTCCATAGAAAGACTAAATCTGATTATTGACTTTAAGTAGGCAGGCCTAGTGAAAAGTTTATGTTGGTCTTTGGGGTCAACGATGCCGATGGTGTTCCTTTCATTCTAAGAAAATGTATCTTCCAATGCCGATGGTCCTATGGGAAGAACGCTATAGATTAGACAGAAGGGGACATATCGGCATCAGTGCATATAGTTTGTACATAGTTTTTTAGGATAGCCAAAGGCTTCATCTAAATGAACCACAAGTGGAATACCCTATATTATTCAATATGTACAATAATATGTAGAATAACCAAGGACTAAATAATGAGGCAAATCAGATGTCCTGAAATCTTTCTCAAGCCTCATGTAAGTAACATTATGTACAAAACGGAACTTATTGGAGAAACAGGGTATGAACAGCGCAATTGACTTGATTGCTTCGTTAGATGCTTGGGCTCTGGCAGAAAAGGGCTTAAGTCTCAATACCAATTTGCTGGATACAAATTTGATCAATTTAGCAGTAGTTATTGGTGTTTTGGTCTACTTTGGGAAGGGAGTGTGTGCGGGATGAATATTTGAATGACATCGTTGGAATAAATCCAGCTACACTCTGACTATAAAGTGTATAATCCTCACGAATGACTTACAGAGAGTAATCTTTGTATGGACAGAAGCATGTCGTTGAATATTAAGCTAAATATATGGTTAGCTTGCTATCACGGGGAATCATCTAATAGGTTAAGGCTCTATTGCTTGAAGTCTAAGTATGACTGGAGCTTTCTTTGCTCAATCAATAGGCTGATCAACAAACTAGACTTGGTTAGCATCATTGGAGATTTTTTCGGTACAGAACACTCGTACCGAGATTATAGTGTAATTCATTAAAGAATTACTCAGTCAGGATCTCCCAGAATATATCCTAGAACTAATCTGGATATTATTGTACTGAATAGACAACCTAAAGATTTTTTATAGTCATTCGAAGAAAGCAACCGTGCTGATCGGGTATTAACGGTCAGGAGAGCCCTGAAATCGCATTTGCAATGAAGGGTAGGTTCAGCCATCTATGAAATTGCATCTAATATACATTTAAGATGTTCTGGATGCCTTTTCTATAAGTTGTAAACATATTTATCAATGATTGATATATGTTTAGTTACTCAATGGCTGATCGCGAGAGCCGGATGAATTGAAAAGATTCATGTCCGGTTTGGGAAGAGATGGTGAAGTTAATACATTAGCAAAAAAAGAACCATCTACTTCATTAACTTCTATCTTAAATAATCGCAAAGAGACTATATTAAGCACCATTCGCGATGCAGAAGAACGTTACCAAGAAGCGACTGAAAAGCTGAATCAAGCTCGAGCTCGTTTGGAACAAGCCAAGAAAAAAGCAGAAGAAATTCGTGTTAATGGCATATTGCAAATTGAGAGAGAAAAAGAAGAACTAATCAAGGCTGCTGATGAGGATTCTAAGCGTTTAGAGGATTCCAAGAATATTACTATTCGTTTTGAAGAACAAAAAGCTATTGTGCAAGTAAGACAACAAGTTTCTCGATTGGCAGTTGAAGGAGCTTTAGAAATAATTAATAGCCGTTTGAATATGGATTTGCATGCCAGAATGATTGATTATCATATTGGCTTGTTTAAAGCTATGGAAACTTCTCCTGAATAGAAAAATATGAGGTGCTATACTTTCTAAATTACCCACCACGTCAATGGTAAATATTCGACCTGATGAGATCAGTAGCATTATCCGCAAACAGATCGAGCAATATAATCAAGAAGTAAAAGTTGTTAACATAGGTACTGTTCTTCAAGTAGGAGATGGTATTGCTCGTATTTATGGCTTAGACAAAGTCATGGCAGGTGAGCTACTAGAATTTGAAGATGGAACAATTGGAATCGCTCTAAACCTAGAAGCAGATAATGTAGGTGCTGTACTTATGGGAGAGGGCTTGACTATCCAAGAGGGTAGCTCAGTTAAAGCAACCGGGAAGATTGCTCAAATTCCTGTTAGTGACGGATATCTAGGACGTGTAGTGAACGCACTTGGTCGCCCTATAGACGGTAAGGGAGATATCCCATCTTCTGAATCTCGTCTAATTGAATCTCCTGCTCCTGGTATTATCTCCAGACGTTCTGTGTATGAACCAATGCAAACAGGACTGATTGCTATTGATGCAATGATTCCGATCGGTCGTGGTCAACGAGAATTGATCATTGGAGACCGTCAAACTGGAAAAACAGCTGTAGCAACAGACACGATTCTAAATCAGAAGGGACAAAATGTTGTTTGTGTCTATGTAGCTATTGGACAAAAAGCTTCTTCCGTAGCTCAAGTTGTAAACACCTTCGAAGAACGTGGTGCAATGGAATATACCGTAATCGTAGCAGAAACAGCTAATGCACCTGCTACCTTACAATATCTTGCTCCTTATACTGGTGCAGCAATTGCTGAATACTTTATGTATAAAGGACGTCATACATTAGTAGTATATGATGATTTGTCCAAACAGGCTCAAGCTTATCGTCAAATGTCTTTACTTCTAAGACGCCCACCGGGACGAGAAGCTTATCCTGGCGACGTTTTCTACTTACATTCTCGTTTATTAGAAAGAGCTGCGAAGTTAAGTTCTCAATTAGGTGAAGGTAGTATGACTGCTTTGCCTATTGTTGAAACTCAGGCTGGAGACGTCTCTGCTTATATCCCAACTAATGTAATTTCTATTACAGATGGACAAATCTTCTTATCAGCTGATTTGTTTAATGCGGGTATTCGTCCTGCTATTAATGTGGGTATTTCAGTATCTCGTGTAGGATCTGCAGCTCAGATTAAAGCGATGAAACAAGTAGCAGGTAAATTGAAGTTAGAGTTAGCTCAATTTGCAGAATTAGAGGCTTTTTCACAATTTGCTTCTGATCTTGATAAGGCTACTCAAAACCAGCTAGCTAGAGGACAACGTTTGCGTGAGTTGCTTAAACAGCCTCAAGCTGCACCTTTAGCTGTAGAAGAGCAAGTAGCTACTATCTATACTGGAGTGAACGGCTATTTAGATGTAATTGAAGTGTCACAAGTTAGAAGATTCTTATCTGAGTTACGTCATTATTTAGTGACTAACAAACCTCAGTTTGGAGAAATTATTCGTCAAAAGAAAACTTTTACAGACGAAGCACAAGCTATTTTGAAGCAAGCTATTCAAGAACACACAGAAGCTTTCTTATTACAGGAAGAGTCTGGAGCTGCTCGTTAATTTGAGATAAAGAAATTGGCATGTGACTAAATATATGAACTTTTTCCTTTGAGAAAGTTCATATATTTAGGCATGTTTTGCACTATATTCTGATTAGAAATCTATTGTAATGTAGTCACTATTCCTGCCATCCAAGACAAACAAGCTTATATAATAAATCAAGAAAATCTCAACTGCGTCCAATAGGAATCGAACCTATATTGGAGGTTTAGAAGACCTCTGTCCTATCCGTTAGACGATGGACGCTAGACTTACATATAGGTCTAGTAAGCAAACAAGGTTGAGTCTATTATGCAAAAGAAGCACCCTAGAAATTATATACCATTCAATCTACGAAAAAATAGAAAATAGCCTATACTTTCTATGATTTATCTTATGCCGATTGTCCCAACAAAAAAAAGGGAGTCCCTTTAGGAAATTTCTATTTCTTCCATTAAGTCAATAGACCCCAAGTCCATATGGACTACCATTCCTCCTTCCAAAGGAATGGGGACCATCGGCATAACGGAACCATCGGCATAACGGAACCATACTGCACTGCAATGAGAAATAGGGAAATATAGCGGGTAGCGGGAATCGAACCCGCACCATTAGCTTGGAAGGCTATAAGTTATAGTCGATATGAGTGTGATATACACTCATATCTCTACTTCAGAACCGGACGTGAAATTCTCGTTTCATCCAGCTCCTCTAGAAGTTCAAGCATCTTTTCGAAAACATCACACGTCTTATGGGAAGCTTTCGGATTAGTAAGTAACTTCTAGCATCTACGTCAGTTTACTCTTGACATTAATGTCAAGAGATACATTTTAGATGATCCTTTTGAAAGAAAAACAAAAAATTGTAGTTGTTTGTTATTTCACTTCAATTATCTCGTTCCTCTGCTCTGTCATATCGAGTCTTTAGGATGGATTCATCACCAGACTTGCAAATATATGCACACTTACTTGGTGAATCAAATAGGTGTTATTTCTAAGTCAAATAGCCTCAAACCTATGGTCATATTATTCTGCTTGAGAGTTTAGTAACGATGAATTGAAACCTTGATTATTTAACCATGGACTCTTGATTCTTAGAACTGGTGTATGAAGCAGTTCTAGTCATATCTCGCTTTAGGTAGTGTGATCTATCTACTTGGATTAAGAATTTTTCTACATGACCTAGAGATAATCCATAACTATGGCATTGATAGTAAAGGACCTTGCCTTTCCCAGAAAAGAAGTTGTCAGACCAATATCAATATCTGACTAGCTAATTGACCCCATAATTATATGGGAAGCTAAACGAATCGCACTTCTACCACTAAACTATACCCGCTTACATAAAATAATATCACAACATAAGGTTTCCATGCAAGAGATTTTTCCTCCTCCCAAAGAAAGTTTTGGACCATCGGCATCGGCATCGGCATCGGCTTTTCCTCCCAAAGAAAAATTGGGACTATCGGCACAACGGGACCATCTTCATTTGGGTATATCTATTTGTTGAGAATTTGGAAGAATTCTTATTCTCAACATACTCATTACAGTATAAAATTGATTACAGAAATTGAAACCAAAACTGTGCTTCCGATCTTAATTTATCATATCCTAACTGCTAGGAGGAACATAATTGGCTGTCTTGTCAATAGAACTCAGCCTATGTATTATATTGCATACGAGCCAGAATTTTGTAAATCATCACTAGAATAATTATATCGATAAAAATATTGGCTCAGTAGTATACGAGTCCGGGGATTCATATACACTATATACACTCTACAAAATTTATCAGAATTAAGTTGAAGCTTTCTATTTATTTATGGATACACAATTAGTAGGAGATACACAACGTCCTGTATTCCCATTTACCGCAATTGTAGGGCAAGAAGAAATGAAGTTAGCACTTCTTTTGAATGTCATTGACCCTAAAATTGGGGGTGTTATGATTATGGGAGATCGAGGCACTGGTAAGTCTACCACTGTACGAGCTCTGGTAGATCTATTGCCAGAAATTGAAGTAGTTCTTGATGATCCATTTAATTCAGATCCTCGTGATCCTGAATTGATGAGTGAAGAGGTTCGCGACAAAATTCGACGTGCCCAAGAGATTCGTGTTGTAAGTACTAAGATCTCTATGGTTGATCTTCCCCTTGGAGCGACCGAAGATAGAGTATGTGGAACTATAGATATAGAAAAAGCTCTGACAGAAGGAGTTAAGGCATTCGAACCAGGTCTATTAGCAAAAGCAAATCGCGGGATTCTATATGTAGATGAAGTCAATTTGTTAGATGATCATTTAGTGGATGTATTATTAGATGCAGCAGCTTCTGGATGGAACACCGTAGAAAGAGAAGGTATTTCTATCTCACACCCTGCGCGCTTTATATTAATCGGATCTGGAAATCCGGAAGAAGGTGAACTACGTCCTCAACTTTTGGATAGATTTGGAATGCATGCTCAGGTAGGTACGGTCAAGGATGCTGAACTGCGAGTAAAAATTGTAGAACAAAGAGCCAGCTTTGATCAAGACCCTCGAGCATTTAGAGATGCTTACAACATCTCTCAAGAAAACTTACGCCAGCAAATACAGCAAGCTAGAGAACGTCTTCCAAAGGTACAAATCGATTATGATTTGCGTGTAAATATATCTAAAATTTGTGCAGAATTAAATGTCGATGGGTTGAGAGGAGATATTGTAACTAATCGTGCTGCGAAATCCTTGGCTGCATTAGGTGGTCGTGAACAAGTTACACCTAAAGATATCTTGACAGTTATCCCCTTGTGTTTACGACACAGATTACGCAAAGATCCGTTGGAATCTATTGATTCAGGGCTATTAGTGAAAGAAAAATTCAGTCAGGTTTTTGGATATACTTCTAAAGCAGCATCTTAATTTAGAAAATATAGAGCGCTCCAACCAAGCGTTCTATATTTTCTTGATCTGCTAGAAGATATATCTTTGAGAAGAAAGCAGTAGCTGAGAACTACTTTTTATACAAACTATCTCCTCCCAAAGGGAACATCGGCAAAGCAAAGTTTGGGACCATCAGCATCGGCACAACGGAAACGCAAAATAAAGAAAGAAATTAGGCACACCCGATGGTCCCGGCCGATACTATACTTTAAGAGGAGGAGTCTTAAGCTACAACTTTCTTTGGGAGGAGATGCATCCAGGCCAATTTCTGCAAATTTGTTTTCTTCCTCCCAAAGAAAGTTTAGTGCCATCGGAATCGGCATCGGGATCGGCATTAGAGCAGTTGCTTTTTAGAACAAAATGGGGTAAAAAGATAACTACTATTATAGGAATTCCCTAAAGGGATCATCATCATTGGGGGTTGTAGTTCAATTGGTTAGAGCGCCGCCCTGTCACGGCGGAAGTCGCGGGTTCGAATCCCGTCAATCCCGAAATTCCCTTGTATATACTATTGCTATATTCTTTCGATATCTTACAAAAGTTGGGTGTTCTTCACAGCCCGTTCTATATCTTCGCGATTTAAGACACCATCTTTGATCAAGAAGTGCTCTATATTATTTATCAGCGATTGATTTGTAATAAAAAATTTCAATAAACAATGATAAATTTCGAGAAGAGTCCCATAGATTAATAACTCTTTAGATCTTAGATTTTCATTAATTAGCCTTTCTCGATGATTTAACAAGTCAGAAGAACGCCAACTTTGTTGATGATCTGGACCTATCCACCCTTGATATAAATACACAGGTGCTTGTAATTGTGATTGTTCTAATTGCGCATTAGCTTTTGCCATTTTCCTGAAATAATTAAAATCTTGTAAATGTAATTCCAACCTTTCTTCTTGTTTTGCTGATTTCTTCCCAAAAGGGCTATCGGCATTGACATTAGAATTTTGTATGCTTGCATCAGGCCATAAAACTTGTTTTTTAATACGTTTAGGATTTAATTTTTCCGTTTGAAATTTTTCTCCATAAGTAAGATAAACTTTGGTAAGCATATTTCTACTTATCACAAGATCTCGGTCAAAAAAGAGAATTGAGTAAGCAGGAGTTAATGAAGGTGGATTCCATATAGGTCTTGCTTCTAGTAATAAGATAGATGATTGTAATGCATCATAATCCATAACATATTCAGAGATCCATGGTAATCCCATAGTTTTGAGATTATATTCCCAAACCATTTCATTAAAGGAAGAATGCATTTTTGTGACACGTTTTTGTTGTCGTTTTGTTGCCCTTCTTTGATAAGGAAGATGGCTATCAAGCTCTTCTTCTAGTTTATGATAAGTATGTTCTTTTCCCATAGGGACCATCGACATATCATCAGAAGAAGATTCTAATACCATGTTTTTTCTACTCTTTTTAATATTATCAAATAATAGGGTCCAACTCAAACTTAAGCGCTGGATTCTATAACTCCAATATATATAACTAGTAAAGCGATTGAACAAGTTTAATGAAAACGTAGCTTTTTTAAGTATAGAAACATTGTATTTCCCTCGGAAATGAGATAGCAAATCATATTTTTGATCATTACTTACACAACTTATATCTCGCATCGGAAATTCCAGTAATAGAGATTGAAGAATACTAGAAGCTATAGACAAATCGTGTTTCAATTCTTTTGTAATAGCTAAAGTAACTGTATCGAATTTTCTTGTAGATAAAATCCAAGCATCTCGAGCTGCAGTACCAGCTAAGCAGTTTACTATATGAGTCAAGATTGTTAATTCTGTAACAGTTGATTTTTCAATTTCTAAAAAAGCATTAGATAAATAATAAAATCGACTTTTCGCCAAGTCATGCCTTATTGTTAGAGGAAATACTGCTTTAGGAGAAACTAGTGTAGTTTGTACTATTGCTCTACCTATTTTATATTGTATAGCTTCACGTTCTAATATTGCATTATTAGCACTTTGTTTAGAAATTTGACGATATACAGCTAATCTAATGATGTTGGTATCTACAATCTTTGTAGAGTTTGTTGTTTTAATTAGTAATATTTCATTAACAAGACCTGCGATATCTCTCAAAGTATATCCTATAGTATTACTACCGAGTTCATAAAAAGAACGTCTTCCTTTTACATTTAAATTATTACTATTTAAGAAATTGGCAAATATTTTCTGTCGTTGAAAAAAAGAAGGTTTTCGAAGATTAACAATCAAATCTAATCGATGGCGTGATACAAATTTAGGATCTAACAAGCCAGGGCTATGACTCGATCCAACTAAAGTAATATTACTTTGGCGTTCTGGTAAAAGATCATTGCCCATGATTTTTAGCAAAATAGTTAAAAGAAATGATGCATCATATATTTTCCCTTGTTGATTGTATATATTATCTTTTGTATGGAATTCATGAAGATCTGAAATCCATAATATACAAGGAGCTAGCATTTTAGCTAATTCCAATATGTTTTCTAAGAAAAAACCTCTATCGGCTAATTGTTTAATCCATTTGTTGTGTTTTTTAACTTGATTATATTTGAAATCAGGTGTCGCATGTCTTATATCTTTTAAAGACACATGGACTAAAGGGAAATGTGTATCTGCAGCGATGTTTTTTACTAGATAGGACTTGCCAGTTTCTGGTGCTCCTAGTAAAAGCCATCGTTTAGTTGACAGAGTTGGTTCTGGTAGATTTCGAGGGATTTTTTCGGGATCCAGCAATGCAAAAGTAGTCGATTGGGATTGTAATGTGTAAGGTGAAGAGTTAATATGAAAGAATAAATCAGTTAACCATTGGAATTGGGTTGATACAGATTTTTTATATTGCATTAACTTAGGATTCCGATAAGAAGTATGAGACCATTTCTTGAAGTAAGCAATCCCCTCATATTTGCTAGATTCGGACATAGATAGATATTTACGGTCTATGTTTTTCTTGAAATTCCATAAATTATATTTTGATAATAAAGTCTTCTCAGTAATAAGAGAACTGACAACTAAGTTCTTTTTGCTGCGTGGTAAATCTATACTCGTTGTATGCAATAACAAGTTGGATAGAAATGTCTTACCAAGTAAATATGACAAAATTTTACTTTGAAACCATATAATCCACCCCCTAGATGCATACATGGTTAAGCGCAGTTGTTGTGATGGAGAGTCAATACTATTATGGACTAAAATATGGACAAATGTATTCCAAGAAGGACGTGAAAAAGAACGCATTTTTTCAAATTTATACCATGCATTTATATATGTTGTCCCCATGAACATAGGTACCCAATGATAATATACTATACATAAGGTAGCAAACCATCCTAGAATGACCCATTCAGTTGCATGTAAACTTTTATAGAATTCAACAGTATTCCATATACGAACGGAAGGTCGTGTGGATCTATATGTTTCTTCTGTTAAGCATTTATTCCAAGTGTGTAATCTATGTAATATGTTCTTGTTATAATGTAATGAAATTTGATTGTGTAATTCTTGTAAAGAATTTTGATAACCCACAAGAATATGTTGTATTATAGGGCGTAGAAGTGTTTGTCGATTATCGTCTACATTTTGTGTTATTACTGGAATTTGGTTTATAATTATTTGCTTTCGAAACCGCCACCATTGTGGTGTGAAAATCCATTTATTATATTTGTTGAGTATGGTGGATTTATGAAATTGGTTGGTATTGTCTAATTTCTCTCGTCTTTTTCTAATTTCCCTCGATACAAGTGGCGTTGTATTAAAACTAGGCATGGTATTAGATGCAGCTTCATATCTATCTTCTGGAAATAAGAATATGCCATTTGTTGTATTTGCTGTGTTACCAAAGGGACCATCGGCAATTTGAGTATCTATGTGACTTTTCTCAATCAACGAAATAGGAAGCCACAACAAAGGATCGTTTGTGTTTTTCCATATCTTCGAAAAATCTAACAAGTTCACTTCATTGTTTTTGAAGTTGACAAATGAATTTCCCCTATTTTCTACGATCTTGTCAATTTGGTTTCCTGAGATTTTGCCTAACTGTAAGTATGGATATTGGATATGTGACTTCTTTTCTTCTGTCTCTTTAGTATAAACATGTATTGCTTTGGCATAATCTTTCTGAACATGTATATTCGAGAAAAGAGAGAGAGAGTGTTTATTAGAAAGCACAGAATTTTGCCCGCTTTTCACAATCAATTTAGATAAATACTTGATTATGTCAAAAAAAGTTTCGTGTTCTTTTTTCTTTTGTAGCACAAAACTCTTCCACAGGGTTTCTTGTATTTTTGAACTAAGAGTATGAATTCTTGAATTTCTATTGTGGCCAGATTTGATTTCTGGATTACCAGAAGAACAATGATATGTACTTTCTAGAATATGAGAATATAATATTCTACTCACTTCGAATCTTTGCTGGGTTTTTGTATTGACAAAAGGTTGTATAAATTGTTCAACTGGAGCAAAGTGGAGCTGTTTCAGAAGACTCAGTATATTGATATTTTTCCCAAAGGGACCATCGGCAATTAGATCATGTTTTTTTGCTATGTCAGAACCTTGAAAGTAATACCTATTGCGCATTTGACATGGGAAATATCCAAGATTTTCTTCATTTATGTTGCTTATTTCTATGGTTGCCTTATTCTTAGTTAGCTCATAATTTAAAGAGTCCCAACATGATTTATTTGTTATATTTTTATCAAGAAACAACGGTTCTTTTGATATTTGATTTAGATTATAGAAAGTAGTAAAGTTCATTAATGGATTCACAAAATTTCTCTTGTTGTAAATCCAATAACAATTTAAGAGTGCTTTGAAGTTCCTTTTCTGTGAACACGTATGATCGAAATAGTTCGGATCCTCTCGGTTGGACTCTATCTTCGTTTTCTGGTTATAAATATTAATTTGTTCAATTGTTTTATATCTCCATTTTTTTCGTTGAGAGTCTAGTAAAATAAATAATTTCTTTTTATATGTTCTGTTGTAAAATGGTATTTGATTCCATTTTGATACGTTTTGGGCTTGAATTGATTCTTCTTCCCTTTCACTTAACCATCTTGGAATTTGAGTGAGGAATTTTAATTGATTCTTATAAAATGTAATGAGATATAAATGCCGATGGTCCCAAAGGGAGATCTTCTGTATTTCTTCCTTTATGTCTTTTCTGATATGAATTTTGTTTAAAGACATCAAGTTTTTTAGAAAATTAAGATGACCATTGTATTTATTTGTCAGTGAACTTTGAGTATGTTCTTGATTATTTGTTATGCCATTATGTGAGAAAGTGTCTTTTCTTGTATTTTTATAGATATCTTTTGTATTGCTAATTTCTGTATATTGGATGTCTTTGTTTTTATATAAAGAGGATTCTAGAATTCTTTTTTCAGAATTATATACATTTAAGGAATTTAATTGATTCGGTTTGATCAATAGAATATAACAATTATCTAGAAGAGATGTAATATTAATTACAGGCTTTCTTTGGTAAACATTGTTCTCAGAATTTTCTTCTTTTGATAAATCAATAGTATTACCGATGCCTATGGTCCCTATGGTAGTCCCTTCGGGAAATGGACTATGAATATGAAAACCAGGCTTCTTCTTTAAAGAAGTATCTAGAACTTTCCATTCATCATTAAATATTGTTTGGACATTCGATGTGAATAAAGTTTGACTTAAGTTAATATTTTTCCACATATCTACTAGTCTGTGGTTATCCAGATATTTTTTTGTGAAGCTTATTTCCCTTTGTCTATTTTTCTTTTGTTTTTTCTTCGTGTCTGTACTGTTTGTATGTTGCCGATGGTCCCTTTGGGGAATAGATATACTATGATTATTTAAACTTTTTTCATATATTTCAGATTCGATATTTTTGAAAAATGATGGAGTTTTTATACGGTTTTTGAAATCTATAGTTTCTAATAAATGGTTGTCTAGTATTTTACCTTCTATCCCTTCGTGTATTTTATGTACATATAACCATTTTGTTGTTGATTTTCTTTTTTGAGACAATCTATTTTGTAAGGACAAGCTTGGTTCTTTGCCAAGTATGATAGATTCTAACGCATGACTACCGGTTCCAATATAGACTTGATTATGTACACGGTAAATCAGTATTGGCAACGTTAATATTAGAATAGTTTGATATAAAAATATAGTTTTTTTTTTGAAACTTTCAAAAATACCCAGTAGAAAAATAGAGGTTGTATATGGTATATTAAAAAAATAGACAAATTTTTTTTCGCTATATATTCTTTTTTTTAACCATGCAACACCGATGGTCCCATTAGGAGAATCACACTTTGAAAACATATTGGCTATCTTATGCAATTCATGATTTTGCAATAAAGAAAATCTTTGCAATTTGAAAATTAATGTTTGTATTTTATAATTAATAAAATGCAGTAGTATAAAAATATTATTGAATAAATAATAATACCACGCTAATACATTTGTCATTATGGTAGGGCTTTGAGTTTTAGCATCAATAAATGTTATGGCGTTGTTAGATATTTGTTTAGATGGTTGCATAAATTTCAGATATATTGATCGTATGTATGTTTTGCATAGATTATTATATCATATGCATTAGAGAAGTAAAATATACTTATCTAGAAATAGGTTGCTATCCAACATTCTTTCTGAACTTGCTATGCATTTGTATGTAGAAATTTGTGTAAAAAATAGAACGGGATTTCTCTATAATCATATTATTCCATCACACATCTACTTTCTTTCCCCATATTTCAAGGTTGTGTATACTACCACCATTGAATATGTAGATTCCAACAGATAAATCTATATACAAATACAATAGATAGGATAGCTAGGGCGAACGACGGGAATCGAACCCGCGAATAGAGGAATCACAATCCACTGCCTTAACCACTTGGCAACGTCCGCCCTTTAAACAAAACATTTTTGGTTTCAAAACTAGACCCAAAGGGACCCTTGGCACGAGAGCCTCCAAGGGACTATCGGCATCGGGATTGAGCAAATATTTTTGATTATTATTATACTGAAAGATTGGTCAATTAGTCAATACATAGATCATGTATAGAGAGATATCTTGTTTTTATTATTTAGTATGCATGTGGGACCAAGGGGTTTCTTTAACTGAAAAATGTAAAAAAAAGGATTTGACAATACACATATTCTGTTTTATAATTAATTTTGTTATAGATTTATTATATAAATAATGCGGGTATGGTCTAATGGTAGAATTCCTCCTTGCCAAGGAGAAGGCACGGGTTCGATTCCCGTTACCCGCTTCCTCCTACCCTAACGGGATTTACCAAAGACCAAATCTAAAGGGGATATCAGTGTTCTATGAAATGTATATATTAAAATGAAATAAGATTTTTCTTTTCAATATATACATTTTTAATTTAATATATAGGCATCGCCAGTAGTCCTTATTGAGCTTGCTTCCATTCAAGAACCAATCTTTCGCTTCAAATTTTTTTCCCTTTGGGAGGAAAGGGGGAGTTAATTTTCTATTGCCATAGACCAGCTCAATGCCTGACCAAGAAGTATCATTTAAATCATGGATGCTTCAAAATACAAACCAGCAAACCTCTTGGTGCAATTGTTCTATATTGGGTTTTCCGCGTTTGTAGCAAAATGTGCATACGCCTTAGACGCAAATTTTTCAAAATCATACCTCATCTGCTATATAGACCAATCGGTAACAAACTCAGGGAATTTTGCAAACAAAATTTTTTGTACTCCTCTTGAGATAACCTAGTTTTTACAGGCAAAAAGATACAAAATCGTCACCAAAACCACAAAAGAAATAGAGAACTCACTTCTGTGAATACACCTATCTGGCCCATCATGCCTAATTGAGAGTAAGGTAAAGGTTCCTTCCATATATTAATATCTTGAAAAAACTCCCCTAATGATATCCTACTCATGGTCAAACATGATTAATTATGACAATTGCGCCATTAACACATAGTTGGTTAAAGTCGAACAGCCATTTATATTAGATCCGAATTTTTCTCTTCCTATGACGATGGTCCCTGTGGGAAAAGAACCACAAAAATTCCTCGTTAAACCACAATATGATCGGATTAACTACATAAAAGCGATAAACCCCCTAATTATACGTCACTAATTTCTCGCAATTTCTTAGAAATTGGCAGCCGAGTCATACAAAGTTCTATGTAAATACACGAGCAAGAAGATCAAAAATGTAAGATCAAAACGATTAAATGAGGGGTGTAATTTCACAGTGATATATTCTCACATCGTTTCGATTGGATTTTCATCCCCAAGGGAACATCGGCCGCTACTCCCAAAGTTGTAACTTAGGACTCCTCCTCCCAAAGTTGAAGTTTAGGAACATCGCCATAACGGGACCATCAGCAAAGCAAAGTTTGGGACCATCGACATCGGCAATAGAGCATTTTTCTTTACTATCCTTTGTTATCTATCAAGGACACGTCAAAAAGAAATATAGATATTCTGTACAAATGTCATTTTTTGTCATTTGACAAATTTCTTTTCCTCCCATAGGGACGATCGGCACGGGACTATCGGGATTGACGATATAATATTGTTAATAATTATCATTATTGTATTATGGAACCCTTTCTTGATAAAAAGGTAGAACAAACAATATTACTGCCATCATACAACAAGAAATTGCAAAATCATAAT